ATTAGTTAGTTTAGAGATGAGAGATTTAGTAGTTTAATTTTTAGTGCCTATCTTTGAGTTTTAGGCTCTCTTATAGTTTTAGGCTCTTTTCATTCTTAGTTTGTATGTTTCTATTTCTATTTGTTTGTGTGTTTATATTTATTTTCTATTTCTATTTGTAGGGGTATTTATATTTTATGACTATTTTTATTTGTATTTTATAAGGCTGAGTTAAGAGTGTTTAGAATACAGACTATTTTATAAGAGTTGAAAGGAGAGTTTGTTAGTATAAATTAGACTATTTTTGTGAGATATTAGCTTGTAGAAGGAGGAGTTAGCTGTTTTAGGCTATTTAAGCGGTGTAGAGGGTGGATTTACAATTTAGACTAACTTTTTATATTAATATTAATAATTATACTTATAAGCCCCTTCTATACAGCGGTTTGTTTGCTTAAGACTATATTTTTGTTTAGTTAAGCGGTTTGTTTGCTTTGTTTACTTTAAAAATAAAAGTGATCAAATATCCTTTAAATGTGAGCATTTATAAATTATATTTTAGATTGACACCTTAAAACTGGTATAATCTCCTATTAGGCAGCTATTAGTAGCCCCCTTTTTAGAATTTTCTCTTTTCCAAGGGGTAGTTTAAGATTCTTTCTTTGAAGAAGAGATAGCTTCTCTTATTGAATCTGTGTTTGTTTTTATTATTGGTTGTTTGTTTATATTTGATTATTCGTTTGGCCTACGAATCTGTTAGTTCAGTGTCTACTTTTGTAAACTTAAGCGATTTATTCTAAATAAATTTGTTTATTCTTATTCTTAAAAAGGACTAACAGTTTAAATAGATTTAGCAGTAAATGGTGAGAGATAAAAGAACAGTAAACATACAGAGAAAAATACATAAAAAGGTTAGTTGGTTGGTAATTAGTCCTTAACCATCAAGAAGCTTAAAATTTTATAAATTTGTTAAACTAAATTATCTTCATTAAATAGAGTAAGAATTAAAATATAAAAAAAAGTATAAGATAGTAACAGCAAACCTTAAAATTATTCTTACTAATAGTCCAAATAGAGGACAGATTCTTAAAAAGGTATACATACGTTCCGTTTTGTTCATTATCAGTAGAAAAGAGACAGATACAGCAAAAGATACAGATACTGATACAGATACAGATACTGATACAGATACAGATACTCTCTAAGGAGTGCTTGAGATTGACTCGTTTTGGGCTTATCCGCTTTTTTAGCTCTATTTGTGTTTATAAGATCAGATCAGATAAGTAGAAAAGAGACTGGCTAAAAAAGGGCTGTAGTTTAGTGTTTATACTTTAGAAACCTTTTTATTTGTACTTTTATTTTTATGTTTTTTTGTACTTTTATTTTTATTTTCAGGGGATTTGTGGGTTTATGGTGAAATTGAAGTATGTGTGTGTCTTTTTTTGTAGGGGTGGGGGCTGTTTTTTGGTTTGTTTGTGTCTGGGTCTGTGTAGCTTTTGTTTTGGGCTCTTTAGGTTTGTGTGTTTGTTTTGTATAGGGGGTTAAGAGTGGAGAGACTCCTTGTTTTTAAGGGATTAGTAAGAGAAGTTTTTGGGGTATTGAAGGGTTTATTTAGACATCTTATTGGACTCGAACCAATACTCTGTTGCTTCGAAGGCAAAAGCTTTACCAATTTAGCTAAAGATGTTAGTTGATATTCCTAATTAAGGTGGTTAGAAGGGTATAAGGGTAGTGTTGAGTGAAAGAAATTTAGTTATGTTTCAGCGGTTGTTAGGGGCTATGTGAGGGTTTGTTTGTCTCTGTGTTTATTTATATTTAGGGGTGTATTTATATTTATAGGGGTAGGTGGATTTATATTTGTATTAGTATTAGTCATTTATAAAACAGAATTAATAAAGAAAAATAAAAAAGAATCCGCTAAAGCTAGGAATTGTTAAAAACTAACAAACTAACACTGAGGAACGGCTTTTAGAGAGACTCTCACAGTCTAAGACCAAGAGAATCTCACAGACTAAAGCCAATTTAGAACGACTAACACTGACTAACACAATTTTTAGAGAAACTAACACAGACTAACGAATTTTTAGAGAAACTTTCACTAGAGAAAGCAATAGAATAAACACATTAAAAAAAGAGTTGTTTGGGAGTTAGCACTGTTTTTGTATTGGAATTAAAGGGTTTTGGAATTAGTATTGAATTTTATTGGAGTTATAAGTGCTATTTGTATTGGAGTTATAAGAGAATTTTTGTATTTGATTTATAATTGAACAAAACTGGTACACTCTCTGTAGGTATTGGTTATTCGTTTTTGTTAAGACGGATACTTTTGTAGTAAAATTTAATAGGCAGAAAGGAGGATACGCTTATAAGTATACAAAGGGGAAGGGTTTTGGTAGAAATAAAATATCTTAAAACAGAGAAACTAACAAATGAAAACAAAAAATAAAAATAAAAGTAAACAAACAAAATTTATAAGATTTAAATTTATCATTCTTTGTATTATACTAATAAACAGATTGTAAGAATATTTCATTTTATCTAATATAAATTAATTAATATTAATAAAAAAGAGATAGTCTATGAAAGAACAAAACTACAAATTTGCAAACTAGAATATAAACAAAAAAATCCACTGATAAGAACTATCAATTAAAAATAATACTTTAAAAAAATTAAAACAAAATAAATTCTAAAATTAGTACCAAATAGAAATCTTTAAAAATCGTTTAGGCATCCCTAAATATTCAATTCATTTTTTAAACTGTGTAAGCTTTTTATTTATTAAGAAAGCAGAATAAATTGTGGTTTTCTACCAGTAATTTTTAAGGTAGTGTTCTAAAAATAGAGACTTTGAACATTTTTTAGGTTATCTTAAGAAGATTCTATTTTTGGATTTTTAGAACTAAGGTTTTAGTAGTTAGTAGTAAGGTAGTGAATTTGTAAGTTAGTTGACTTTAGACTAAGAGTAAAGAGGTTTATTTAAACCATTTATAAAAAGAGCTTAGATTTTTATTATATAGACTCAGAATAGATTTGACACTGTTTTAGTATTAAAGGATTAATTAAAAGTTTCTCCCTAGGATAATTATTAGTTTTTTTAAGTTCTCAATTAGGTAAATTGGTGTATATGGAAGTATATTTTACAGTGATTCTTAGGACTAGAAGAGATGTGCCCGAATAAAAGAATAGAATTAGAAATATAAATAGAAATAGTCGTATAAATAGTAACACAATAGTGATATAAATATACAGAGTATTAGAAATAGAAAGAGTAATATAAAACTAAATATAAATAGAAATAGAAAACTAAATAGACACAGAAATAGAACACTCCCTAGGACACTCCATAGACACAGAAATAGACACAGAAATAGACACAGAAATAGACACAGAAATAGACACAGAAATATAAATAGAAATATAAATAGAAAAATAATAAATTCCTCTATTTAGGTTCTTATACTCTAAACTCCCTTTTTACCTATGGTTGAATATTTCTCCTTGTTTGTTTATGTTTATTTGAGCTTAGCTAGTTAGTACTTGGTAGTAAACTTATTTTTATATTCGACTATTCTAAAGGAATTTAAGGTTCTAGAAAATATATTTAAAGAATCTTAAAAGAAAACTACAAAAAGTGAATCTATAAAATTTCCAAATCTTGAGAACACTAAAAAAAGTGATTTTAAGGGTAAGACTAAAAAACTATAGGTAGTGTTAATAATAAAACGATCCTGATTGTTATAAGTTTAGGTCTTGTGACATTAAGTAGAATATCAATATGTTTATGTATAGGTTTATGTTTTTTAATAGGAGTATGAATAGTTCTACTTTCTTGTTTGTTTATGTTTATTTGAGCTGGAGTTGTTGTTTATTTGAGCGGGTGTTTAGGTTTTGTAGCTTTGTGGCTATGTGTTTTGGTGGTTTGTCTGTATCTTTATGTTTAAGTTTATGTTTGTTATGGAGGTTTGTGTGTATGTTTGTGTATACATTTAGGTTTGTGTGTTTGTTTTGTATAGGGGGTTAGCTAAAGGGGGTTTAAGCGTGTATTTGTTTTGAGTGTTTTTATTTTTAAAATAAAATTAAATTGAAAATTTAAAATTTAAAAGATAGTATTAGTATTAGTTGTAGTATTAGTATTAGTATTAGTATTAGTGTAATTCTATAGCATCTCTTAAATAAGAACATACTAATAGAGTGAATACAAAGGCTTGAATTAAAGAAACCGCTAATTCTAAACCAATTAAAGCTAAGAAAATAGTGAAAGGAATTAAAGTAATTAAAGCAATAATTACACTACCCGAAAATAATTTATAAAGGTAAGTAGATAAAATTTTTAGTAAGGTGTGACCAGCTACAATATTTGCAAATAATCGTACTCCTAAGGATACGGCTCTAGCTAAATAAGATACTAATTCAATAAGAACTAATAAAGGTACTAATCCTAAAGGTGTTCCAGCTGGGATAAAGAAAGCAAAGAATTTAACTCCGTGTATTGATAGAGCTAAGATTGTAACCCCTATAAAGATAGTTAAACTTAATCCTAAAGCTACTACTCCACTGGCTGTTACTGCAAAAGAATAAGGAACATTACTTATTAAATTACCAATTAAGATAAAGAAGAATAAAGAATAAACAAAAGGTAAATAGATTTCACTATGTGTACCCACTTGTTCTCTTACCATTGAGCTTAAACTAGCAAAAGATGATTCTAATGAAATAGACCATTTATTGGGTATTAATTTTGAGTCATTATTCCCATAATAATGTAAACCAATTACTACTAATAAGATAAATATAGAATATAATCCTAAATTTGTTAAACTTAAATGCATTTCTCCTAATAAGGGGATATTTAGACCTAATAAACTGCTTACTTCAAATTGTCCTAAAGGTGATAAGATGAATAGATTACTCATAAAAAAATAAAAATTAACAAATACTCCGTACCTCCTAAAATGAACTATTAACTATTAACTATTAACTATTAAATATTAACTATTAAATATGAATTCTTAAATATTAACTATTAACTATTCACTAAAAAAGCTTACCAATTAATATATGTCCATTTAGTTTCTAATCCTTCTCGAACTACACTGTTGTGTTTACTGTTGTGTTTACTGAGACTTTTGTGTTTAGTGAAAACTGTTGTGAGAGAAGAGATTTTCTTGTGCTCTGTTATATATTTATTTTTAGTTTTATTTTTAGTTTATTTGTGATCCCTACCAGAATTGAACTGGTCCTTACTCCGTGAAGGGGAATCGTACAAAACCTCTATACTAAGGGACCTGGGCTGTGTGGCTCTGTGGGTTTTATGTTGCTATTTGTGTTAGCTTATTTAATTTGAGATTGTGCTGCCTGTCTTTTGTACCCTGACCTCTGAGAGTTTTTACCACTAAAGACGCTTAGCTCTTAGAATGTTTTGCTCTTAAGAGAAGAGGGTTTGGGCCTGTGTGTGCGTTTTAGGCTTAGTTTAGTGGATTTGTATTGATTATTTGTTAGAATATAGACTAAACTTAGTTTGTATGGACGGAAATTGAGGATTTGAACCTTTACCTTCAGGTCATGAGCCTAACGTGCTAGCCAGTTACACTATCATTCCTATTTGTGACACTGTGTATTTTGTGTGCTTACAAGTAAATTTTTAAGGCTCTGGCTGTTGCGGTTTTAGAGCTTTAAAAAAGGGGGTTTGTATTTTTTGTAGATTTAACACTATCTGTGGAACAGGATACGAACAAAGAGACTTGAACTCTTAAGGGATTCTTCCCACTTTTGCTTAAGAAAAGATTGTTTACCAATTTCAACATGTTCGTTTTTTAATTGTGATTGTGTTAGTGGACGTTTTTGTAGGCTGTTTAGACGCCCTCTGTCTATTTGTAGTGTTAGTTTTAGTGGTAGTTTTATTTCTATTTATTAAGGGCTCCTGTTGGCCTAGACCGTGCTTAGACTGTTAGAGAGAAAATGCATTCAAGACCAAAACCAAGTACAAGACCAAGTCCAAGAACAAGTCCAAGACCGAGTGTTTCAAGTAGGCTGTTTGGAGACTCAGCCCTTAGAGATTTGAGAAGTGTTTTTGGCTTAAGAGACTTTTGTGTATTATTTAGTGCTCTGTTGGTTTTATTCTTAAAAAGGATTCGATTTGTGTATAAAAAAACAAACGAACACAACCGAAAAACAAACAAAAACAAAACAAACAAACAAACACACAAAATAGTATTAGGCGTGGAGAAATGAAAATTAGGTTGAGCATACCCTCTTTTAGAGTTAAGGGTTTACTATTTATTTTTGTATTATGTAAGGATTTGAGAGAATAAAAATTGTAGATATAAAATAATCTAAGACTATAGAATCTAATACTATAGAATCTAAGAGTTTTCGTAAATGAATAGAACCTAAGAGTATGTGCTTATAAGAATATAGTTTATAATAGTAGAGTATTGAATCTAAGAGTATAATTTATAAGACTGCTAAGAGTATTTTTTATAAGAGTGTCTGTGCTAATAGTAAAGTATCTACTCTAATAGTTAAATTTATTAAAGTAAAGCTTCTAAAAATAGAGTCCCTAAGCTAATTGATAATAGACCAATAATTAAGAATCCTTAAGCTATTTGACTTAGAATTAAGAGTATCTAAGCTAATTTACTAAGAAATAAGAGTAAAAAGAATCCTATAAGAATAAAAGTTCAATAAAAACACAAAAGTACACATAAAACCCCAAATTAGAATAAATTAAATAAAACAGTTTGCCGTAGAAAAAAGGAACCCCTCTTTAAATACCTAATTTATACTTCATGAGAGTGGATTCGGAAAAAGGAACCCCTCTTTAAAACAAAAAAAGTTCTAAAAAATTTAAAAAGGTATAGAAGAAACTAAAAAGGTAGAAAAAGCACTAAGATAAATTAAATGACGCTCATTTAAGCGAATTTCATAAACTGTAAGCTAAGAGAATCTAATTCTTTATAAGAGAAACTAATTGAAGTTCAGAGGCTAATTAGTTATTATTGTTTATAATTGAGTATTTGTAAGTTAAGAAACTAAGACTATCTAAATGATTCTAATTGATTCTAATTGATTCTTCTGTAAGCTAATTGATTAAATTTTAATCACTAAAACTGCTTTAAGTTAAATAAATAGGCGTTCAACTAATCGTATAAGCTAAAATAGACTAATAGGCTTCTAATTATAAACCAAATAAAACAGATTCTAAAATAAAAAAAAAGTACTTCAAATTCTAATAGAGTAAGCACAGTGGATACTTCCAAAAAATAAGTAAACCAAAATTTATTACTGAATACTAAAAACTAAATACTAAATACTAAATACTAAATAAAAAAAGGGGTAAAAAAGAGTTCCTTTTAAAAGCAAAGAATCCAAAAGCAAATGAAAAAAAGGAAAAGCCCATAAATTAAAGGAAAAGCACAATCAGTAAAGGGAACTAACAAGCACAGATTCTGAATAAAAAAAGCAAAGAGTGTGAAGAGCACACAAAAGAGTACAAAAGAGTACAAAAGGAGAGTTTTTTTTTTATGTTTGTTTCTAATTTAAGCCCACAGAATATAATTTATTTAAAATATAAAAATTATTTCATTTATAAAAATTAAGGAGTTTATATTTTATACAAAAGAATAAAAAATGGAATCTCACTACAAAAAGTATAGGAAGGGGGTTTAGTTAGTGTGTGTACCCAATTTATAAAAATAAAATTAAAAATAAAAATACAATTAAAAAGGGTAAAAAAGGAGGAGAGAAAAACTTCTACCCTTTATTTAATTTCTAAATTTGTCAGTTTAATAGCACCCGAACCTATTTCTAATACAAATCCAATGGTTAAAATTAGGAAAAATAAGATCGCAATAGAGAAACCAAAGGTACTTACTTGGTATAAGGTTACCGCAATAGGGAAAAGTAGTAAAATTTCAAGATCAAAGATTAAGAATAATAAAGCAACTACCATAAAGTGAATTTGGAAGGTACTTCTAGTTTGTCCAACTATGGCAGGAAACCCACATTCATAAGCAGAGACTTTTGATTCATCTGGTCTATGGGGGGCTAATAATACATTAAGAGCTAATAGTACACCGGCTAATACGGGTACAAAGAGAATAAGGAAAATTAAATTATTCATTAAAAACAGAAAGCATAGATTGACAGTAACTGAGTACTATTTAAAATTAGGGCTGGTTTTAGTATAAAGAATAAAATAGATAAAGTTAAACAAGAAATTAAATAACTATGGAAATTACTTAAAACTAATCCTTTTCTATGGTAGATAAAATTATTTGCAGAATTAGTACTTTCTAGCTCACTATTCTTTGTAGACTCTGTACTGTTAGAGGATACTGTTTCGCTGCTTAGCTCTGATTCCTCACTGTCTTCATGTAAGACTTTTACGATTTTTATATAATAAGAGGCACTTATTACACTCACGATTATAGCGATTAGAGACATAAAATAATATCCACTTTGAACTGCTGAATATAAGACATACTGTTTTGAGAAGAATCCTATTAAGGGTGGGATACCAGCCATAGAGAAAAGACAGACTGCTAAACTTAAACTTAATAAGGGATTCTTAAAGAATTGGCTTTTTAATTCATTTATATATCTAATATCTTTAATTCCTAATAAACTTATTCCTTTACTATTATTATAGAAGTTAGAATGAACATTTTTATTTGTTAATAAGTTATTTTTACTAATTAGATAACTAAAAGCAAGAATAATTAAAAAGATATTTAAGTTTGTTATAGAATATTGAATCAGATAGAATAAAAAAGCGTCCACAGATTGTTCACTATTAATAGCTAAAGCTAATAAAAGGAATCCTACATGAGAAATGGTACTATAGGTTAATAGTCTTTTTAGTCTTGTTTGAGCTAAACCAACTACTGTTCCTATTATTAAAGAAAATAAGGCACTGATTAATAATAATTTGGTTAGTATATTAGATTCGATGTAATTTATCAATTGAATTCCACTATTTGTTCCGTAATTAAGACTTTCTAGTGGGATATCTGAAAATAAACCTCCTAAGACGACTAGTTCGGGATTATTTGAGAATAAATAACTGAAATCAGGTATATTTAATTCAAAATAGTTAATATGTAAATTAGTAGTTAATTCTAATAATAAGATTAAAATTGAAATTTTAGGCATTATTGTTAACCAGATTGTTACTATTGTGGGACTGTCATCATATACATCAGGTGCCCAATTATGTAGAGGGGCAGCGGCTATTTTAAAGAAGAATCCGACAAATATTAAAACTAGTCCTAAGATTGATCCTAAGATTACAAAATTAAAGTTTTGAGAACCTACTGAAATTAAACTATAAATAGATTCAAGTTGAGTTAATCCTGTAAAAGAATAAATAAATCCTGACCCTAATAAGATTAAACAGGATGATAAACCTCCTAATAAAAAGTATTTTAAACCAGCGGAAGTAGATGTTTCTGATTCTTTATATAAAGTGGTTAAAACATAAACTCCAAAAGATTGTAATTCTATACTTAAATAAAGAGAAATTAAATTAGAGCTAGAGATTAATAAACAAGATCCTAAAGTACTAAATAATACAATTAAAGAATAATCGATACTTTTTGTGGAACTAGAGTCTATTAGAACTTTTTCTGTTCTACTCCCAGAATAAATCTCTTTTACCGGACTAACCGGCCAAGAGATTAAAATTAAGGAAGCAATCAATAAAAGAAAAATTTCTATTAATTGAGAGATAGGTGTTACTTGGAATAATCCGCTATATATACCGATTCCCGATCCAATTGACTGAATATATAGAGTATTAAAGGATAAGACTCCCGAGAAAATGAAAACTATAGCCGATAAACGTGTGAAGCCTTCGCTTCGGAGATTACTACTTAGACTAGGTAGGGCTTTAGCCACTACTAAAATTAAAATGGATATAAAAATCATCTCTTTTCCTTATACTTAGCTGTAGAGTTGTGTTTAGACTGTAGATTCATCCTAAGATTGATATTTGGAGAGAGGGTTAGCTGAATTAGGGTTTCCGTTTGTTCTCCTCTATTTAGGTCTAGTTTTGTGTACTTCTAGGGTTTTACTTAGTCCATTTCATTGTTACCATCTAGTGGGTATTTAGGCACTTATAAATTTTAACTTTCTTTTAGGGTGGTTCTAGGCTAAGGCCGGTTTATAGGCTAACCTTGTAAGTGTAGTTAGCTTGTTTTAGCTGGGATTTTATAGATTAAAGAGATATTTTTAGCCCTTGAGATTGTTCTAATTAGAATTAGGGAATTGTGTGCTTTTGTTAATTTATTTAAGATATAGTTTAGGTGCTTAGTGTTTGGGTGCTTTTAGTTTCTAGTTTTATAGCTTATAATATAATATAAGACTGTGAAGATTTGATTTGTGGTGTGCTGTGTATGTTTTATTTGTATAAAGTTTGTATTATAAATAATTTAAGTTGATTTAGAAATAAAAATTGATAATTAGAAATAAAAATAGAGTCTTATTTTTCTTAATGTATTCGAGATTCTAAAATAAAGAAATGTAAAAAAATTCACAGAAAACAAAAAAATCAGCTAAAGAGACGCTTTATCTAGTGTTTGTATTGTATTGTATGGTATTTGTTCTTAGAACTTGAAATTTGAAGCCTTTAAGGCTGAGTTGTTAGAGTTCTCTCCCAGACTCGAACAGGGATATGCAATTTAGAAAAATGTTGTTCTAACCATTGAACTAAGAGAACTGAATAAGAAGGATTTTGTTAGTTTTAGTTTGAGTGTGTTTATTTTTAAGTTTAAGTTTAAGTTTAATTTTTTATTTTTAAGTGTTGTGGAAAAGTGTTGTAGATAATTAGTTTTAGAAAGGGTGTGTGTTGTTACTTGTTTCTGTTTCTTTGTATTGGTTTGTTTATTAAGGTGTATTTGTTTGTTTATTAGTTTTTTATTAGTTTGTTTGTTAGCTTATTTATGTTTGTTGGGTTGGTTGTGCTTTGAGTGGAGATTTGTTGTGATGCTGGCTGTGTATTTATTACTCTTTAAATATAAAGTTTATAAAAGTATAAATTTAAAATTATAAATGTAAAATTAAAATTAAAAGAAACAAAGGATGGTAAAAAAAAGGGAATAAAACTAACCTCAAAAAGAATACAAATTCCAAAATAAAAATGGTCGTACAGAGAGTGAGCTTACAAAGTAACAAATTGAGCTTAGAAACCTAAAAAGAGTAAGGTGTCCTAAAACTAAAAAAATAAAAGAAACTTTAATTGGTTAGTTCGTATTTTCGTATTATTGAAATTCTTAATAATTTAGTCTATCTAAATTATAATTATAAAAATATTTATTGTAATTATTTATACTTGTTATTTTGTTTTTCTACTTATTTGTATGAATATCTCTATATCTATTAGTATTAGTGTTTATATTACTATTTCTTTTCCTATTTATATGAATATTCCTATTGATAGATGTATTTTAGGACTAAGGAGTTTGCTATTTATTGTTGTATTTTAGGACTATTGAGTTTGCTATTGTTAGTTTGTATTTTAGGACTATTGAGTTTGCTATTGTTAGTGGTTTTGTTTTTGTGTGAATATTTATATTAGCTATTGTTTTTGTATGAATATTTCTATTGAGAGTTGTATTTGTATGCTTATTATTATTTCTATAAAAAAAGTAAATGTGAATTTGAATGTGAATTTGAATTTGAATTTGAAGTATATAGGACGGGCACTGTCGGATTCGAACCGACGACTTTATTAAAAAGTACTCGTTTTCAAGACGAGCGCCATAAACCAGACTCGACCAAGTGCCCTGTTACTGTAGGTATTTGTAGTTTATTCGTAGTTTGTGAATTTTCTTTTAGTTAGTAAAAATTGTGAGTTGTGGTCTTATAATAGTTATATTTATGTTAGGAATTGTGTGCTTAAGGATTAAAATTTTAGAATATACTTTAAAAGAATAAATTTATTTAAATTTAATTTATAACAAAAATTGAGTTAATCTTATATCTTATATCTTCTCTCTTCTCTCTTATAAAAAAACAGTCAAATTCAGCTTTTCAAAATATAATATAATAACCTATAATATAATATCAGATAATATAATATAAAATAATTAAGCAAATCTTTAAGACCTAAGGGAGTTGAACCCTTATAATATCCATTATGAGCGAACTGCATTAACCATTATGCTAAAGTCTTTGCTTGTAGAAAGAGGATTTGTATTGAGAATTGTTTAGAATTTGTCGTTAAAAACAAAAAAGAGTTATTATTCCTAAATAGAGTATTAGGAGTTTAAAAATAGTAGTACTTAAGGCTGTTAGTGTTTAATTTTTAGTTGTTGTTAGAATTTTTTGTTAGATATTTTCTATCCCTTGACTCTATTTGACTCGGTGTGTTTAGTGTATGTTTATGTTTATCTTTATGTTTAAGTTTAAGTGTTTGTTTATGTTTAAGTTTAAGTGTTTGTTTATGTTTAAGTTTAAGTGTATGTTTAAGTTTATTTGAAGGATTAGGGCTGGCTACGTGTGCTTACTTTTATTTTATTTTAGGTTCGTTTATTTTATTGGTGGTGTGCTTGTTTAGTGGCTTAAAAGAGATTTTAATAGAAAAAAAGTAGTTTGTTTTTAGATTTTAAAGCTTTTGTACGCATGCTTCTGTGTACTTTTTAAAGCTTTTGTACGCATGCTTCTGTGTACTTTTGGATAACTGTTGTTCGCAGGCTTCTGTCTTCTTTTGGAGCTCTGGTGCCCTTTTTATTTATAGTTTGATTTTTTATTTTTGATTTTTGAGTTCTTATACTTTGTGTTAGTTTTTGTACTTTTAGTTTGTAGTAATTTGTAAGATTCTGTGTGTATTAGGGATTATTCTGTGGTGTTGTTGGTTTTGGATGGTTTCTATGGAAATTGTGAGTTTTTAGGCTTTGTTTCTATTTTGTTAGCTTGGATCTTTTTATTTTTATTGGTTTTATTTCTATTCTTTTTAATTGGATTTATGTGTTTATTTGTTTGTGAGGGTTGAGCTGTGGTGTGTTTGTAGGGCTTTAGCTCTGTGTGTCTTTTCTAGTTTTGTAGGCCTGTGCTTTTAGCTATTTGTATTATTTATTATTGTGACTGAATTAGTTTGTATTGTTAGAGTTGTTGGACAATTCTTTTTAGTTCTATGTGGCTGTGTGTGTGTATTTATATTTCTTTGTGTGCTAGGTGTGTATGTCTGTGTGTATTTGTGTGTTTGAATTTTGTTTTATTGCTATTTAGAGTGGTGTGGTTCCCCTTAGTTTTTGTTGTTTGTTAATAAGAATATTTAGATATATTTCTGTTTGTAGTTGTTTACTGGTATTGGTTGTTATATTTGTATTTGTATTTGTAGTGGTATTTCTATTTGAGTTTATTTATTTGTATTTGAATTTATTTCTTTTATTTTTAAATTTAAGGTCTTAGAAGGATTCGAACCTTCGTAAAGGGTATTAACAGCACCCCGCCTAAACCACTCAACCATAAGACCCTTATTATTTGTTTATTTCTATTTGTTTATTCTATTTGTTTATTCTATTTGTTTTATTGGTTTTGTTTGTATTTGTTTTATTTTATTGTTTTTATGCGTATTGGTTTGTATAGTATTGGTTTGTATTTGATTGTATTGTATTTGATTGGTTAGTATTGGTTTGTATAGTATTTGTTTTATTTTATTGTATTTTATTGTATTGGATTGGATATGTGTGTGTAGTTTAGTGAGTTTTTTTTAGTTGACTATTTTAATTTTAGTTGCCTTAGTAGTTTAATTTTTAAGATTAGTATTAAATTTTTATAATTTTTATATGTTATAGTACCTAAGAGAGTATTTGATTCCGATAGAATTATTAAACCACCCTTCTTAACCATTCTTCCCTCATCTCCTTATTAATTGATGAATTTGTATAAGTATTTAAATTATTATTTAATTTTTTATTTTAAGTGCTTTTTGTATTTGCAGTATGTATTTAGAGTTTTAATTGAATAGACTAATTTTAAAATTTAATGAAGTTTATCTAATAAAAGTAAAAAGGGATTCTAGTGTGTAAGAATAAAAAAGGGGGGGGGAGGGGAGGTACTATTCAATTAACCAAATAATAAACCTCTAATAATAACTAATTCTGTAATAATCTTATAATATATTTCTGTTATCTTATCTTATCTTATCTTATCTTATTTTATATTATAATCTATTATATTAATTTATCTTATAATCTATTATATTCTATTATTCTCTCCTCTTTTAAATAGTAAATTATGTAATGTCATTTCAGTCATTTATTCGTCTAGACTATGTTAAACACTAAGAGTTTCGTTTCGATTAAGAGTAAGAAAACCTTAAAAGATACTTTCGGCTGAAATTTGAAAACTTAAAACCCCTCTTCTAAATAAAGAAATTACAATAGGGGTGACTACAAAACTGACTTTATTTTACTTTCTGTTCGTTTATGTCCTTAAATTTGTTAAATCATAATCCCTCTTAAATAAAATCTTTTTATTCATATATTTATAGGTGTAAAAATTATAAGTAATTTGTAATTTAGTTTTTATTTCTTGTGTTTGTGTGTTTAAGAGTTTAAGTGTGTGTCTTTGTTTGTTTGTTTGTGTTAGTGTAAAAAAAATCGAGGGAAACACGATTCGAACGTGTAACTTCTTATTCCCAAAATAAGCTCCTTAACCATTAAGAATACTCCCTCTCTTATTAGTGTTTTTAATATCTTTTTTTAATTTTCTTTATATTTATAATTATATTTATATTTATATTTATAATTATATTTAGCTGTTGTCCGTTTATATATTGTTAGTAGTTGTAGTTGTAGTTGTAGTTGTAGTTGTAGTTGTAGAGAATGTTAGTATATATTTATATTAATATTTATACTTTTTTTTCTAATGTAAACTTTTAGAGTTCTATTTTTTTATTTTTACTGTTACTTTCTTTTATAAGTACTTTATCTCTACTCTTATTCTTACTCTTATTCTTACTCTTATTCTTACTTTTATTATTACAGTTATTATTACTTTTATTTGTACTATTATTTGTACTATTAAGCTTACTTTTATTCTTACTTTTATTCTTACTGTTATTACTACTTTCTTTTATTATAAAGTTAGCTGTTTGTAGTGTTAGTAGAGTGTTATAATTATGTTTCTTATCCTAATTTTTAAATTATAAATTTGAATTTAGTTAAAATCGATTTAATAAAAGTGAGCTATTGAGTGCTAAGCTGTGCTAATTCTTAATCTGGAGACTCATTTTTGGAATTGTGCTGTATTTAGCTGTATTATTTGGAAATGAGAGAGATTTAACGGTATTATTTGGAATTGAGCTTTATTTCTATTTGTTGTGAAATTTAAATTTGTACCTTTCACTCTTAAAGCTAGTGAAATTTGAGTTTTAGTTTATGTGGGGAAACATAAAGTATCTTCATATAGAGGTGGTTAAATTATTATTAACAGCAGTCTAAGCTTATCTCTAGACTAAAAAAGTGTCTATTAAACACTAAAATATATAAAAAAGGGGTAGACTCCAGTGTTTGTGTAAAAAACAAACAGTTCCCCGATTTTGCTTAAATTAAAAAGCATAAAAATATTGACAACCTATAACATTAAGTTTATTTTATAAATTAGTACCGCTAAACTATTAAAATTTGATTAAAAAATTTTAATTTTATGATTCTCATCATGTACATTTGCAGCCTATTCAGAAATGTTCTATTTCTTAATTTGAGATTTTAATTTGTTGTTAAATTCTCTTTTTAGTATCTAGGGGTTAGATTCTTGCTTTAGATTCGTTCAGCATTTATCTAATATGTTTGTGGCTACCCAACTATGCGTTTATACTTGTTCCTTTTGTTTAGTGAAAAACAGAAAGACTAAAATAAAACAATTGGTACACTAGGGAAACACAGCCTATTGATCCTTTCGTACTAGAAGGTCTCCCCCTTTTTACTACTTGTCCCTCCAGAAGATAGGGACCATACTGACTCACGTCGTATTAACAATTATGTTAACGTAGTGCATTTTATTCACTACTTCAATAACTCACGTTATTGTTCAGACTATGTCATCATTCTTCTTCAACTGTAGATTTTCTTAAGAAAAGGATTCAGAAAAAGAGAATGCCGGATGTTCGTGTCAGGGTTATTGTTAGTGAGACTCACCTGTTAGTCGTTGAACCTTCATGAAATACTAATTATAATGAAAAATTTAAATATAATTACTCACTATTTCACGCTTGGCTGCAAATTGACTGTGTAAAACAGTGTTCCTTGCAATTTATCCGGTTTTCATCTTATTAATCTTTATTATTAATTTAAGATGGGGCTTATTATCAATATATTTTATAATCCTAAACGATATAACATACTATTATGAAAATAAGGAATAGTTATTTCTCTCAATAATTTTAAATTTTTAGCCCCGATAGTTAAAATCCATTGATCTTTTCTATCGTGAAGTACTGCTGTATAAATATTTAATTTACTATTAATAGCTAAAGCTAAATTTTCAACTTCTTGTTTTTTATAACAATTAGTATAAATTCTAACTCTATTTCGACTATTATCATAATTCCCGTCTCCTTGTATTAAATATGCTAATACAATAGGATCCATCAAATCAATAATATTATCTGGAACTATTTTTACATATTTATTTGTAGATTCGGGCTTTAATTTATAAAACTGTTCATAGTAGGAATTAAATAAAGGCAAAGTTTTTGTTTTAAGTCTATAATTAGTATAAACTTTATTTTTACCTGTAATTTCTAAAGATTTTACAGGATTACTCATATAATCTTTAAATAAATCACCAAAATGAAAAGCTAAAGATTTATATTTTTCTCCAAAACTCATTTCAAATCTAACATTAGCTGTAGGGGAAGATCTATATAATCCCCCATCGCTTAACATTAAACCTATTAATATTGAGTGTAGTTCTTGTGGTAATGCAGTATTTGTTTTATTCATATTCATTGTCATGTTTCTTGTAATATTAAATTTTTATTTTTAGATGTTAGCAGCATTAAATTTTACATAGAAACCTTGAGGTTTAAGAATAATTAAAGGCAGATTCAGCCACTCCTCTAATCTTCATTGAGGGAATAATTATATGTTAGGATATTTCATTTTATATTGTGTTATTTTAAACCCAACTCACGTACCCTTTTAATCGGCGAACAGCCGAACCCTTCCGAGATTCTACTCCCAGAGGAAAGGATGAGTCGACATCGAGGTGCCAAACAGCGGAGACAATGTGTACTCTCGTCCGCTATCAGCCTGTTATCCCTAGCGTAACTTTTATTAATTGATCCCCGTCTATTCCATATTATAGCGAGGGGTCACTATGCCCTACTTACGTATCTGTGCGACTTTTAGGTCTTTCAGTTAGGCATGCTTTCCGCCATTAAACTATGCGCAACCCTTCACTGGTTGATTGATCTCCATTCAATTCCTAGCTATACCTTATGATAAATCAACCTTATTAAAAATTAAAATAAAAATTTAAATTAAATTTAGAAATAAAATAAAAATTAAAATTAAAATAGAGTATATATTGTTTTATTTTAAATTAGAAGAAAACTAATAAAAAACCAAACAAAACTCCGAAATTAATAAAGGTTGTATTTGGAGTAATAGTCTAAAGTTTCTAAACTAAAAAATTAGAAAAGAAAAAAAAACTATTTACATTTTTTTAAATAAAAAATTTGGATGTACTTTGCTACTATATTAAAGACGACCGCCCCAGTCAAACTGCCAATTAGTCATCTGTCCCTTTATTTTTTAATTATTAAGAGGTAAACCTTGACCCAATTGTAACGGAAGGTATTCCACTGTTGTACAAGGATAAATAAAAAAATTAATTATCTCTAGTTTATGAGCTTTAAATTGTATATTTAAGAGTGAGTATTTTTTAGTTACTCTCTTTTATTTATACATCAGCTTAAACTTTTAGTACTCCCTATTCTCTATTATTAACAATTGTTCTAGATACAAGATGATAACTAACTACAGTAAAGCTGCATAGGGTCTTCCCGTCCCCCTGGAGGCAACGCGCATCTGCACGCGTAATTCAATTTCACTGAGCAAGTTGTAGAGACAGCGAGACCATCGTTAGATTATTGATACCGGACCACATTTAATGGCCAAATGATTTTGCTACCTTAGGATCCTCATAGTTAAGACCGCTATTAACCAGACTTTCATTTAGTCATTTTTTAATTGACCTCACTTATATTAATGGCATCGAGCAAATTTCACACAGTATACTTCCACATTAATGATTGCACTGTGTTATGTTTTTAGTAAACAGTCGGGGCCTCCGATTCTGTGCCACCAATTTTTTATTTATTAGTTCTATTTAATAAACAAACTACAAATACTAACTAAAGATTTGCATTGGTACCTCATGTAGCCTAGCGTTTGAGGGGAGTTTGCCGAGTTCCTTAACAACTTTTAGCTCTACGCCTTAGTATTCTCTACCTACGAACCTGTGTCGGTTTAGGGTACGGTAGTTTAAAAATGATCATTAAAATTTTATTTATCAGCTTTTACCCTGAGATTTTATATATTCTAATTTTTACAGATATTTCTGTATTCATTATAAATTATTATTTTCTTGACCCCTTATTAGAGTTAAAAAGGGTGTTCTAATTTAATACTCATCAGCCAGAACTTTGGTTCTGGTCCTTAGAGGCCGCATTAACACACTGCAGATTAACCTTTCAATGTAACCCTTTCGTATTCGGCGAGAAGTTTTATAACTTCTTTTTACGTTACTCATGTCAGCATTCTCTCTTCAGTATCCTACTTAACAATGAAACACTGTTAGATCATAGGCTGGACTGAATGTTCTACTACCTAGATTAAGAATATAAGATATCGTTTTTTGTTATAATCAGTATATATTCTTAATCAACACGATATCGGTTGATTGTTTAAGACCCGTTAAATTATCGGCGCGACCATTCTAAACTGCTGATGCGTTGTTACGAACGTTCATTATAAGTAGCGACTACCAGGCTCACTTAACAGCTGTATTCGAATTGGCTACTGCCTTATTTTCACTTAACTATCATTTGGGACCTTGATCAGTGTTCTCGGCTGTTTCCGTCTTGACTGCCCAACTTAGCTTGAGCAGTCTGAATATCTACCATCAATTTATGTTATTTCGAGATTAACTTCCAAAGGTAAGATTTTCTAGGTCCCCGCAACTTGAACGTATAAAAGTGTTTAAATTCTGAGAATTTAAGGATTCTTTTAGTTGTTGGGAAGCTCTGTGCTGTACCTCCATAAATTTAGATTTGCGCTAGAGTTTTTGAAACTTTTGCGATTACAGTAGATGTCATACTTAAATATGTTTCGGTAGAAAACCAGCTATCACCAGGTCAGATTGGCATTTCCAATTATTATTTGTTAATCTATAATTCACATTATAGTTCAGACTATACCTTCATCTCTACTTTGAATTTAGGTTAATTAATGTTAAAAAAAATTTTTTGTTGTTGTCCAGTGGGTTGTTTTTAAAAATTTAAGCAAGTAATCAGATTTACTGATTTTTCTAGCTTTACCTTCTTTATTCATATCCCAAGCCAAATCTACTATTGTTTTTAATCCTTCATCTGTTTTATATCCATTCGTCTGGATTAATTCAGCTACTTTAATAGTTTTTAAATAATGATTTTGTTTAATAGTATTAAATTTAATACCTTTCAGTTTAGGATATACCTTTTCTAAAATTTCTTCTGTACTTTGTACTTGATATCTTGCTGCGTTTGATTTCAGTTTATATACTGATCCACAACCAAAGAAATGAACTAGGTCGTTTAACACAGAGATAGAAGATAATTCACACACTACTGTAAAATTAACCGTAATTCTTCTTCTAGTAGTGGCAAAGGATACATTAAAACTACCATCACCATCTATTAACCCTCTAGTAAATTCTAGATTTAAAGGTTCTGAATTAATTAGATTTATATTTGGTATAATTATTTGATCTACTGTTGGTAACTTCCCATACCTTTGTATTAATTTATTTACTAATATTTCTTTAGATTCTTCTGTTCTGAGAGAAGTTTCTTTATTCATAAAGTAAGATAAATTAAGTATTTGAATTAACCCTTCTAATGTTAAATGTTTTTTATCTTTAATCATTAAAACTACAGTTCTAAATATTTTATATCCTACTAATTTACTTCCTCTTAATGGATGTTTATCAAATAAAGGTATTATTACTTTAACTATGTCATCTATCGATTTTACTACAAAGGTTACGTTGGTTCCTCTATTGTTATAGACTTTACCAACTCCCAAGTAGCTTTGTATCTCGATAAATAAATCGTAATCTACATTTGACTGTGTTAGATTAAAAATTGGAACTGGTCTAATAGGAATTCCACTTGTTGTACCTGCCATATGCTGGATATTAATAGTAAAACTTCCATCAGATTGTGTAAAACCAGATATCCATTCATTTGTAATATTAAATTTATTTTTCATATTTTTATTTTGCGTTGTGTAGATCATATTATATTTGTTAGCAGCAGACTTACAAATCAAAACAATTTTTTATTTTAACTAATATATTAACCATGTTCAATTGAAACCGTAGAGAGCTAGCGTGTTGCCTTTATTTTTATATAAAAGCCCTAATTTTTCAATTAAAGTCGTTACGGGGTTGTATCTCACTATTTATAATTACCTTGCTTTGTCTGTATAATTAGAACAAAGAGTATTTACAAATAAAATTTTGTTTCTAGAAAGATACAACTTCCCACGGTATTGTCTTATTTTTTAAATAAGGTTTCCACCGTTATGAGCTAGTGTTTATACAAGAGAATCACTTCTCAGGGCGGCAAAATGCTCTACCGCTTACCAAGACTCATCGGAGAATTATGCAACATTCAACCGTTCGATCTATTATAATCTGGTCTTAGTAAGATCACCTGGCTTCGGGTCTAATAGAAGCAACTTATCCATCACTATTCTTATATGATTTAAAGAGAGTTATCTCTAGAAATGTTTGTAATAGTCCAGTCGCTTTCGCTAGGGCTCTTAACCTTGCTACTCCTATTAACTAGCTGCAATTATTCCAATATTTTCATATTGGATTAGACTATACCTTCAACTCAAGAAAAATCTTAGATTATTTTGTTTAATGTGGATTAAATTAATTGGCACTTACACTACATAAGAAGGTTTTGAAATGTTTATATTATTAATAAATAAATTAATTATTGTATTTCAGACTGTTTATTTAATTTATAGTAAAAATGACTAATTAAATGAGGTTTAACTAATTCGGAGAGTCTTTCTTTACTAGTACTAAATACATAAAGTCTATGACCACTCGAATGTTTATGAACTCCACAGTCTAAATTAAATTTAGATTTCAATATGTTTTTTAATTTATAGTTATCTTCTAAAGTAAAAGATTCTGTACAAAAATAGAATCCATTTGTAACTCTAGAATTATAACCATCATCCATTACCCAATATGCTAAACTTCTACTTGTTATTAAATCTTCTAGATTATTAGGTATATATTTAATACCTAATTCATTATAAAATAATTCTCTAAATTTATTAAAACAAGGTAAACTAGATGTTCAGAATTTAATAGAAGTATTTAATCCTTTTTTATTACTTCTTTTTTCAATTGAAGTTGTAATTTTAGGTCCAGAATTACAGTATTCTTTAAATATAGAATAAAGATGAAGAATATATGCTTCATTTTTAATAGATTGTTTAAATTGTAATCTGGTATTAGAAGTAGGCTTTATTTTTTCAGCGTATAAGTCTCCTAACATTAAACCTATTAAAATTTCTTCTAATTCTGGTAGAAGTTCTAATTTATATTTACTACTTGTTCTGTAAAATCTGACAAATTTATTTTTATTGTTCATGTTCATATATACTTTTTTATAGTGTTAGTGTCTAACAATCCCTTGAGAAATTTAAGAGAAATATAGTGGGATCACGTTATTTTCCGTTTTATCTTAAACTCTTTTTTTAACTTAATCTAATACACTAACTTTGAAACAAGGTTCATTGAAATAATCATAATTTTATGGAATGCTTGAGTGCTGACGTGTTATCGATTTTTAATATTTAAATCAATCTCTTCTTTCGAATCAGTCGTTACAGGGCTAATAAAAAGGGTAATTATAATTAAATTACCTAGTGATTAAATCACTTATTCCTACGATTTACAGCTTCCCACGGTATTCCCATAGATATAACTCTTTAGGGTTCACCGTTAGCATTAACCTCAACGTTGATGAAGTTAATACCGACCTTTAGGGTCATGAGTCAGATTTACAAAGAATTTCACAATTCTTCTGGGCAAGCTATTCACCCATTATGCAAAAGGTACGCCGTCATTCTTTAAACTTTGAATTTCGACTGCTTATAGAGTTACTAATTCTTGTGCTATTTCATCGCGATCATATGGTTCTCGTTTAAGACAACCCCGATCATAGTATTACAATAAATTTCTTATTAGTGTCAAATAAAGACTCATCTAAAATTAGAATTTCCTCCTTACTAATAAAAAAGAAGTTTTAGAGAGATTCTTAGTTTTTACTAGTTTTAAGTGTTAAACTCAGAGTTCACACAAAGGTTCAAAAATTAAAATTAAATACAAAAATTAGAGAGAGTTAATTATAGTATGATAAACTTAAGCATAAATACTTAAGATCAGACGAAAAAATTTAAAAATTTTAACTATTAAGAAAAATATTTTGTACATTTTGGTCTTCTACCCGCTGTTTCAACTTATTTCCTTTACAGTACTGCTCACTATCGCTAAATTTATAATACTTAGCCTTAGAGGATGGTCCCCCTATTTTCCGACAAGTTTTCTCTCGTCGTACTGTTTAGAAGACATTAAAAAGAACAATTTTTACTATATACGTTTCACTTAGTGTTAGAGCTTTTCTATGTAGATAGTAGAAAACTAATTTCAGTGTTGTGTATAGCTGTCTATTTGAATGTTTCTAGTTATAATACTCTTATGAATTTACAGGACTTTTGTTTGTAACCTTCTATGGAACATTGCTAAATGCTTACTTACTGGCTTAATAAAAAAAAAGTTTCATAAGTGATTCAATTATAAGAGTTTATAGGCTAATCCGATTTCACTCGCCATTACTCTCGGAGTCTCGGTTGATTTCCTTTCCTTTCCTTAGTGAAATGTTTTACTTCAGGAAGTATTTTTATTAAAGGTTTCCCTTAGGATCGCTATTTTTTCAATTTTTATAAGCTATCTGTGTATTAGACTATCTGGAGAGTAGAAAAGTAGAATACAAGGATTGCTTGTATGAAAGCTTTTGGTTGTAACCTCCTTTTTTATAAATTTGCTAGTTTTCCTTAATAACCCCTTTGAATTACTATTTTTTGATTTTATAATGTTATAACAATATTGTCATCGATACTTTTATGAGATAGAAATTCCTTTATATTATGGTAAATAGTCAAAAGAAAAACTAACTGATAAAACAACGGTGAAGTTAGATGCTTCTAGGGGGTCTAATTCTTCTTCTGTTCAATATAGTGCGGCTACTACTGCTTACGCTAGAATATATTTAAGTAAAATTAAAAATATAAGCGATAATCCCTATTTGATACTTATAGTCTTATAATGAGTAAACCACTAGAATCTAAATATGTAGGTAAGGAAATAGGTAAGTTAAAATTAGAACATGTAATTGTAGAAGGATTAGTAAATTAGGGTAAGAAGTTTCTGGGAAGGGGGTTTTATGTGTGTGTGTAAATATAAAAAAAATAAATTTGAAATTAAAGGATTGTTAAAAGAAAAAAATATAAACTAAAGAGCTCTAACTATTTAAAGGAAACCCTACTAAGTGGTATTTTTAAGTGTGGGTTGAAATAATTCTTATTTCACTGTGTTTATTTATTAGTCCTTACTCGGTTTTTCGCTGTCTAAAGGGGTGATATCTGGTAGTATTCTAAAGTTATTCATTTGGAATTTTAAAACTCTAATCAATTCTAATCCTTCAGGTGTTAAATGATCTTTATTTTTCATATATCCCGCAACTATTGAAAAATCTTTAAAATCTTTTTCTTTAACCGTTTGTAAGGGGTACTTTTGAAAGAAAGGTATTATTTTTTTTAAGACATCTTGGAAATTAAAAACTTCTAGATCGCAAGCTAATTTATTAGCTCTAGTATAAACTTTACCACATTCCAGATATTCAGCAATAACACCTAAAAGGTGTGCATCTCGAATATGTTGAGTTATTCTAAATCTTAATTCTACCTGGTAACTGGTTTTTCTTTGATAAATTTTAACACTAAAGGATCCATCTCCATCTACAAAACCAGAAATCCAATAAGGGTCAATAGTTTTAAATTCAGAAGAGTTTACTAAATGAATCGCTCTAATCAAAGGTTTCACAAATAGAATATCATTAGTCCCTTTGGTTAATCCTTTGTTTAAGATAGATTTTAATTCCATTATCTTTACCAAACCGGATTCCGTTAGATGTTCTTTATTTACCATTAGTTTAACAATCTTAGCTCAAGTTTCAAAATCTTCTCTTTTTTGACTTTGTAATGGAAATTCCCTAAAATGAGGGACTATTATATTACTCAAATCATTAATTTTTGTAACGGAAAAACTACCTGTATCCTTAAATTTTCTTATTGTAACTAGGCCTACCCCAAAGAAATTCTTTATTTTATGTAAGATTGCGGTGTCTTTACTATGGAGACCTATTTCAAAAGAGGGTCTAATTGACAAATTTTTAGAATTAGCTCGAGTAGTGATAGATAGCATAAAAGATCCTTCGGCATCCGTGAATCCTGTTACCCACATGGGGTTTAAGTATGTAGGACTATCTCCATTTTTTATTTTTATTAAAGGGGTTTGAGTGTCTAATTTGGTATTTAAATTTGTTTGGCTAGAGTTTTTTATAAGGATAGAAGAGTTAGTATCTATTTTTTTTGTAATTAATTCAGCTTTTTTTATTTTAGTATTGATTTTTAGTGTTGCTGGAATTATTAAGAGGCTGAATCTACCCATACTAGGAAATCTGGTGATGATACAGCTTCTACAACTATTGGCATAAACCCATGCCACACCCCGCAGATTTCACTACATTGTCCGTAGAATGTCCCTTGTCTTTCAGCTAAGAAAGAAACTTGATTCAATCGACCTGGCACTGCATCCAGTTTTAAACCTAAAGAAGGTACAGCAAAAGAGTGTATTACATCTGCACCTGTAACAATTAATCTAATGTGGCAATCAACAGGAACTATTAATTTATTATCCACATCTAGTAATCTAAATTGTCCTAATTCTAAATCGGATTCAGGCAGCATGTAAGAATCAAAATCAATAGAATCTCCGCTATCAGTGATGAAATCAGAGTATTCATAAGACCAATACCATTGGTGTCCTACAACTTTAATAGTTAAAGTAGGTGAGATAACTTCATCCATTAAATATAATAATCTAAATGAAGGGAACGCGATAGCTATTAATAATAAGGCTGGTGTTATTGTCCAGATTAATTCTAGTACTGTTCCATGTGTTAAATATTTATGAGCGATAGGGTTTTTATTAGATTTGTAATAATAAACGATAGAGAAAAGAAACCAAAACACTCCGAAACTAATAACCGCTATATAGAAACCGATAGTATTATGTAATGTAACTAATCCTGTGAAACCTGGAGCAGCACTATCTTGAAATCCAATTTGCCATGCTTCAGCAGCATCATTAAGAACCACAGCATTAAAAGAGCTAATACCATTGTATATAAAAGATACCAATTGTTTGAAAGATTCTAAAATTGCCATATTCGTTTGTTTGTAAAAAAAATAATCTTATGTTACTGTCTACTGTTATTCGGTTTATCTCACTTAGTGTTAGTAAGGGCTGTTAGTAATTGTTAATAAATGTTAGTAAATGTTAGTAAGGGCTGTTAGTAATTGTTAATAAATGTTAGTAAATGTTAGTAAGGGCTGTTAGTAATTGTTAGTAAAGGCTGTTAGTGTTTGAGTTTTAAGTTAGTCCATCTTATTAGCGGATGTTTTGTATTAATCTTAATATTAAGAGTTTTTATATTTTAAACTTTTAATAGAAATAAAAAAAGAGTTGATGTTGATTAAGTATACTTTTTAGTACTCTTTTGTGTTTAGACTATTAGACTGTGTTTATTTGGGTTTTTATTAGAGTTTATTGAGTATTTATAGTTTTTAGTTCGTATTCTCTGTAGTATAATCTAAAAGTAAATTAAAGTATCTTAAAGTAAATAAAAAAATTAAAATTAAATTAGCCAATTAGAAATAAACTACCTCTAGTTAGAGATTTATTCGACTAATAGTAAGCTTAAGAGTTTACAATTATTAATTCTTAAGGCTAGATTCCGTTAGTGGACTGTTTTTTTACATTTATTTGTCTTTAAAGATTTAGTGTTAAGCGTACTTTAAGATTAAGAGTGATTCTTTAATTATAATCTGAATATTGTTTAGTCTCCTTAGCTTAAAAAACATTTTAAATTTAGCTTTATAAATCTACAAATATATAAACTAAAACTTTCTCCTTTTAAACTATGTATTCTCAGTCTTAAACCTAAAACAGTGAACTATTCCTAATAAAAAAAGGGTGTTTACACAAGCGTAAAAGCCAAGAAAACCAAAAGAGTCCTTCCTAATTTAATAAATCTAAAAAAGGGTAACAAAAAACAAAAACTAAAAATAAAACTATTATTGTAAAGTGGAAGTTCAAAGTATAAGACTAAATTTTTTTATATTAATTTCTAAAGAATCAGCTTTTTAAAATGGGAGTGGTGATACTAATTATAAAAATTAGAGTCTCTACTATTACTATTACTATTACTATTACTATTACTATAACTATTACTCTGACTAAAACAATTCCTCTTACTATTAATAAAACTATAACTCTTACTAAAACTATTCCTCTTACTATTATAAAAATAAAAAGAGTGTCTAAAAAGAGTGGCTTAGCATTACTAATGTATATTCTAAGTGAAGAAAAACGGTGTATGAATGCAGTAGATAAACGCCTTTCTATTATTAAATATTAGTTTTAAGCTATTATTCCTTTTTGTGCTGTAGTATTTATTAGTTATTCTTGATTATTGAGTATTTATTAGTTTGTCTGTGTTGTGTGTTATTAAATTTGTTTATTTGTTACTTTTTTATTCAGTTGTTTAAAAGTGATTATATGTAAGTTATGTTATTGTTATAAAAGAGTCAAAATTGCTCCCTAACTAAAAATTATCAAACTAAAGTTTAAAAAATAGACCCTCTAAATTCTAAACTCAAAGTCTCAAAATTCTAAATTGAAAGTAGAAACTTAAAAAGCAAAGCTCAAAATAAAAAAAAATAAGATAAAACTAAAAAAATAAAAAGAGAGGCATCTTAAGATTGGTCTTGGAGGGAGTATTCTTATATTACGCTCTTAAGTGATCAGAGGTGTTAATATGTAAGCATTATGACACTTTGTAAAAAAATTGAAGTTTAAGGTGTTTGAAGTTAGAATAATCGTATGCATTGAAAGCTTTTTAATTTAGGTAGTCTTTAGTTTATTCTTATTGTAGGCTTGTGTTTGTGCTTTGTGACTATTTTGAAGTTTTGTATTGAGTTTGCTGATTTTAAAGCTTATGTTTATTGTTACTTAAATTGATTTAAAAAGTGAATTATACTAAATAAAAACAGTAATATAATCGGAGAAGTAAGGGATTCGAACCCTTTTTATAAAACGGTTTAGAAAGTAAACTTGTTTATAAGAAGAGAAAATTTGAGAGTCAGGTGTAGGAGCTCTTATTTTCCCTGTTTACCAACCTTCTCTTGTGTTAGTTTTTGTTAAAGCATAGGATAAAGTATAAGAGAGAAGTCTCTTTAGAAGAGTCTTAACTGAAGATTGGACATTTTTAAATCTTTTAAATCTTTTAAATATTTTAATTAAAAGGTGGTACTTTTAGGTGTAGATGTAGATTTTTTATTTAAAGGCTATTTAAGCTTAAAGCTATTATTTTGTTTTGAGAGTGTTTTTGTTTTTAGTTTAAGTTCCTAAAATCAGTTAAGAATAAGTTTTTTTGTTATTTGTTTTTTTTGTGTGTGTGTAATAAAACTTCTCCCAAAGAATGGTTTTGTTAGGTGTTGTGTACTCACTGAGTGTTAAGAGTTTTTTAAGAGAAGTTTTTTGTTAGTTTTGTTTTAGTGTTGTGTACTCACTTACTTTACTGTTAAGTAAGAAGAAGGGGGTTTTTTGTGTGTGTAAACTGAAAATTGTTTGTGTAAACTGAATTTTGTTTACTGTGGAATAAAATTCAGTTTAGCTGAGATTTTAAGATGAAAAAGTTTCAATTAAAATAGTACTTATAGCTGAGAACATAGCTAATAATAAAACCATACCTACCGTAATGAATAAGCATGCAAATTCAGTAAACATAATCTGACCGAATCCTGCTATTTCTGTATTAGCAGCTATCAGAATATCCGGATTATTCATATTTTGATAAAGAACTATTAAGAGTTTCATACTATTACCCATATCTTGGTAAAACCAATAGGTTGTGTTTCGTATATGTAAAAGTGTTAATCCTCCGTTATTCAGTAGATCAAAAGTAATAAAGTTTAATAAAATAAAAATAAATAAAGATACAATAGCTACAGCTAAAGGTAAATGTTGAGTAAAATCAACACCAGATTCTGAGATTTCAGAGACTCTAATATCAATCATCATAAGTACGAATAGGAATAAAACGGTGATAGCTCCAACATATACAACAATATAGGATAAAGCGATAAACTTAATACCCATTTTCAATAATAAACCAGCAGAGAATACAAATGTAGCAATTAAATAGATTACAGAGATTACAGGATTTTTAGCTGTAATTGTGAAGATACCAGATGCTAAAATAGCTAAACCGAATAAGATCATAAATTGTGTTGTCATTTTTGAGGTTTGTAGTGAAATATAGCCTCCACCTGTTAAGTTATAAGTGAATACTGTTTGTTCCCTTTTATAAGGATTAAGCAGTGTAAATAAAGTTAAATTTATAAATTAAAAAACAAAAATTAATTAGAATCTTTAGTGTAAAAATTAAAAATAAAAACATTAAGAACCTCGACTAATATAGACTGTTTGCTCGACTATCTTCTATTTTGTACTTATTTGTAGGTGATTAGACTGTAGTAGTATTGTATTTTAGTTAAACTATTCTCAATAGGAATTAGTGCTTTTGGTTTAAATGTTTAGTTGGACGCCCTTTTTTTTTCTATCTTGAGGCTTTTTGTAGTTTATAGGCTTCTGTTAAGGCTTTTTGTCTGTTATAGGCTGAGATTAGAGGGCTAGTAGGCTTTTTAGTTGTAATTTGGTTAAATAGAAAGAAGTTTATTTTATTAGGGCGTTACTGTTTTGTTGTTATTAGAAACTTAAGAACTCCAAGAAGTATTTAAAGAGCTTTAAAAAGCTTTAAAGAGATTGAAACTAGTTTCATGTCTTAGGATTAAAAAGCTTAAAAAGATTTGAAATCTTAACCTTAATTTAAGAAAGCAATTTAAAGTAGAACTCCTTTATAGAAATGTATAGTAAGAAGAAGAAAATATTAGTGTTTTGCAAATTTTAGTTTGTTTTTTTTAATAAATTTAAATTAACCCTATTTAATCCAGTAAAGAGTGAAAAAAGAGTATTCTAGTAAAATAGTCAGATGGTAGAGTTTTTATTTTCTGTACTATTAAATTTTAATTTTTAAGTGTTTATTTGTATACTTATATTTACTATAAGACTGAGATTGAAGAAAGAGACTTAATTTTAAAAGTATGCTATTTGTAAAAAAAAGTATTTTTAGTCAGTGTAAAACAGTCTTTTAGTGTTGTGTACTCACTGAGTGTTAAGAGTTTTTTAAGAGAAGGGGACGCTTTTCTTATTCTTTAGTTGCCTTTAGAGGCTGTGAGTGTTCTATTTGTAATTTTAGCTATGAGTGGTGCTACCCCCCCTTTTTGTAGTTTATAATTTTGGGTTAAGAGTCCTTTTTGCTATCTTTTTTTCAGTGAGTTGTGTTTTTTTAAGGCACTAGTTGGGTTTATTTGTAAGAGTTTTTGTGGTTTAGTGAGTGTTTTTAAGAGATTAGTTTGGTTTAGTAAGTCCTTTTATATTTAGTCGCTTTAGGTGTTAGAAATACTTATAGCAATAAAATTAGTTATAAAAAGAGTAATTTATATTTAGTAATTTATAAATAGTCAGTACCAAAAACTAATAAATTTAGTAATAGAAATAGATTATAGTTATAGTTATAGTTATAGTTATACAAATAGATATCTTAATATTAATACAAATAGCTATAGTTCTATAAATTGTAAGAGTGATAGAGATAGAAATAGCTACTTTAATATTGAGACTTAAGGGTATACTTAGACTAATACTTATACTGCTCGTATATATTTATAATTAAAACCGTCTTTAGTAAATTAAAGGAATTCAGATATCTTTAAATTTATATTTATTCAGTAATCTTTAAATTTATATTTATTCAGTAATCTTTAAATAGCTCTAATAATTCCTCAGTAAACTAATAAAATTTATCCTTCTAATTAATAAATTGAAATGTATTTATTTAAATTAATCTTTCTAAATAATAATATGAAAAGTGTCAATAGAAATCTATAAGTATCTAAAAAAAGTAGATTTTACCCAAAATCAAAGAATAAAAGAAGTTTCTAAAGCATAAAAAGGGGTAAAAAGAATAAAAAATAAACATAAATAAAAAAGGAGTGAAAATTCTTTAGTTATTAGAATCTTAATAATAGGCTAATTCGGTTTCTTTGTGTGTCTGTGTATGTGTATGTGTATGTTGTTTGTGGAAGTTACTGAGTTTTCTATTTATAATAAATTTGCTAATTTGTATTTATATTTTATAGTAAAAGTATATTTTTAAGACTAATAGTGAGACGTTTTATTTTAGAGGGACACTGTTTAAAATATAAGTATTGTGCTTTTTGAGTGTATTTGTTACTTTTATTTATAGTAAGAGTGAAATTTAGTTTTGTAAAGAGAGAATTCTATTTATATTTATATAAAAATGAATACTTTTATTAAAAGTGAACAATTGTTACTAGTAAAATTTTTAGTTTGTGTTAATAGTTACAGTTTAATAATTAAAATTCAACATATAATAAATTAGCTTATAAAAAAATTTAAATATGTAAAATAAAAGGCCTAAAACAAAAAGTATTCTAATAGAAACTTTTATCCGAACCTAAAAGGTTTAGAACCCTTTCTTAAGGGTTATCTCTAGTTTTTAATTTTGACTCTTCATTGGTTTTTTATTTAGATTTGTAATTCAGTTTTAAAGTTTGTCACTGTGTGTGTATTAGTATTTTTGTGTTCTTTTTGTGAAAAAGATTTGATTGTATTTTAGTTTATTTTAGGAGTCCTTTGGTACTTTTGAGTGTTGTATTGACTGTTTGTATTGTATTTGAGTGTTTGTCTGTGCTTGTGTATGAAGCTTGTATCAGTTAGAGGGTATTTGTGAATATTTGTGTGTTTAGGCTTGTTTTTAGTTTAAGAATGGGACTCCTTTTGTAGACTATTTGTAATTTAGTGAGCTGAATATTAGTAGATGTTTTTAAGAAAAATAAAATTTAAGAAATACTTCTGTGTACTCTGGGATTAAAGATTTCCATTTAGATAAAAATTAAAAAAAAGAAATTGAAAAGGTAGTAGGTTTAACCTTGAAATTGTGACCTTTTTTGTATTTGTAATAATAATTTAATGACTCCTTGGTAATTTGAGAGTATATTTATTTTGGGTAGCTTTTAAAGAGAGAATTGAAGATTTTAGTTCTTATTTGTTAGTGAGAAGCTTTTGTGAACTCTTAGTTTTTAAAGAGAGAATTGAAGATTTTAGTTCTTATTTGTTAGTGAGAAGCTTTTAAAATTTAAGTTTATTAAAGTGTATATTTTGTATTTTATCCCCTTTTTTAGAATTTTGGTTTCTATAGTTTAGTTTACTTTTTAGAGCTAATTGTATTGTTTATAAGAGCTTTTAAGTTTGTTTGTATTTGTAGCTTAAGAAGAGCTTTTAGTTTTTTTTGTGAGTACGAATAGAAGCGCTTTTAATGTATTTTAGTCGATTTAAGAGAATTAGTTTGTGTGTACTCTTAGTTTTTAAGAGAAGAAATTTGTTTATAGTTTATTAGATTTGAGTTTGTTTGTATTGTCAGTGGTATTAGTTGTTACTATACATTTGTGTTTAGTTTTATTCTGTAATAGAAGACTTTGTTTTTATTTGAATATTTTTGATTTGATTTGAGTTTGTTTGTATTTTTATACTATCTGTGTCATTGTAAGTTTCAGTTTCAGTTTAATTAAGCTAATCTCCTTAAATAAAAATAGCCTAAAAAAAGAAGTAAACCGTTTAAAAAAGGGCTTAGACACCTAAAAAAAGAGGATAAAAAATGGTTTTTTAAAATTCAAACCTAAAAAAGAGAATCCTAAAAACAGAAAAAAGAAAGCGGAAGCCTACAAAAGGGGGGGTCTAAACAGAAGGCTCTAAATTAGAAACTCCAAAATTATAAAAACTCGTATACTTAAAAAATAAACTCTAAAAATGAACAAACCTTAAAAAGTTTTTAAACTTTAAGAACACAAGTCTCCCTTTTTAATGCTTAAATACAAACTAAAAAAAGCTTAATTTTTTTGTTGTAGTCACAAAAGAAACTAAAAAGGGAGTCTTCAAAGGACTTCAACTATGAGTAAAAATAAAAAAGGGTTTAAGACTAACAGTGAGAATTTGTAAATAAAAGCAAACTTCATTTTAATTAACAAAGAATTAACAAAATAAAAAAGAATCAAAAAGCTAAGCCTCAATTAAAGGAAAAATAAATATAAACCAATACCCAGAAAAAAGAAACTTTTAAAAAATTTAAGTAAAAAACAAAAAAAAATTAGAAGTCTAAGAATTCTAGAGAAATTAAAATTTTACAAACACAAAAAGGCAGGATGACTGAGCATTCATAAGAAATGATTAAAGTATATTAAATAAGAACTAGATATTTACTGTTTATCTGTTTTATTTATATACCTTTTTATATTGAATTTGTATTTAGAAATATATTTAGTATTAAAGGTAAGATCAGTAGATTATAAAGTAACAGAAATAGCTGACTATTAAGGTTAAGAGATTAAGAAAGTGTCAATAAAGGTATAATTTAAAGTAATGGTAATAGGTGTAGTTATAGTTTATTAGTAGCTATAGGGAGAATTATATATATTGAAAGATGTGTCCTAAGAAGTGTATTTGTATTTATAAGTGTATTAATATTTATAAGTTTTGTAATATTTACAAATTTTGTGCTCTTTATAAATTAGGTGCTATTTATAAATTTTGTGATAGTGAGAGTGAGAATGTGCTAGATAGTGTGCGAGAGACTGTGTTTTAGCTTTGTGAGTTGGAGAGTGTGCTAGTTTATAGGGAGAATTGTGCTTTAGTGTTGTATTTATAGTTAAGGATATCTAGGTAATGTTAGTGTATTGAACTTATAGACTAGGGATCTTAAAAAGAATAGGTCTTTGTATTTATTTGTATTATTAGAGTATAAAAGCTAATTTAAAAATATAAGGGGAGTCCCCTTATAAATATATTTAATTATTAAAATTAGCAAATCTTAAATTCTGTAATTATTTAAATCTATAATTCTAAAATAGTGTCCTTATTAAATTTAATTCTGTAATTATAAAATTCTGTAAACAGACGTAAAAATTTATTTGTTTATGTTGTTAACTAATCCTTTGTTTAGAAGAAACTTTATTTTTGACATTAAATTTAGAAATAAACCCTAAAATTTAAAATTTAAAAATACAAATTAGTACCTTTTTAGTTTAAGTATAGATTTTAAGTAAAAATATCTTATTTTATTTTGTTTCTAAAAGCTTAAAAATAGATATAAAAAAGTATATTGTTTTGTTTTTTTTTTTGTGTGTTTGTTTGTTATTTGTTTTGTTTGTATTGTGTTTGTTTTGTGTTGTGTTTGTTTTGTAAAAAAGGGGTTTTTGTGAGAAATTAAAAAAATAATCCTAAACACGTTCGTTGTGTGTGTGTTTGTGTTTGTTTTAGTTTAAATTTATAATGGTTGACTGTTATTTTATTTTCTTCTTCTTTTATTTGCTTTTAGTGGTGTTAACTGTAAATTGTTTACTGTTCTTTTATTTTATTTTTTTTTTTGCTTTTATTAGTGTTAATTGTAAATTGTTTAGTGTTAGTTTGTTTGTGTATATTTGTTAGTTTGTTTGTGTATATTTGTTAGTTTTATTTGATTTATTATCAGTAAATGTAAACGCCTTATTGAAAAAATTTTAAAAAGTATAAAAAAAGTTTAGTGTGTTTTAGGAGTTTTGTCTCTTTTAGTTTTAGGACTGTGTTTCTAATTTAGTTAGTTCAATTAAGATTGGATAGGTAACATTTTGAAAGCATGGAAAGGAATAGGGCTAGCTAAAGTCCATTCTAAGGTATTAGAAGCTTGAGCTTCATTTTCAAAAACAGTTACACTAGTAAAGTACGGTGCTACTGCCCAAGGATTATTAGAGCATTCTTTTTGGTTAGCAAAAATATCAAAAATAATATAAGCGAATAAAACCGTAGCTACTACACTAATAAGAGAACCGAAACTAGAGATAGCATTCCATCCACTAAAAGCATCTGGATAATCAGGGATTCTTCTTGGCATCAATTGTGTTAATCCCGGGCTAAGCCCGGACTCTTAACCTTACGGCTAAGTTCAGACTATGTCTTACAGTTTTATAAATTCATACGAAAACTGCTTGGGCGCTTCTGTAAAAAATAAAATTTTAAACAGTACAGGGTTATTGTTGGTACTACTCACCTGTTAGTCGTTGAACGTTATTTACTCTGATGCGTAGTCATCTGTATACCGAGTAAACCTTCGCTGCAAATTGACCTTAGGGTAAGATAAGGTTTTCTTTGTCAATTCACCCAATTTTCTATTAAGTTTTTTTAAAGAAACTTAAAGAGGCATTTATAATTATTATTTATGTAGTTCTGTTCGGGAATAAATTTTACCTTTAGTCTTGATATTAAATACTTAGATAAACTATCCTTACCCTTTTTTAATGTTTTTATACATTTAACTGTTGGATAATAAAAATAAAAGATCCATCTTAAGCATTATAGACATAAACAAGTTTATTTAATTTAGAAAGCGTTATATTTGATTTTTTAGTCCCAAATAAATGATTATTAACTCCTTTTTTATCTCGTTTTTGCATAAATAAAAATTCAGAAGAAAATTGTTTACCATTCATAGGATTTAAGGCTCCAGAGATTCTAATAAAGATTTAAGGTGTATGTTTAAACCCTCTACCAGATACTTATTTAAATGTAACAAAGGATAAAACTGAAATAAACATTCTAAATAAATTTGTTCTCGAGATAATATATATTCTTTAGTAACAGATCCAGTTTAACCTAAATCTTCTAAGCTTACTAACATAAAATTGTTATGTGTATAATAACAGATGCTTTTATAAATAGGATAATTTCTTTTTAAAACACTAGGTGTTCAATAAGAGAATAATCTTCGACTTCCGTTCCTGGCACTCCCTACAGATCTTTTACCGTTAATTAAATTAATCCATTGATAAATAATTATACGATTTTTATTTTCTGTTCTTATTAAAATAAGATCTAATTGAGGTTTCACACAGTTTTATTTAAATTTTAACTCTGTGAGATTTTAGTACCACTAGTTTCATCTTTAGAGCAGCTAACGAAGCTCGGGGAGACAGAATGTAAAATCTGAGGACGTATCTTTAAAAGGACATTTAATGAGTAGAACTGAGAATAAGTAATCCTCGAACAAGAAACTATAAGGAAGCTCATAAATAGATAAAAATTTGATTATACCGGCCAATCCTAAGAAGTGTTGAGGGAAGAAAGTTAAATTACAATTTATCCTTAATCTTTCAAAGAAGGTTGGACTATTTCTTAATTTAAAGTAGGTGTAAGGACCAACTAAAAATCACATTCGTGTAGTCTCTGAGGATCCTACTTTAGCAATAGGATAAACTATTTGGTTTCCTGCTAATTGTCCATTGTAATATCTTATGTCATTTTTACCTAATATAAGGTAGACTAAGCTTTAGGAGTTTCTAGCATATAGAATGTTTTTTACAAATATAAATAAAAATAAAAATATACTAATAAATATCAATATAAATATAAATATAAATAAAAATATAAATATAAATATAAATATTTGGGGGCTAATTAAATTTGAATTCCCTCACATAATGAGTCTTTAACTGAATAAGATTAACTCTGTTTCACTGTCTACAAACCACTTTACTCCTTTAATGAAAATAGGCTTATTTTGGTAAATATCTAAAGAAATAGTAGAAACTCTAACTTTAAATTATTGTCTTGTAGGCTGAATTGAAGGGAAAGATAGAACTTCTCCTTGTTCACTTCTCAGAATTATTTTTGTTCCACCTATTCCCTATTGTGGAGCCAATTTACCTTTTCCGGTAATTTAGGTGTAGGTAAACTATTTAACTTAAAATTTAAAGTAAAATAATGGAAATCTTTCTCATGTTTATCCTTAAATTATCTATCCACTCTATTATAATTTGAAATAGGTTTGCTAAATAAGATAAAAATATTAAAAAGACAGAATACACAAATCTGAATTATTTTCTTAACCCCAATAAATAATGTCCAGAAATGTATTTTTCCTAAGAAATCATTAACTGTTCTACCTACAATTTTAGGTGTCCAATAATAAAATCCGGCGAATAGGGCAAAAACTGCTCCCATTGATAATACGTAATGGAAATGCTTTGTTATACTGTATCTGACCTTTTTAAGGCTACTAGTAGTATAAAATTTGGACTGTATCTTTACCTGTAATACTCTATTATTTATTCTCTTCAATTAGAAATTTTCTAACAAAAGGTACTTTATACCAGAGAGGATTTTCATATTTTATCCAATCTATAATAAAGTCTGCATATATTTTATGCTCTACACTATTTCTAGGAGAAGATTTATATTTTCTAATTTCTATAAAAGGTTTAATTTTAGTTACTCTATAGAATTTCATATCACAATATAATCTATTATGCATAAAATAATCATAAATAAATAACATAGCATTAACGTTTTGAAATTTAAATGCAATAGTTGAGTAATCTTTAGGGCCTTTTCTAGCAGAAGCTTTTTTACGTATAAGAATTAAAGGTTTACAGTTTAAGATAGTATTATCAAAATTTAATTTAGAGGTATATTCATTATATTGGAATTCTAAATTACATTCTATTTTATTTCCAGCATAATTAAATACAATAGTACCGTCAGTATCAACTAGTCCTGAAAAATAGGGATCATATAATTTTATATTATAATTAGGTTCAATATAATTTATCTTATATAATAAACAAGCCTCTTTAAAACTGGGTATTTTAATTCTAATTAAACCATTTAAATTTTTAAGAATAAACAACATATTTTCAGTCGTTGAGACTATATAAATTGAATAAGGCTTATTTTTATCAGCTCTAATTCTACCCATATGCAAGTAATCTTGAATACGCTTTAAGATTCTAATATCCCTATTATGTAATTTAATTCTTATTTGTTTAAGCACTCTGTTTTTACTAGAAGCATTCACTCTAATATCAAAATTACCATCTCCATCTATTATACCTGCAAATCAATTTCAAAATTTAGAATCTTCTGTCTCAGGTAACTGACGTGCAGTCTCTGAGAATCCTTTTCAGTTTTCTGCTGATTGTATATTCATAAGTTTTTTGTTTAAACTTATTGTAGTATTATTATTTTGACTATTTAAAAGATAATTACTCCTACTAACATCTAATTTTGAAAGATAAGCCGTATTAATAAATAGTAAACAATACCCAAATAATATAGTTTCCAGCATATAGTCAGTTGCAAAATAATCCTTGAAAGAAGATAAATTATTTTGGCCCTTTTCCGTTTGAGCTACGACATAATACGTCCGAAGAAGTTCCCTTGTTAATATGTTAGTCCGCATTACAAAATTAAAAATTTTAACTAACAACTTATTAGGGGTTGGACTATCTCTTTATTAAATTTAACAATTACTTTTAAACTTAATACATTGCGTATAGTCTCTACAGATAAAATTTTCAAACTTACCTTAAAAATTAAACCCACGGCATAGCTTACAATAATCGTCGTGTAGAATAGCATTAATATTCTTTATTATAAATTCCACCGTTCATAACTCGAACTAAATAAATTCGAATTAAGTATTAGTTACTAATTATAATTAAATTTTAATTAATTATAGTAAGATAGTAAAAAATCAAGCAATGTGACACAAGACACTGTAAAAACAATAAATACCTACTCATTAATGATTAGGTTTGATTTATTATGATATTCAAAAAATTTTATATATGATAATTTTTTTTCTCCAAGTAAAGGATAATTTTTAAAGTGTTCAAATAGAAGTTTTCTGGATAAGGCATTATACAAATAAAATCTATAATGAATAGAGTCTGTAGTTTTACCTTTGAAACTAATTTTTATTTTTTCTGTAATAATTTTATTCTCACTTTGAAAATAGAATTTTATCATGTTAAATATATGTAATTCTTCGTTTTGACCTATAGCGAATGCTGACTTTCGAAGTTTTCCTTCTTTATTAAAAAATAAAGAAAAGTTACCTTCAGCTTCTATAAAACCAGAAAGCCAACCTTTAAAATAATCAGGTAATTCAATATATTTAGTTTGATTCTTTAACTTTGCTTGTAAAAGTTCATTCTTTCTATTATACAAATTATTTCTATTGGACATAAAATTATTAATGTCTTTATAAAGTAAACAATTCTTAACAAATTCTAATTGACATTGTTTTCGAATTGTAAGTAGAGGATATCTAGATAAAACTAATAAAACTTTATTGATATCAGCCTTTGAAGTAGCAATTCAAGTAACATATTTATCTTTTCTCTCAATAACCACTCTACCTCCAATAACTTTTTGTATTTTATTTAACATTATCTGATTATTCTCATCATTTTTTAACGCTATTACAAATCTTACACAAATTGTTTTTTTATTATTGTTTAAGTTTGTTGTTATAGTTCCATCTCCTTCCAGTAAACCTACAAAAAATTGTTCAATATAATTGTTATCTTTTGTAGTACCTACCTCTAAGGAAGTATACCCTTTATCCACCTTTTTTCCAAGGGGACCTGCTACAGCCACACTAAAACCTTTAAATAAAAGAAAAGCATCCTCATATAAATTTAAGTAATTAAAAATATCACAACAAATTTCATTGTTAATAATTTTATCATGGAATGCGATATCTAATGAAGCATTAGAAAGAACAACACCGGTTAAACCACCAACAGTGAATAAAGCTAAGAATCCAAAAACAAATAATAAAGGAGTATTGAATCTTAAGCTTCCACCATATAAAGTAGCTCGTTTTCGGCCTTCGACCATCACAGGTCCTAGCTAGCCTATTCGTTTCAAAGATAAAATGGCATTGTCTATAAAAAAGCAATACAACATAAATATCTTCTTATTCAAAGTAGTTTTTCTACTGTTGAACACCGTTACCGATGAACCGGACTATGTCTTACTATTTCATAGAATCTAATCTTATTCCTTAGAAATAGTGGGGCGTATAGTCTCTACGCTTTTACACAAAAGTTTCCTAATACCCAAGGCCTTGTACTCAGCCTCAAGCTTTTCACCCCAAAAGCAGGCCTGGGGTGTATGTGATTTAGTTCGACGATTGTCCTTATCTCATTCTTTTTCTGAGAATAAGGGTTTCTCTCGAGTTTGCCCCTCTCTATTAATGACGGTCCCCTGTATCATCGCTATTTCACGTGTTTGCTACCAGTAATTTTATAATGCATACTCCGAGGCATATGTTTCATCAAGTCATTACTAAGTTTTTTAACTGAGCTTCGACTGATGTAAATGACAGGATTTCCTCGTTGATAGTGAATTGTACATTTACAATTAAATTTATAAATTAGTACACTAATTAGACGTACAACATCAATAACTGTAAAATTATCAGTTTGAAGTACAATACCTCCTCCTTTCACATTTGTACCATCTCCACAAATTCAATGAGCTAGACCTTGAATGGTTAGCTTATTATAAATGTCTGTAGGTACACATTTAACTTTATTTATATAGAAATCATTATATAGTTCAGTAAAACAAGTTAGTGATCGAGTAACAAATTCTATACCACAGAATACCTTACCATTTAGTTTACTTCGAACAATATGAGGATAAGCTCCACAATAATGAGAAAGTTGAAGAAATGTAAAGAATAGGTATTCACTATTTCCTATTGATTGTTTTAGGAATAGTCGTACTTGTCCATTTTTGTTTGCTTTACTGACCCAACCATCTGATAACAATATTCCGACTACAACACCATACAGATCTGGTGTCAGACACACAAGATGTTGAAGAATAATATTATAGCGAGGAAAATTCGTCGTAGAACTAAGATTAGTTTGAAAAATAACTATATCTGTACAAACATTGTTTACAGGATAGAGGTGAGGAAATAGATTAGCACGTGGAAAACGTTCACGAAGAGACTTCGTAGAACAATTATTAGAGTAGGCCAGAAAGGTCTTGCTAAAGGACCAGTTAAGCCAGGAGAAAATTTTGATACCAGTAGGCACTGCAATTACCATTGTGAAATAGAAGATTCACCCTAACTACTAAAAATAAATTCTAGTAGCTATTAGTAAAAAGTCCTTTCCCAAACCGTACGTGATAGTTTCCCGTCATACGGCTTTCCAAAGAAAATAACTGCAAATTAAATTCTTCTGTTTTCCTTCAATTAAAAATAAAAACTTTAATCTATTATGAAAACTCCGTCACCTCAACCCTTCCGAGTGTCAGGTGATCCCAAATTCTTATATATACCGCAGATCTATCCCCTTAGGCCCCCTATATTCTAAAAGGATCCTTTAATAGTTTAGTCAGCTACTTCTAAACTCCATATATAAATAGAAATATTTGTAAGGGTTAGTAAAACTAGCCATAGGGATCGTAGCTCGGGAGTGAAATAACTTAAAAAGTTTAAACTCCCTTTTTGAACATGCTGTTGTCAGCGTAAAGTTAGCCATTACTGCCTAAGTTCAATGCTTTACATCACTAATTAATTTAATATAAAAAAGAACTACAAAATCAGGAAGCATAAATGGTTTGGTTTAATTTTCATTAAACTTTTTTCATCTATATAAAATCTAAAAATTTTTGTTTTGTTTTGTTTTGTTTTTTTCCTTTTGTATAGTAGGAAAAATTCTCAAATTTTAGATTTAAAATATTTACCCCTAAAACAACTTCTTGCAAACTAAAACCAGCTGTACCTAAAACTCAGTCTTTATCTCTGTTATTAGCGTCTCCCATGAACCAATTAGCTAAAATAATACATAAAAAAACAATTCTTGTGAAATTGTTATAAATATTAGAACCTTAAAAGTTACAAAGAATAAAAAATATCCTTTAAACTTGCTAAATGTCTAGTTTTTAAGAAAACACCGTAAACAAATTTACCTTGGTAAGTGTTTCAGCTGAACCTAGTGAAAATTGAGCCTATATATCCTAGTGCTCTTGTAAAGGGAGAAGGTCGCACCAAACAGTCCAATTCTAAAGAGAAGAACAAAACCCGAATCTAGGGTTTCCAATATCCTCTTTTTGTCATCCACTTATAAATTTAAAGCTATAAGAATACTCTTAGGTGTAAGAATAAATATTTAACTATTAGTGAATCAGTCTTTAAAAGACCTAGAATTAGTACCAATGTGCTTATTCCAGAAAGTTAAATGCTTGCAATCAGTAATAGTATGTGTAAATAAACACAATTTTGTAATATATCAATTTTATTAGAAAAGGATTACGATGAAGGAGTTACCCTTAACGATATACATAATGAGATGGCGCACGTAGCTGCAGTAAAATAAGCTCTTGTCAATTTAAATTGTGGACAGTATCTTAATCTAATAGAAAATTCGTAAGTAAACAAACTAATTTATTAAACTTCTTGCGTGCTTGTCTCTGAGGATCCTTTATTAGCAATACTTTTTATTTTAAGAATTCCTTTTTCATCTAAATGTTTACCTTCAGTGATCATAAGGTATACTTTTCTAAATTTTAAATAATCGATATACTGACCTCCAAATAAATTAAAGGAATCAAAATAATCAATTAATAAGGCAGCAGTGAGAAATCCTGTACTTTTATAACACCATAATTGGTTATTAAGCTGAGATAATTGACCCTTATTAAAGATAGAGTATAAAAGTTTTAAAGGTCTTTCATCCTTTTGTATAATAGAAAATTCTAATCTTACACTAAAACCAGTTTTAAGTGTGTTACTTTTTGCTAGTTTAATGTGAAAACAACCTTCAGCTTGAGTAAAACCAGCTAACCAAAAATTATCTAAAGAAATAGCCTGTAAAGGAGGTAAAATTTCACAATTAAAAGTTTTATTAAAGTTATGTTTAATTAATTGTTCATATTTAATATTACTTACAAATTTACCATTAATAAGAGATAAAATATAAGCTAATCCTTTTGTATGTGTACAAAGGTATCTCACCGCTTTTTTATCTGTATTATTCTCTTTTATTTTAGAAACAGTTCCAAAGCCTATACGCTTTTTAATTAAATAAGCTAAGGAAATATTTTTTTCATAGAAATCAATTTGTAGATAATTAAAACCGAATATTCCTCCTCCTTCTATGAGACCAGCTAAAAAATAACCAAAATCACTATCCTTAAGAAAAGATTTATGTTTAGGTACGTGAACTGAAATTTTAGGTAAATTAATAGAACTATTAAAAGTATTTTTAGCACTAGCCGAAGCTGTTGTACTACTATGAAAGTTTCCTGCTGATTGTCCTGGTAAATTAAATTTTTTTAAGTAAATTTTTCCTAACGTCATAAAAACGAGTGGACTACTTAAACAGGAGTTTCCAGCATATAGCAAGATTTTTTCCCTTACACCAAAACAATCCATTTCAAAAAATAAATTAAAAAATTGGTGAAGTTCTGTGGACACAAATCTATCCACATCTAAACCTACTGAGAACATATGGTGCATTGTTAGATAGAATAGCTAACTACCTTCTTTTCTGCCCGCTACGCATCTGCTACGGAGAGAGCAGTCTAATTATTTTTGTAATTAAATTAACGCTACTACGCAAAGAAAGATACTAAGATTTAATACTCTTAGTTAGTAGTTTAAACCTTCTAAACCGATTTCACAAACGGGATCGGACTATCTCTTTATCTCGAATTTAAAAATATTTTTTTTTATTTGGCTTTTTACCTGTCTTGCTAGTATTTAGCTGAACCTTATTTATTATTTAAGCTATTTTTATTGTTAATAATTTTAGCAATAACCCTAATTTTTTCCAGCCCTTCCGGACTTAAGTGTTCTTTTTTTAAAACCATATTAAATACTTCTAGCCAGTGTTTAAATGATTCAGCTTTTTTAGTTTTAAGAGGGAAAGCTAAAAAATAATTACGAACTGGTATTAAGCCTTTAAAGGTGTTATTATGGTATCTATAAACCCCATTTGTATTCCCTCTAACAGAGACTTGTCCAAATTTAAATAAATCACGAACAATGAGTAAAGTAGATTCTGCATTTTTTTGGTCTAACAAGAATCGTAAAAATACTCGGTATCCTGTAATAGTATTAGGTCGAGGATCTATTTTAACATTAAAACAACCTTCTGCATCAGTAAAACCAGAAAGCCAGGCGTCTTTTATGTTAGGCTTAATTAATGTAGGATTTAATTCCAAAATTAATTCTTTTTTATCTCAAGATTTAAAACTAAGCGAATTTGAGTAATTAAAGCAATTAATTGCATAAATCCAATTGCCTAATTGTTTTTGCCGATAAGGTAAAACTAAATTACCATTAAATATGTAAATTAGAAGTAAAATACTTTGAGGTTCTGACACAATAAATCTATAATAACCATTGTATTGTCGTACTGTTCCAAAGCCTAAAACTTCTTTAATATGAAATAAAATAGTTCCTTCTTTTTGAGTTAAAACAAACCGAGGTTTACCTTTTGTAATTAAAATAGCACCATCACCTTCAGAAAAACCGATAAACCATGTTAACCATTCCTTGCTAATTAAATTATTACTGGTGTAAAAAAAGATTTCAAAATTTCGAGATATCTCGCATATAGTCTCTGAGGAATTCTTTAAATCACTGCACTTTTCTAAATCTTTAGAGAAACAGCTGATATACGGATTTCCTGCTGATTGAGTATAGCTAATAAGATTTTTACTCTTTAAAGTACTTATTAGCACTAAACTGTTCCAGCATATAGCGAGATTTTTTACCCTTACCTCACAATAAGGGAGAGCCACCTTTAGACTCCATACTAAGAATCCTAAGATTCCAATTGAGAACATGGCGTAAACCATTCCGATATACAATGAATCTAGTGTTTAACTAGTATTTATTGGACTGTCTCTTTTTCTAATTGTCTAAATTGTTGGTTGCTTCCCACCGTTTAACAAACTGACTAAAACTTTTTCCTAGAACAGAATCTTCCGGAGCTTTTAGGGCTCCTATTTCGGATAAAGAATAAAATTGTTTTACCAGACCAAATTTCTTATTTTTGGCCGAGACACAATTGTTCCAGTGAAAATAATTGTCAATTAGGCTAAGAATATCCGCTTTTCTATGAACTGTCCATTTGAAAGCATTATTATGAGAAGGTCGTATGACTCCTCCATAAACAGGTACTAAATTTTCTAGTAATTCTCTTCCTTTTTGTGAAACAGTGATAAAAACTTGCATTGATAGTTTATTGTAATATACGCTTCCATCTGAATCAAATAATCCTGATAAATAAGCACTATTATATTCAAGTTTAACCGGTGGTAAAACTTCAATGTTGTATAGTTTACATACCTTAGATAATTGTAAATATCTAACAGGGTTTAGAATTAGACCATTAACATCACTAATGATTTGAAGTATTCCTTTCATATGATGTAATCGGAACCGTACGGCATTAGCATGAGAAGTAGCTTTTACAGAACCACCATATCGTTGTTTCAATTTATAGAGACAAGCAATATCCCGAGGTTCCGTGACTACGCTAAGTTCAACATACCCTTTTCGTGAAATGTGAAAATTACCATCACCATCAATTAAACCAGCAATCCATTGACGAGATTTTAAATCTTTATCTTCGTCATTCCCTTTATTCTGCTCATTTCTTTTTGAACATAGACAATTAGAAAACATACGTACAGTCTCTGAGGTTCCTACTAACATGCTCGGATCTTCACAGAAAATCACTTGTGCGTTGGTTACCTGCGGATTAGAAAGTACTGAATAGATTATTACTAAAGCGACTACATTAATTAAAATAAATATCAGTCGTTTACCTTTAGTACTACACAGGATAACCCTTCCTTCCTGCATATAGTATGTTGCGATATAAAAACATCGGGAAAAAATGTTAATACAAGGGCCATTCATAAGAATAGTTTGACCAAAGATTGGTTTACCAGAGAAATTAGAAACAATGTGACTAACGATTCCAAATCCTGGGATAATTAAAATATAAACCTCTGGGTGCTTTTCTTCATTCTAATTAAAAAAATCCATAATCCCTAAAAAGATTCGTATTCTTCTTAACAATAGTAAAAAGGACCTGAGTGTACACGAATCTAGTGTGGACTTTAGATTACTTGATAAGATGTAGGAAGAAAAAGGACTATATCTTCAACTTATTCCATTTATTCATAAAATCATCTCATGCTTTATGTTGAATACTATTAGCTTTATAAGCTCTTAGTTGTAATAAAGTAAAGTAATCTTTTATAAGAAATAATCTTTGTGATTTATGACTGCGGCTTGTATGTGTTTTAAAATAATTTAACATATTTAATATATCTTCACGGCTTTGTATAGACCATTGATAACAACCATTTTTAGCACTATCAAAATATACATTTCCTCCAAATACTTCTTTATAATATTGTACATCTTGTAATAGTTTATTTACTACTCTAATACTTAATTGAGGGTAATTATTTTTAAGACTCATTGTAATACAACCATCTGCATCAAAAAATCCGGCAAACCAATTAGAATCAGAATCTAATTTGTTAGGGTAAATAACAGAGATTTCAAGTTGTTGACAAACTCGATGTAATTGTTGAAGGCGTGAACTGTGTCGAATATAACCGTTTATACAATTGATAAGATTAATCATACTTTGTTTATTATGTAATCGATAACGGTAAGCTTTAGCTCCGGATCGCATTTTTATACTTCCTCCTAGTTTATCTTGGACGTACCGTAAACATCGTAGATCTTCGAGTCCCATAGTAATTTCTAAGCTTGTATATCCTTTTTTACTTACTAGTAGACTACCATCTCCATCGATTAATCCGGCTAGCCATTCACAAAAAGATTTGGAATAAGGTGCTACGCGTGTAGTCTCTGAGGTTCCTACTAGACTACTGGCGTGTCGTTGGTTACCTGCTGATTGTGTCTCAATCTTGATATTTTTACTTGATCGGGATTTATTTGTATTGTTATTTCTATTATTATTTGTATTTAATAAACCACTTATGTTCGAAGTAATCAGGATTGGTAAAAGACATTCCCAGCTTATAGCGTAGTTCAGATTCATTTTAAAATTATAATAATTAAGATAATTTAAAGAATCGGGCCGAAGTTGACCGAAAAACCAAAATAAGTGTTGATATAAGATAGGATCTCCACCTCCGGCAGGGTCATAGAAACTAGTATTAAAGTTTCTATCAGTCAGGAGCATTGTAATTGCCAAATTGCTCCTAACTAATTATTTTTTTTTTCTTGCTTCACTGAACGAGGTTCCATGAATAAATCTCAAATTATATATAAATTTATATAATAAGGTGAAGACTCTTCTATTCACATAGAAGTTGGGACTATATCTTATCATTATAAGCAGTATAAAATTTTTGTAAATGATCCCAATTAAAAAATTTACGTCTATTATTCATCCCCATTTTTATGAGATTAATCTTTTCTATACCTCCATAAATTTTATGTTCTTTATTTTCTATCATTTTTACAATAGATTTAAAATCAAGATAATTTAGATGTTTACTTGAAAAAAGTGGAAATTTATCTAGATAATTAATTAATTTTAAATTATTAATTACAGAATTAGTAGTAATGCTATATTCCCTATAATCTAAAAATTTTTTATTTCCTCTGCTAGCTATTTTGACATTTAAGAATTCTGATAAAGTTTCCATTATTTTTATTTTATCTAAGCCTAAATGGTTTTGTGTACTTTGGTTTAAATAAAATTTACAAGATAAAGATGATGCTTTTTTATTATAATTAACATAAAAATGACCATCAGCTTCAATAAAACCGGATAATCAACTATTAGAATCTATAGGGCTGACATCTAAATCTTTTGTTAATATATTCATATTATTCTTTATATTTAAATAATCAATTAAAGAATTTAGCATATTAATTTTAACTGTTCTCATATAACCATTAAGCATTTCCGTTAGAATGAAAATACTTTTGCCCGTATTAAAACTAAGACGATAGGAATTAGAGCCTTTTGTTTTAGATAAAGTACCAAAACCTAATTCTTTTTGTAAAATAACCGCTATTGGTAAATCTCTAGCATCAAAAACTATTTGTATTGAAGGATAATTAAGTTTACCTTTATTAGATCTTTCAGTTTTAGGAACAATAATTGTACCATCACCTTCGATTAGGCCAGCGAGATAAGAACAAAATAAAGGATTATAACTATTTTCTTTTTGTCGCGAAGCACTTCCCGAATTTAAATCAATAGTACTAAATGATTTATAAAACTTAAATTTATTTAGTGGGGTAGACGGTAATTTAGTTTTAATTGCATAAACTCCAATTTGACTGCATAAGATTTGTGGCGTATAGTCTCTGAGGATCCTTAAATGTTCCAAATCAATTAAGTTTCCTGCTGATTGACTTTCTAATGAAAAATTAAAAAAGTGTTTCCAGCATATAGCCAAATTTAAAGCCGGCACAATATGAAATCTACCGGCTAAAACAGGTAAAGATAATAATAATAAGATAGCTGTAATAAAGATAGCCCATACAAAAAGAGGTAATTTATGTAAAGACATCCCATTAGTTCTCATATTTAAAGTTGTACTTATGACTGTGTACCTTAGTTAATTTCTTAACTAAATGGACTATATCTTCAGCATTTCTATTTTTCCTTGTGCTGTTGTTGTTTTTACAGTAGAAATGGTGTCTAACGTGTAGTCTCTGAGGATCCTACTTTATAAATTAAATGAAATTATTTTATTTGCTTTAAAAACAAACCCCTCCTTATTTAAAATTAATTTTAAAATTAACATAAGTGAAAGCGAGGGTAATTTATATTTGGTTTCCTGCTGATTGTCCAATCTTTCAAATTTTAACTGTTATTAAATCTGTAATTTAAAAGAAAAGAAATTAAATTAAATAATTAGTATTGAAAGCTCTAAGGAGGTTCCAGCATATAGTTAGAAATTTTATATTAACCCCACAATAATTAGTCTCTATACAAATTACGCATATTCAAAAATAAAACCGTGGTAAGTTTTACCCGTACCAATATACTTTACCATTGTTGTTTGTGTTGCAGGTAAACCTTTTTCTCTGAGATAAGATATACATTGGCCAATGCTAAAAAATAATTTAGTTTTGTTTTCCTCACCCGTCTGGGGTTTTAGTATTAAAGATTTACTTAAACTAGTCAGAGGCTTATTTTTATTAAATTTCTGTCTATCTTTTTCAAGTTGTAAAGCTAACTCTAAAATAGAGATATCTTTTACTTTAGCAGTAGTTTCCGGAAATCTAGTAAATAAATATTTACCTAAATAATAAGTACCCTTATTTAAATGTTTAGTGAAAGTAAAATGACTAATATTAAGATTAATTATAAAATCCTTTTGTTGAGTTGAAGAAAAGTATAATATGGTTTTATCTCTATTATACATAAATAAAGGTTTAGCGTTTGACCCTGAAGGGTTATTTGCTACTCTAATAGTATTTAAATTAAAGCTAGGATCTAATAAAAAAATTTGTTCTAAAACTATTTCAGCTCTAAAACTATAGTTATTATACAAAGGTATAATCTCTAATTTAAAATTAGATAAATTTTCCTTACTTAATAGAGGTATTAATTTACCGTTTGCTTTATACTTATTATTCAGGTATCCAAATAATCTTAAAGATAATTGTGAAGAGGAACCAACATATTTTTGCCCTGTACTTTTTAAGGTAAAAATGTAAACACCTGGTACTTGAATTTTACTAAAGGGTAACCCCAGATTGTTCTTAATAATCTTTTTTGATTCCTCTTTATCTAAATTATTTATAATTATCCTTGGTGAATGAATTAAATTTTTTAAATTTTCATCGTTTATTTTAATCTTAGAATAGGCTAAAATCTCATTTATTATTTTAGAATTTACAGGTTTGTTATTTTTAATATGTTCGAGGGCTAACTTATGAGAATATTGATTGGGACCTTTTCTACCTAAAATTATTTTTCAGTTTTTACAGGCAAGAGGCCCACTAAGGGTTGCTTCGGGTATACTGTCTAAAGGTAAATTAGGCCCTACAACCTGCGACAATTTTACAGTTTTGGTTGGTATAATAGAATGAGTCGCTTTACATTTATTTCTCGAATTCCCAATCGCGAGAAAAGGTTTTTTATTAAAAGGAAAAAAGAATGGGCGTAGTAATAATAATGTAATAGAAAGATAGACTTCAGAATCTAATAAATTATTGTTTGTTAAGTTAATAGCCCCTAATAAAGAGGATACTCCCGCTAAGTGTAAACTGAAGATGGCTAAATCCACAGAACCACCAGAGTGAGACTGGATACCCGCTAATGGCGGATAACAATTTTTTGGAAGGCTATAGCTGCAGACTGTTTTGTTCCTTTATGTTAAAAAGGGGTACAGCCAAGGTAGTCTACTACTGTAAAAAGCAACTCAACTAAAGCCTATTTAAATGTTGGTAATCTCATATTAATTCTGTAATTAATACTATCATTACACTCTCTAATTCTCACTAGAGTTCGGACTATTCCTTCATCTTATTATACATCTTTAGTATAATTCATATTTAATAATGTATTAGTTTTTAATCTCATAATTCGTACATCAGATCTTATTTTTTCTAATTTTTCAAAATCTCCTTTATGTTTTATATAACTTCGAGACCATATTCTGTATTCTACTGATTTCATACCTTTCATAGTATTTTTGAAATATTTTATTATATTTTCTATTGCTCTAGAATTAGTTGTAACTACAGAAAAAGTTCCAGATTTTGTTATTTTTACTCTAGTCTTAATGCCTAATAAATATTTAATAGCAGTTAATGCTATTTTGTCTAGTTTTTGTGTAATCTCAAAACCATGTACTAATCGATTTTCAGATTTTTTAACTAAATAAAAACTCCCTTCTGCTTCAGTAAAACCAACTAACCAAGGTTTACTCATAACAGTAGAAGCAGTTTTAAAATCAGTAATTTCATTGTTAACAATAGACCATATAGGAGATATGTAATTTTCAGTAGGTTTACTAGACACAATTTTAGTAATTAAATTATCTTTTTCTAGTTTACTTAAGCTACTGTTAGACAGAATTTTATAAGCTTCTTTAAATTTAAGATAATTAAATTGTTTAGTTGTTAGAAGAGGATACTTGTCAAAGATTGGAAAAATAACTGATTCTAGTGTAGTTAAGTCTCGTATTCTATAATGACCTTGTTTACCTCCTTTTTCTATGTAGATACTTCCTACCTTTAACTGTTTTTTTATAAAATGTAAAACTCTTAAATTATAAGTATTTTTACTTAATTTATAAGTTAAAGACCATTTATTATTTTGATTTACTATAGAAAAAGTTCCATCTCCGTCTGTAAAACCTACCAACCATTGATAAAAATTTTCATTCTTTTCAGTAAGTGTTTGTTTATGAAAATTAAAATTTAAACTAAAGTGTTTTTTAAGATGCTCTACGTGTAGTCTCTGATGGATAAAATTTAGTTTATTTTTTATCCAGGCGAATTGTCTCCATGTCAGTAACGATTTTTCTTCCATATTTATTTTTAGTGTGTGTTTATGTTTATATAAATATGATGAGCTGTTACTTCCGAGTAGAAGAGTTTCTCGCATCGAGTAGAGTTTATTAATAATTATATTACTATAATAGGACAGCTTATCTACAACCGTCCATCCTGTCGATTAAATTTATTACAAGTCATTTTTTAACTAAGTTAATATTTATAAATTTTATTTAAATGATCCCAGTTAAATTTTGTTCTCCTTGAATTCATATTGGTTTTTAACTCAATAAGTAAATTAGAATTTTCCATAATTTTGGATTTATTCGATTTACCTGTTAATTAAGAATTAGAAAGAGCTTGAATATTTACCCAAGATAAAAAGTCTAAATACTTAGAACTAAATAAAGGGAATTTTTCTAAATATTTAATTAAAACTTGAGAAGATTCTTTTTTATTTGTTTTAACTGAATAAGCGTGTTCTGTAAGTTTATTAGTTTTAACTCTATTGATTTCTCTAATTTTAGATACACCAAGAAAATCTTTGATTGTTTCCATAATAAAAGAATAACTATCAGTATATTCATTTGTTTTACTTTCTCTATGATAAGTTTTTCGTTGAGAAATTCTCATATAACTTTTTACAGAATAAACAACATTATCAGAATTTAAATTAAAACCACTATAGAAATGTCCATCAGCTTCTAAAAATCCAGATAACCAAGCATTAGATCCTAACGAACTGTTGTCAACATCTAATTTAGGTAAATTTTCAAAATCTGGTCTATTGTTAAACCAATCAATAATTCTATGCAGAGCTTCAATCTTTGGAGTTCGCATTTTCCCATTAATCAATTTAGTCAACTCAAACAAAGTTTTTATATCTTGAATTAATAGATTAACGTAATCTTTATCTTTTGGTGATTCGATAGTTCCATTTTTTAATACAATATTTAATTTATTAGCCAATGGAGTATCTTTCTTTACAAAAGTAATTTTAATTCTAGGATATAAGAGTTTTCCATTTTTATTTTGAAGAGTGTCAGGAACAGTAATTGATCCATCCCCTTCAATTAAACCTGCTAAATAATAGCCAAGTTGACCATTATTGTTAATTTTGTTTAATTCTGTTTTATCCGAGATATCCTCAGTTACTTTTTTAACAATAGAATTATTTAAAGAATCTGTCAAGTGTTAAAATATTCTTGTAATAAATTATCCATTATTTTTCAATATTGGCTGGACTATATCTTCACCCGCCTATAGCTGACGGGGCTTTACGTGTAGTCTCTGAGGAACCCTTATATTAAGGTTTCCTGCTGATTGTCCAATCTTGTAAATTGTCACCCTTTAGGTATTACAAGCTCTAAGGAGGTTCCAGCATATAGTAAAGTTATAAATAGTCATTACTGACTACTCCGGCACAGGGAAAACGTACCGGCTCCATTTTCCACTAAAGAACTCATTAAAAGTAAAATTAATGAGGGAGGTAATAACCAAAATGAGATATTATTTAATCTAGGGAAAGCCATATCAGGACCCCCGCAATGTATTGGTAAGAAATAGTTCAAAAATTCAAAGTCTTTAAAAATTGATTGGACTATATCTTCAGGTTAAAAACCGCGCTACGTATAGTCTCTGAGGATCCTACAATAATAACAGCTTCATTTAAGAACCTTTCTTCTGTTTATTTTTTTAACTCTAAGATAACAAAGGAAAAAGGATACAGAAATAAAACTTAATACCGCTTTACTCTTTGTTTTAAAAGGGTATATAAAGAAGGTATGCTTAATAATTATTTTGGTTTCCTGCGGATTGTCCATTAGCTAATTTAGCTTATTGCTCTTAATTTTTAAGACCTTTGTACGCTTATTATATCTTTTTACTGGACTTTTTATGACTAAAGCGACCTTGTGTTGTGTCTAAAAAAAGGGCTTTCCACCCTAAAAATAGAAAAAAGTAATCCCTCTGAAATAAAAAAATTTCTAAGGTTTAGGCCCTCGTTTGTATTCTGTTATTAAAATTAAAATTAAAATAAAAATAAAAATAGAGGCAGTAAAAAGTAGGAAATTAAAAATTTCGTTTCAAGTTTTCAAATGGATCTATAAGAGCACTTTAGGAGTTTCCCGCATATAGTAGCGTAATAAGATCGACTTCTCAGTCAACCACGGCAACTATTAATTTTTCTTTTACTTGAAGATGCCACTAGCATTTTTAAGGCTAAATGTAAAAAGGTAACCCAATAGTTTAAGTTTGCGCGAGTGAATCTTTGTTAAATTAAATGATTCCAATTATAAGTTGTTCGTGTACTATTAAAATCTGTTCTAATTTTTATTGCATTATCTAAATAAGAGGTCGTTAAAGGGTTAGAATTTTGTAACTCTAAAATATAAGCTCAATCTTTATAATCTAAATATTTAGAAGAAAGTAGCTTAAATTTATTAAAGTAATCTGTAATTTTCTTATTACTAAGTTTATTGTGAGTAATAATCGTAAAACTTTGAAAATATTTATCTTTAAGTAGTCTAGTTCTACTATGAACACTGACACCTAACTCCATACCTATTTTAGACATTAGAGGGAAAAAACTCTCTTTATTTCCTTCAGAATCTGTAATATGATAATTTTGTCTAACTTCTAGTCTATAATATAATTGAACTCTTGTAGAATTCTTATTTGTTCTCTTATGTATATTAATAGAAAAATTAGCGTCAGCATCAGAGAATCCCGATAACCAACAATTACTAAAAATAGGGGTATTATCTAAGGGCTTTTTATCTAATTTGCTAATTTTACTTAAAATATTAATAGTACTAGTTAATTTACTGTTAGAATTAGTACAAATATACTGATTTAACCAATCAATGGCTCTATTTTTTGCTTCATATTTAGGTGTTCGCATATATTCATTTATAATAGAAAGAATAGTGTAAATACTCACTATATCCTTAATTTGCCACAATACATAACCTCTCTCAGGTTTTATTAAAATCTGACCGCAATTTGTCATATTTTTTAAATATTCCGCTAGAGGAAGATCACTTTTTTTAAATACAATAATAATCTTTGGATTATATTTGTGCTTATTATTTGTATTATTAGTATTGGATACAGCGATTGTTCCATCTCCTTCAATTAATCCTGCTAAATAGGGTCCAAGTTGAAAATTTGATTGATTAAAACTCCCTTGAGGTCTATGTGCTTCTTGTTCGGTGTTAGAGTGATAGTTGTTATTCTCTTTATTAGACTTATGTAGGATATTTGTGTTTATACTAAAGAATAAACTATTTACCTTTAATTTCCTTAAGCTAATTAGTTTTAATACAGATAATTTATAGATTTTAATTAAAAAAACAGTGAAATTTAACCCTGTGTGCGTTGTTCTTAAACTTCTAAAAAATAGGCGCTTTTTATCATTAGGCAAGAAAAGAAAAAAATAATACATTTTACCAAATCCACCTACCAAACCAGGCATTACCATAAAGAAGATCATGATGAAAGCATGCGCGGAAATGATAACATTAAATAGCTGGTGATCCCCCTGTAAAAATTGAACTCCCGGTGAAGAAAGTTCTAGTCTAATTAAAACTGAAAAAGCAGTTCCTATCATACCTGCAAATACAGCAAAGACTAAATATAGCGTACCTATCTCTTTAGCATTAGTAGAGTTAAATCAGTGCAAAATTAAAGAAAAATAAAAATAAAAATAATAATAAAAATAAAAATAAAATTTTTTGTTTTGTTTGTATTGTGTTCTTTGTATTGTGTTCTTTGTATTGTGTTCTTTGTATTGTGTTGTTAGTTTATGTTTTCTGTCTATTGTGTTCTTTGTTTTGTGTGTGTTTGGTGTTCTGTGTTTATCGGTTGGTTGTTTGGTATAGATCACTGTGTGTATTCAGAGAGTTTTTTGTGATTCGACTGTTTAGTTTTGTTTGTTTATATCAATTAATAAATTTTAAGGTTATTTTTGTTAGTGTTTGATTTCTAACTGCTTATTTGGCTGTATCTTGTATATTTGAATAATTTTTAGTTTTGTGTTGCTAGTATTTGTTGCTATTCCTACTGTTAGAGGTTTTTATTTTTATTTGATTCTTTTTGTAATTTTAGGTATTTAGTGTGACTAAGCTAAGGAGAGGGTGGGTACTATTGTTACTGTGTTTCAGTTTTTAGACTTCTTAATTTTTAATTTTGGAAGGACTCTTACTGTTTAGACTGTGTAAGTCCTTTGTAAGTTGTGACTTGAGGAGAGTAATGTTCTAGTAGTTAGTTGAGAAAGCTGAGATTTCTTAAGAATTTCTTAGCTATGAAAGCTTATCTCACTTAATAAATTTTAAGGTAATAATGCTTATTTAATTTAAGAACTCTGTTGTTTCAGTTAATAGTTAATATTTAAGAATTAATAGTTAATAGTAAATAGAAAATATTAAATAGTTAAAAGAAAATAGTTAATACAGAGTCTTTAATTATCAGTGAGCTTAATAACTTTTAAGGAAATAAAGCCAAGATCAGTGCTGTGAATATCTTTTAAGGTTATAAAGCCTATCTCATTTAATATCTTTTAAGGTTATAAAACCTCTCTCATTTAATATCTTTTAAGGGTATAAAGCGGAGATTCGTTAATATCTTTTAAGGGTATAAAGCGGAGATTCGTTAATATTTTTTAAGGGTATAAAACGGAGATTCGTTAATATCTTTTAAGGGTATAAAGCGGAGATTCGTTAATTTAATAAATTTTAAGCTATGTGATTTTTAATTTATATAGTTTTAAGATTGGTAAGCTATTTTAGTTTTTTAAATTTAGAGTGTGCTTTAAGTTTAAGTGTTTAAAGCGGAGATTTGTTAATAACTTTTAAGGGTTGTGATTTTGTGTATAGTTTTTTAGTTGTGGTGTTAGAGTTTTGCACTTAGTATTAAACTTTCGACTATATAATTGAGAGGTGAGATTTTTAAAAGAAAATAAAAAAAGTATATAATAGAAATTAGAGATTAGGTATTTCAGCTCTCTTGTAGTAAAACTTATATAATTGATTTGCTAGTGTAGAGTTTTCACCGCTCTTATTTATTAGATATGAGGATTTGATAGCTCTTTTTTTATTACTGCTGTGGGTATTTATTTGGATTTTGCTTTGTGTGCTTTGTACTATGACCCTTTGTAGGTTTAAGAGGTTTATGTCTATTTAAAGGAATTATTGGAATTTGTGAGTTTAAGATTGAGGATCTTTTGTGCTTTTTATTTGAGTGCTTATGTATTTTTATTTAGGGGTATGTAGCTAGAGAGTTTATTAGATTAGACAGACTGCTGGCTGTATTCGTTTTAGGGCTAGAGAGTTTGTTGGCTATTTGGAAACACCTGGGATCGAACCAGAACTTTCCCCTTAAAAGGGGGACACTCAAACCTATCGAGTTCTGCTTCCTGGCTAGTTTAGTTGAAGGCTGATATTTAGGTAGTGTGATTTTTTGTGGAGTGTATGTATTTAAAGATTGTTAGCTTAAGAGTTTTTAGATTGGAAAGGCTTGTGTTTATTAAGAGGCACATTTTTGTTACTTGGTCTCTAGTGTTTTAGGTTTATATTTTTATAGATTGGATTAGACTATTAGAGGTTTAGAGGATTAGAGGATTAGAGGTTTAGAGGATTAAGGATGGTTAGTTGAAGATTAGACTATTAGATATTTAAGAGATATTAGTTGAAGATTAGAATAATATTTATATTTGAGGGTGTTTGTATATAGAAGGGAGTGGTCTTTTTATAAAGGTTTACTCTTAAGTAATTAGTTTTTAGATTTAATTAGGTGAACACTAATAAATGACTATTGAATAAGTAGTATAGAAACTATTGAATAAGTAGTATAGAATCTATTGAATAAGTAGTATAGAAACTATTGAATAAGTATTATAAAATCTTTTTATTATAAAATCTTTAGATGGTATAAGTAAAAAGAAGCTAGCAGAGAGCCTAAAGAAGCTAATCTCTATAAGATAAACGAAAGAAGCTAACCGATATAAGAACGCCTAAAGAAGCTAACCGATATAAGAACGCCTAAAGAAGAGAGGACCTCTCACCCCCTTAAGTATAGAAAAAATACAAGAATTAAATGGAAAAAATACAAGAGGGCAATGGAAACAGTAGGGGAATACAAGAATTAAATGGAAAAAATACAAGAGGGCAATGGAAACAGTAGGGGAATACAAGAATTAAATGGAAAAAATACAAGAGGGCAATGGAAACAGTAGGGGGAGTGTGTACAAAAGAAATCCACAGTAAGAATCTAAATTATAAAATAAGAAGTTTTTCTCTTTTTTTCGTTAATTGGTTAGAGAGAAGATAAAAAGTACAAATTATAAAGTTTACGAGCCCTTCCAGATTCGAACTGGGACCACTCTAATTGACAATTAGATGCTCTACCGATTAAGCTAAGGGCCCTAGATTATAGAAGCTTATATACAAAGAAAAAGAAACATAAAAATAAAATTTTTTGTCATAAAAGATTTTGTCCGCCTTTATAAGTTTTAGTTTTAATATTGTGCTTAATGTTTATAAACCTCAAGCACTCCTGTTTGGATTGTTAGTGTTAGGCTATTGTTAGTGTTAGCCTATTCTTAGTGTTAGCCTGTTCTTTGCTTGAGACTCTTTTTAATTCTAGTATTTATAGATTTTAGACTATTAGATGGTTAGTTTAATAAAATTGTAATTTAGGGTTAGTGTTACTTTTACTAATAAGTACACTGTTATAGACTTTTATAAAAAAAGAACTTTTAGACTTTTATAAAAAAAGAACTCTAAAAAGTAGACTGTTAGTGTATTGATTAGATAGCAAATAATAAATTTATGTTAGTAAAAAAAGTGGGTGGGGAATAAAATTAGAAGTTTTTAGATTCTAAAAGTTAATAAAAAAAGTGGGTGAAACTGAGAAGTTTTTAGATTCTAATAGTTAGGGTTCTTATATTTCTATAGGATTGTAAGTAATATTAGTATTTTTATTTTTAGTTTTATTCTTTGGTGTTTATTAGAAATTGTTATTTTTTATTTATAGAATGGGTATTAAAGACTTATAGTTTGTGTAGATTTTATTAGCTTATGCTGTGTTTATTCGATTATTTTTTTTGTACGGGTTGGGTATTTGTAGGGGTACTTTTTATAAGTGTTTGTGGATTGTTAGCTTTTATTTGATTTTGTAAGCTGTGTGTATTTGTAATTTGAAGTTTAATTTGAAGTTTATTTTGAAGTTTATTTTGAAGTTTATTTTGAAGTTTATTGTGTGCTTCTAGTGTAGGACTCGGTTAGTGCTACGGATTTTTAGTGTTTGCTGCTATTAGGGCTGTGTGTAGGTTTATATTGAGAGATTGTCCGGGGTGGGGATTTGCTTCTATTGACGGCTTTATGCTGTATGGCTTTTATTATTAGGTATCCTATGGGCTTGGGGCCAGTTAGACTCCTTACAGCTATTTGCTGTTTATTTAGTTTTTAGAGTTATTTAGCTGTTAGGCTGTGTAGACCGAGACTTCTTTTTTTGTAAGCTGTTAAAATAATCAGACTATTAGAGTACTTTCTTATTCTGTTTACAGTGTTTACCTCTAGACTAAAGATATTTGATTTTTAGCTAGTGTATCTTAGTGGTAGAAGAGTTTAGTGTTTGTAGTGGTTTGTAAGCTGTTTACCTCTTAATTAGAGTATTAAAATTTAAGGCTGTGTATAGACTGTGTCTGTGTTGTGGAGTTTGTATTGTATTTAGCTTGTACTGTGTTTTTTTGTTTTGAAATGATTTTATTTATATGCTGTAAGTTTGTTGATTGGTACTGTGTATTTACTGTACAACTACAACTTTTTTATTTGTAGACAGTATTTAGTTTGTTTGTAGACTGTGTGTACTCTTTTGGTAGAAATTATTTAGTGTTTGTATACTGTGTGTACTCTGTTAGTAGTTTGTATTTAGTGTTTGTCTAGTTTTTACTTAGTGTATGTCTACTGGATAATTTGAATTAGTTTTTCTCCTGTCTACCAGATACTTAGTAAAAGTCTAGTTTCAGCTTAACAGTAATTTGTATTTTTGTATTTATTAATAAGGAGTTTTTCAAAGCTAAATAGTAGTTTTTGTTAGTTTGAGTGTGTATTTGTATTTAAGTGAACGGAATAAAGGCGAGTCGAACGCCTAAGGGTTGTTGCCCAGACAATTAGCAATTGTGTTATCTTACCGATGACAATTATTCCTAGATGCTTACAATAAACAGAATCCTAAAAATAGAAAAATAAAATAGAAAACTAAATGCAAAAAAGGGGGGGGTGTATAAGCAATCTAAATATTTAAATAATAAAAATTAAAAAAAGTGAATCTTAAAGACAGCCTATAATCGAATAGAATCGAATATAATCGAATAGAATAGAATAGAATCGAATCGAATAGAATCGAATCGAATAGAATAGAATAGAATAGAATCGAATAAGCCGCTCCCCACCGCCTAGAACGCATAGAAACATTAGGGTGTTTGTTTGTTTGAAACTCCAATCTAGAAACATTAGGGTGTTTGTTTGTTTGAAACTCCAATCCTTTTAGATTCTAAAAGTACACAGCTCCGAAAAATTTGTTCACACGCAAAAAAGAAAACAAAAAAAAACTTAAAAAAAGGGGGGTGTTTTTGTTTGTTTAAAGCTTACAAATTTAAAAACAAAATAAGTGCTTACAAATTTAAAAACAAAATTAGTGCTTACAGACTTAAAAACAAAAAGAGTGCTTACAAACTGAAATATAGAGGTGTTTATTTTTTTGATTCAAAATTTAAAGAAAAGAATTAAACTTTTAAAATTTTAAAATTTTAAACTGAGTTGACCAGATTCGAACTGATATTAGCCACTACCAAAAAATGGTGTTTTCCCAAATTAAACTACAACTCATCTTAGAAAGGGGTAATGTGTATTGTGCGAGCTTTTTGTATGTTTCTGTGTATGGAGAGTGTCTATTGAGAGTGTCTATTGAGCTAGGTGTGTCTATAGGCGACTATGTTTTTACGGTGTGTTTAGATTTTTGGCTGTTGTTTTGAGCTTTATTTTTTTATTTGGAAGGGTGTATTTAGAATAAGCCGAATGTACGGAGGTGTTGTTAGCTGAAGTTTAGCTGTGTTAGCTGAAAAGGCTGCTACTATTTGATTTTAGCTGAGAGTTTGTTATTAAGGATTGGATTTATTGAACGAGTTGTATTCTTTCTATTTTGTTTATGTGTGTTTGTTTGTGTGTACGATTTGTTTATTTGAAGTTTGAATGTTTAGATTTATAGCTTTAGCTCTTGTACTTAAGGCTTTGTACGCTTAGTACTTGCGACTGGACTGTTTAGAGCTATTAGGCTTTGTAGTACTTCTAGGGGTATTTTGTTTGAATTAGTTTTCTATGTTTGTGTGCTGTATCCGTCTTAGTTATCTATTTTTTATTAGAACCTGGTGCTTGATGCTTGTTAAGGCGACTGTTTTTATTTAAGTTTTGATTTTTAACTTTGGGTGTATAAAGGGAGACTTTTGAGTTTCGCTATTTGTATTTCTTAAGCTAATGGTGAAAATTATTTTAATGTTTATTGTTAAGGTAATTGTATTTGTATTTGTATTTGTATTTGTATTTGTATTTGCAACTGTAAATGTAAATGTAAATGTAATTTGTAAATTGTAATTGTTAGTCATTCTTTGTGTGTAGATTTAGTACGTTCGAGGACTATTTAGAGGGAAATGGGACTGTTTTTATTATTGGAGTTTACTGTTTTCCTTCTTCTTTTAGTTCTAAGAGTTTGTTTGCTACTCTACAGTTAGAATTCCCCCTCCACCCTGTGTGTACTAGCTAGAGCTTTTTAGTGTTAGAGACTTTTTAGTAGTTAAGGGCACACTCTACTGTTTCTGTGTGTTAGAGAGTAATATTTTTTACTTTTGGTTTAATAGCTGTTATTGTGTATTATTTATTTGTTATTATAAAGGTTTTTATTAATAAGTGTTTATTAGTTATTATTTTTGTTAGCTATCAGTTATCTTCTTATTTAATAGTGCTTATTGTGTAATTATTTTGTGTTAGTTAGTATTCTTTTATTTAAATTTAGTGTTAAATATTTAGTTTTAATTAAAAATTGTTAATTATTTAGTAAGTATTGTAAATGTAATTTGTAAATTGTAAATTGTAAATTGTAAATTGATTAGTAAGTATTGTAATTTGTAAATTGTAATTTGTAAATTGTAAATTGTAAATTGTAAATTGTTAAGTTCGTATAGAACTTGTTAAAGTAAAGTGTATTGAAATAGTGAAAGTATTGTGTATTGTTGTCATTATTAAAGTATTTTTATTGTTAGTGTTTAAGATTTATTTAGGGGGTTAATTGATTTGTGTTTTAGTGTTTTTATTTGTATTTAGTATTTATTTTGTTTATTCTTTCTTATTTTGTATTTATTCGTTTAATTATTTCTTAATTCTTATTAATTATTAATAATAAATTATTTATTCTTTATACTTATTTATTAGTTAATCTTTATTATTAAAAATTTGCTTAGTTTAAGTGTTGTGTCTTTTTTTAAGTTGTTCGTTTATTCGTTTGTTAGTTTGTTAGTTTATTAGTTTGTTAGTTTGTTAGTTTGTTAGTTTATTAGTTTGTTCGTTTGTTAGTTTGTTAGTTTATTAGTTTGTTAGTTTTTTATTTGTTTTTTTATGTGTTAGGGAGTTTAGTTAAACGGACTTATTAGTTTTGTAATTTATTTTATTTTTAACTAGTATTTATTATTAATTATAGTTTGTTTTTTTATTAGTAGTTAACACGATAAAACTAGCAGCTAAGTAAATAATTAAGAATCTAAAAATTTCAGTCGCTAAAGAGTTTTCAATTATAACACTAGCAAAGATAACAAAAATTAAAGATAATAAGCCAATAGTGATATAAAGAGAATAAGTTGTAATAATACCCGTATCTAATTTAGCAAAATTAATTCCTGTGTTAGTAAAAGCATTCGCTAAACCATTAGGCCCTAAGAGTTCTATCGCTCCTCTATCCACTTCTTTAGAGATTCTATATCCTAATTTTAATCCTTCACTAATAAAGAAATGGTTATAGACAACATCAAAGTAATATTTACCATTGAAGAAACCATATAAAGATTTATTAAAAATGGTTAAACTATTTAAAAATAAGCTTTGATAATGATAAAGATAGAAAGCTAAAGCAGCACCAGAGAAACTTACAATAGCCGGTAATAATTTAATAAAAGAGTTAAGAGAGAATTCGGCTTCAATAATATTAATATTATTAGGTAAAATAAAGATAGAATTTCCAAAGAAATCAGAACCTACCCCAACAAAAAGGTCCGAGAAAATAAAACCAAAGAAAATACTTAATAAGGCTAATATAGTTAAAGGTAAAATAACCGCAAAGTTAGCTTCATGAGAGTTTAAATAAGAATATTTATGTCCATTAGGGCTAGTTAAGAAAACTAAATTAATTAATCTAAAACTATAAAAAGCTGTGATTCCAGCAGTAATAGTTCCTAAAATGTAAGCATACATACCACTTAAACTATAACTACCAAAAGCTAATTCTAAAATAAGATCTTTACTATAAAAACCAGATAAATAAGGAGTAGCTAATAAACTTAAAGAACCTACTAACATAACACTGTACGTAAAAGGTAAAAATTTGATTAAACCACCCATTTTTCTGACGTCCTGTTGATCAGCAAATGAGTGTATTACAGCTCCCGCACCTAAGAATAATAAGGCTTTAAAGAAAGCATGATTTACAGTATGCATTAAAGCTAAATTATACTGACTAAGCTTAAATTTGTATTAGCCCTGCTTCCACTTATTTTTACATATCTAGGGGGAGCTTAGAGGCAGGTAGGAATGTATAATACAAATTATTAAATAAGTCTCCTAACATAAGTAGCTCTAGCCTAAAAAAGAGATATGCAAGTTGACAAATTAATTATATTTTTAAAATAGCAAATATTGTAATAGTTATAACCTTGTATTAATTAAAAAAGATTATAAACCAATTTTATATTTTAAAGTAGGATAAATATGATCAGATACAAGCTCTCTGACTTTACTAACTTCTCTGGCTGGTATTTTTATAATATAACCTCTATCTTTTTCAGAATGAGGACTTTTAACTGTATAAGAAGAAATATTAAATTTAGAAAGTAAAATAGATTGAAATCTATTAACTTCAATTAAAGTAAAGTTATTCATATGAAGTATTAGTCTGGAACAGCTCTTATCTCAACTTCCATCACCCATAATTAAAAATGCAAAAGCTAAAGGTGTAAATAAAGAATCTAAATTTAAAGGTAAAACCTTATAATTTTTATTACCTATTGATTTATACCAATCATTATATAAAGAAGTGAAAAAAGACAAAGAAAGAGTTTGAAATGAATAGACTGGTTTTCTATTTGTTCTGTTAATAATGTGTATACCACTTAACACTAAATTTAAATGAAAACAAAATTTTCAAATTTCTTGTGTTAATTCTTGATGTGTTTGTTGTATACTCATAAGTGCTTGACTACCATTCATTCTAATAGTAGCATCTGATAACATTAACCCGCAAACTACTTGCTTAAACCAATCTGGAATATTATTAGAGACTCTAATTTTTTCTTCTTTTGGCATATAACCTCTTTTTCTTTTTTTAGGTATAAGAGGTAAAGCCATTAAAAAAATAGGATCAAATACTAATATCTCTGTTTTAAAATTTAAATCTAAGTAGTTACTGTTTAAAAATATAATAATTATATACATTCCTGTACTAAACAAAAAATTGTGGACTATATCTTAATAAATAAATTGAAATATCTATTTACTTCTTTCGTGTAGTCTCTGAGGATCCTACTAACAGACTTCTAAGTATGCATTGGTTTCCTGCTGATTGTCCATTGTTCCATCCTTAAGATTTTCACATACACAATATTTATTACATAGTAAGCATTAAGATAGGCTAATTGTATGTATCGGTAGTACTTAAGGCTTTAGAAGTTTCCAGCATATAGAAAGATTTAAAGTAGGCCTTAGTGTTGACCTACTGCCATCATCATATCATTTATATATTTATTTTCATAAATATTCGGACTATATCTTCATCTTATTTTTTTGTTTTATTTTTTTAAGCACTCTAATCCTTTTAACCGTAGACATTTATTTTGCTTATACCTTTGCTTAGCAAAGGCTTAGGTAGAACAGGGGAAGAGTATTTACCTTTAGAGATTCTGCCTTAAGCAAATTCTAGGGTTTATTAAGCTAAAAAAATATATAAGAGCTTCACGTGTAGTCTCTGAGGAACCTACTCAATATATCATAAGCGATAATCTTTGGTTTCCTGCTGATTGTCCAATCTTTCAAATTTTAACTGTTTCTATAAAAAAAACTAGTATTGAAAGCTTAAGGAGTTTCCAGCATATAGTGAAGTTTTAATAGAACATACGATGAAAATTTTTTACTATTACCGCGTGACCAGTATTTTTTATTTTTTAGATTTCAACAACAACTTATAATTAATATTATTTATACAACAAATAAATGGTTTATTGGTATCTATTTTTTGTCTAATGTTAATATTATTTATTTTTACAACTCGCTCCATTATACGTATACCTTCAAATTCCATTATAAAAGCTTTAGTTTCCCAGTCAAAACAATAAACTTTTTTTTTACGAGCTCCTAAAACATGATTTGCTTTTTCTATTTCAGTTTGTATTCTTCCTTTAAGACTATTACTTATCTTAATTTTTACAGAATCTGACAATTTTTTACCGAATCTATAGTGATTAATGCCTGTGAAAGGTTTTAAAACAGCAGCTATATTATAGGAAGGATTTATAATACTATGCCAATAATTTTCTCTCTGAGATAAAAATTCTTTAGACAATTTTGATCCTATTTCTTCTTGTAGATCAATTATTTCTAAAATATAAACAGAAAAATTTTGTATGCCGTATTTATAAATAGCAGCACAAATACTCATTTTATTTTTATTTCTATTAATGTAATCAGAAGAAAGATAATTTTTATTTAATCTATTAAACAAATTAACGGATTTACCTACATAAGATTTATTATTGCTATTATTAACTCATAAATAAATACCTCGTTTATTATAATATTTATCTTTAATAAATTTTCTATTTTTATAACTAAAATCATCATATTTATCTAAATATTTGATAGAAGAAGATAGAGAGAAAGGAAATTTATCTTTGGGTGAGTTACTTGAATTATCTCCATTCACCTTTATATTGAGAGTAGAATAATTAGATCTACCACTCACAGGCATAGAAAATTTTTCCTGTTGCTTAACAAACAAACTAAATTTTTTTAAGCCTAGTGTAAATTTGAAGTTAACTGATGTCTTGTTGTAACAACTAAACATTGTATTTACTTTTGCTTTCGCCTCTAGGGAGGGTTTGTAAAACAGGTAATATAAAAAATAAATATGTTCTTTTTTAAATAAAGCTTTGGTAGCTAAAAGCCAAATAAAATTTGGAAAATTGGAAAATTGGAAAATTGGAAAATTGGAGTTTTCCGCTACCTTATAAAAAGTAGAGATGAAAGGTCTTAATATTATTGTTGAAGATCTAGATATTTTTCTAACCTTTAGAGAAAATAGTTTGAAAAATTTAAAAAATACCCCTCTAGTGTTGATAGCTAAAGCGTTTACCGTTACCATATAAAAAGTAGAAAACGTTTTCCGCTGAGGGGTAATAGATAAAAAAAATTTTAAATATCCTAATTGTGAAATTGTACTGAACGCAATGATTCTTTTTAAATCATTTTGTACTAAACCACATGTCGCTGCAAAAAAGGCTGTAGTTGATCCTATTACTGTGATTACTAATAAGGTAGTGGGACTATATTCTAACATAGGACTTATTCTTATTAATAAATAGATACCAGCTGTTACTAGTGTAGCAGCATGCAATAAGGCACTAACAGGTGTTGGCATTATGTTAACAGTAAAATTATTTACTGATCGGACTATATCATCTTCATAGTGTGTATACACACATATGAAGCTTCACGTGTAGTCTCTGAGAAATCTACTCTTGTATTTTATACAATTTGGTTTTCTGCTGATTGTCCATTGTGACATCTTTAAGATTTTAACTGCCAGAGTATTCCGTGGCGAGTACTTAAAGCTTTAGGGTGTTCCAGCATATAGTGAAGTTTAAGGAGGCCCCTATTAAAACAATTATATTCCTAATTTATATAAAAAATCATTATGCATATACGGTTTTACTAATGAAATGACTCTATCCATACTATTATTAGATATTCTAATTCTATCTCTATTATTAAGCTTATTTCTTATTTTCAAAGTAGATTTAATATCTAACTTTTCAAGAAGCGATTGAAGAATTAAACATTCTTCTTCAATAAAAGAATCAGTACAAAGAATCACTGTTTTAGATCTTCCATAAGAATCAAAATAACCATCATCCATGATCCAATAAGCTAATGATATTTCTGAAAAGATTTCAGAAATATTTAAAGGAACAATTTTAATAAACTTGTTTCCTTCATTATTTTTTTTATACCATAAACGATGTAAAGCTGTATATAAAGGATGTGTTTTAGTTTTAAATTGGTATTGAGTGACTTTTTTACCTTTATGATGAGAAAGTAAAATATTTGGATAAGGATAAATTTTGGTCTCCGTAAATTGACTATAAATATTTTCTCTTAAATGATTTAAATAATTTAAAGAATAAACGTCCATAGTCATAGCATATAAACCTTGACCTTTAATTCTTTTAGACAGAGCTATAGAACCGTCACCTAAAAGATTCCTAGTAATAGCTTGTAATGTTGTTCTAGGTGTTGATTTAATAAAAGGTAAGCAAGATAAATAGTATATTTCATTAGAATAGTAAAAATAATTATAGTATAATAGTATTAAAATAAATAAAAAAATACAATTGTTTAACACCGATAGCTTAAAAGCCTCCATACTCCCGGGTAACCAAGAGTGTAAAGGAATATTCGCACTTTTAGCTAAAGCTCCCCCTAATAAAAATAAAGTAATAATAGTTAAAGCAGTTTCATTAATATAAGGAGCTAAAGAAAAAATTTGACTGTAATTCACTGTACCAAAGATCGCAATAATAGCAAAAAACCCAATACTCATTAACATATCACCACCTCTATTCATATTAAAAGCTAATAATGACGCTTTATTAGATTGTAATCGGGTATAGTAAAAATTAATTAATAAATATGATACTACACCTATTGCTTCCCACAATTTTTTTATTGTTAAATTTATGATAAGCCTTTAACTGTATATGCCATTGATTTGTGCATATAAGGCCCTACTATATACTTAAATCGTTGTTGTTGTTTAATGGGAATTACTATCGCTCATTGTTCTTGTCGTTTTTTTTATTAGTCGTGTTCTAAGATTAAATTTAATACTTAAAGTCTCTTGTAACAATTTTAACTCATTAAAACTAAATTTATCAGTGTGTAATTGAGTCGACCCATACGATTCAATACTACCATCAACCATTATCCAAGATGCTAAAGCTCTGGCATTCAGTAGTTCCTTAATATTAATAGGCACGCTTTTGTATCGTTTATTATTTTCATCGTATTTATAATACAAATCATAATAATAATTTAGCATACTGTACCTTAATGATTTAAAGGCTATTGTTTTATATATTTTATTGGTTCTCTTATCCGGTTTTCGCTCTTGTATTTTAGGAGGCGTACCAGTGAAATCTTTAAAGATTTCATATAAAGATAAAAGATATTCCTCATGATTAGGATATGTTTGATCAAATCGAACTCTTGAATTATGAGTAGGTTTATCTCGCTCCATACAGGCATCACCTAGTAAAGTACCAACAAGAACATCTTTTTGTATAGATGTAAGTACAACGTTATTATATAATAAAATAGTAGAGCTGCAGGAAGGCAAAGCCATTCAATCCCAAGCTAAACGAATAAAAACTTCATAATCATTTAACAATAAATCTTAATTTTTCAATTAAGTTTGGACTATCTCTTCACCCTTAGGCTTAAAACAAAAATTTAATTTTTTTAACCTGAAATAATATAGGGGCACATCGTGTAGTCTCTGAGAAATCTACTCTTGTATTTTATACAATTTGGTTTTCTGCTGATTGTCCATTGTGACATCTTTAAGATTTTAACTGCCAATATTAAAAATTTGATGAGTACTTAAAGCTTTAGGATATTCCAGCATATAGATGTGTACTGTATGTAATTTACATTACACTTAGGCCGGGTAGATTTGACCTACAAACATTACTAATAAATTACCTCCACAGATTAGAAATAACATACCAGCTGTAAAGGCAGATAAATATGAAAAGAATCTTTGATTATGAGGATCTGATGATAAATAATCAATACTATAAATATGAATTAATGTAGAACAGTAAATCACAGCTAAACCTAAGGTAACAGTTAACTGATCAAAATAAAACTCCCAATTAATAGAGATTATTCCAATATCTAACCAACTGTTAAGATTTATATATACAGGTGAGCCTACTATTCCTACTTCATAAAAGGCTATAGTTATTAATACAGATGTTAAAATTAAACTACTACAGGTGATAAAATGAGATCCTGTTACTCCTATTTTTCGACCTAATAAACCAGATGCTAAGGAACTTAATAAAGGTAAAATTATAATGGATAAATACATATTTGTGTGTTTACTTTTTTAACCAACCTAAGGATATAGTTCCTCTTAAGCGGTAGTATGCGACTAAGGTACTTAAACCTATTACAGATTCAGCTCCAGCGATTGAAATAATGTATATACTATATATTTGACCTACACTATCATCAAAACTATAAGCACTTATAATAATTAATAAAGTTACAGCTAATAGCATGATTTCTATAGATATTATCATTAAAATAATATTCTTTCTATTTAAAACAAACCCTAATATACCTATTAGGAATAATAATATGGAAATGGTCATGATTTTTAGGAAATATAAAAAAACAAAAAGAAATTAAAAACAAATAGAAAAAGGAAATCAATAAAAAGCCACAAAACAAAAATTAAATAGACTAATTAAAGATACTAATTTATTTATATTTATATTTAAAGAGACTAATTACAGAGACTAATTACAGAGAAAAGCTAATAGTTAAATAAACTAATTACAGAGACTAATTACAGAGACTAATTACAGAGAAAAGATAATAATTAAAGATACTATTTTATTTAAAAATACTATTTAAAGATACTCTTTTATTTAAATAGACTATTAAAAGAAACTAATTTATTTATATTAATGATTATATTTAAAGAGACTCTTAAAAGAAACACAATTATAAAAATCTAAAGCTCGGAAGACCGAAAGCCCCTAAAAAAATAATAAAAAGAAAATATAAAAAGAAATTATAAAAAGAAACTAATTTCATTAAATAAATTAAAAAGCTAACTCTAATTAGTTTAGTTTAGGGTAGGGGAAATAGGGAAAAGTGTCTAAAAAGTGTCTAAAAAGTGTCACAAAAGGGGGGGGGACTTAAATTCTAGCTTATTGTGTTTACCTCTAAAAAATAAAAAAGAAAATAGCTAAATTAGCTTGAAAAATTAAATTTTGAGACTAAAAAAGGATAAAAAAGAAAAAAAAATAAAAATATAAAGAAATCGATTTTTTATTGGTCATTGTTTTTATTATTAGTGTGTTTATTGTTTGGTTTTGTATTTAGTGGTAGTTTGTTCTATTTATATTTTAGATTTTAGGTTTATACGGTTATACTTCTATTGAGATTTTAGGTTTATACTATTCTCTGAGATTTTAGTTTTATACTATTCTCTGAGATTGGAGATTTTAGGTTTATATGGTTATATTGCTATTGAGATTGGAGATTTTAGTTTTAGACTCCTTTTTTTCTATTTCTATTTTCTATTGGCTATTGGCTATTTGCTTTTTCTAATTTCTATTTGCGTGTTGCTATTTGTGATTTGCGTGTTGCTATTTGCGATTTGCGTGTTGCTATTTGCGATTTGCGTGTTGCTATTTTTTTTTAGAGTATTCTGTTATTTAAGGCTCTATAGTTGGTGTTTTTAAAGATTTTGGATTTAGAGTTTGTGTATTGTTTTTATTTGCTTTAATTTGGGCTTAATTTATTTCACGGGGAGTACTTGGGAGCGTTTAAATTTTTTTATCCTGATATAAATTTTTTAAATTTTTTAAATTCTATTTTTTTAGTTTACAAAAGAATGTTCGACTAACTGTAAGCTTGTTTATAAACGTTTGTATTTTATGCTTATTAGTCCTATAATTCGGCAGTTAAATAAGAGAATTATTATTTTTTGTCACTATTTTATTTAATTTATTAGCTCTAAATAGAAATCGGAAAGTAAATAGGAAAAAGTCGCTTACAACAGAGACAGAAACAGAAACCGCAGAATCGTATAAAAATTTCCTCTAAATAGAATTAACTCACAAATATAAATGGAAAAAATCTCTAACTAAAAATCGTCTATTTTTAAGTTTTAAGAAGTGAGAGTTTTATTTTTAAACTCCCTTTAAAGATCCTTTCTTAAGATTGTTTGTGTTCGGCCGTTTATATTTATACTTATAATTATAATTAGCTTGTGTGTACCTTTAGTTTTTATAGAGCTAGAGTTTTTAAATAAAAACTTATAAAATTAGAAACACTGGAAGCTCTCTTCTTATCTTCTTATTTGTATATAGTTAGCTGCTATTGAGAAAAAGTGATTAGAAAGGAAAACTGTTAAATTTAGAGTACTTGAAGCTTTAGATTGTTTTACTATGTTTACCTCTAAACTTTGCTTAAATGATAATTATATTTATAAGTATAATGATAAAACTGTGAGTGAGTGAATCTTTTTAATTGGTATATTTTGTAAATTTTGTGTTTTTAGAGTGTTCTTAGAGAAATAAACCAAAAAGAACTAAGGGGGCTGTTTTTCCTTAGAAACAGGAAAAAAAAAATAAAAACCTAAACTAAAAAGAATAATAAAAATAAAGAGGTCTATGCTGTGTGTGTTTTCTTAGGTATTTAACTATGAGTATAGTAATAAGAAAGCCATCATCAATGCGAATAAACCTGTGGCTTCGGCTAAAGCGAATCCTAAAATTGCGTATGAGAATAATTGTCCTCTTAATTGAGGGTTTCTAGCTGTAGCTAAGATCAATGAACCGAATACTGTTCCGATTCCTGCTCCTGCTCCAATTAATCCTGAACAAGCTAATCCTGCTCCTATGTATTTTGCTGCTGCTAACATAATAAAAATTTGAAATTAAAATTGACAGTGTCTAACATATTAAAAGGGTTTATTCGTTTAAAACTAAAAAAAACAAAAGAACACAAAACAAAAGAACCCCCAAAAAAAGCAAACAGAAAACAGAATAAAACACAAAAAACAAAACGAATTTATTTTATTCAGTGAATTTTAAAAAGCTTTTTCGGTGTGTGCTGTTAGTGGTGAGTGCTGTTAGTAGGCTTGCTTATGGTTTGTCGATTGGAATTTTTAAACTTTTCTTTAATACTCTTTTAGAGTCTATTATTTTGGTTTATACGGTTATTGGGACTTAAAAAAACACAGTGCACAAAAAAGTGGTTTAGAAAGCTAGTTAAGAAATTAACTAGAGAAATTGGTTTAGTTGAGAAGGGATTCCTTTTTGAAGGGATTCCTTTTTATATTTATATTTTAATTGATTCTGTTTATTTTTATATTTATTTTTATATTTATATTTTAATTGAAGACAGAATGTGAAGAATGAATGAAATTTTAAAGATAAGGGTTAATTTTTTAAATATAAGCTTTTAGTGACTAAATGAGAAAAGAATTTTTTCTGCCTATTTTAGAATTTTGGTGTTAAAATTTAACAGTTTTAGAGAGCTAAGTTTCTTTTTGTATAGAAATCCTAAACACCCTTTTTATTTTAAGGTTTATTTATGCTGAAGACTGTTCCAATAAAAGGAATTTAGGTTTAAAGGGGTACTGGTCCTTTGTAAAGTTTAAAGACTTTAGGTTAGAAAGCTATCAGTTCGTTTAAGCTAAAGATTGGAAGCGACTATTTTTTATTTATTTGATTTATTATAAGATTTTTTTATTTCTTTTGGCTATCCCTTTTTAGGGATATTTTCCTGTGGATAGACCCTTTTTATTTATATTTTATATTTTATTTTGGCTAGAACTTTTTATTTTTTTGTTATTTTCTCCTTAGAGAGTATTTAGGGGAGTATAAGAAGAATAGAGATAAATTAAGTTTACTAATTATTATGGAAGAATAAGCTAGATAAAAGTGTAAGACTCTTTATAAATTAAGAGATAAGCAAGATAAAAGTGTAAGACTCTTTAATAATTTAATAGCTCAGACTGAGAAAAGTGTAAGACAATTTATAAATGAATAGAGCCTATACTAAAAATAAAAGTGTAATATTAAAGATAAATTAAAGATATTCAGTATAAAAGATTAATACTAAAGATAAGTGAAGATTACAGTCTATAAACGTTTAAGACTAAAGATAAATAAAGAAAACTATCTATAAACATTTAAGAGTAAAGAGCTTAGCAGTTTACTATTTATAAACTATTAATACTAAAGACAGATGCTTACCTATAAAGGAGTATAAATAAATAGATTTTAAGAATAATTTAAAGATTCTATTAATAGAAAATATATATTAAGGAATCCTCTATAAAAACTAGAGATTATACAGATAAATAAAGAAAACTAGCTAAAAACGAGTAATAGTAAAGAACGATTAAGGGCTAAAGATAAACTTTAAAAAGAATCCTCTAAAGGAAAACACGGACGCTCACCCCTACAAAAGTAAACTTAAAAAGAAAACTAAACTTAAAAAGAAAACTTAAAAAAGGGGGCTGGGAGGCTTATATTTTTTGTGTGAATGTGAATCTTTTATTTAGTGAGATTTTATATTTTATTTAAGAGCTGATAAAAGGAATCGAACCTTTTTCTTACCGTCATGAGTGGTAGGTTTTGACCATTTAAACTATATCGGCTAATATTTAGGTTTTGTACCTTTTTTGTAGAGTATTATTATTTGTTTTATTTTGTTTAATACTAGTACTTTTATTAGAGTGTTCAGAGTATTTGATGGTTATGAGTTAGTTTAGTTTGATTCAGTTTATTAGGGGTACTTTTATTTTGTGTCTATTTGATTATTGCAATATTTCTATTTTTAGGTTATGGGGCTATTATTATTTAGTGTTTATCTTATCTTATAATTAGCTTATTTGGGCTTAGGTTTGTACCTTTTTGCTATTCACTGGTGAATATTTTTGTAAATTAGATTTATTTTATTAGGTGTATTTATTAATTAAGAATAAAGATTTATTGAGTAACTAGAGTAAAAAGAGTTTCTAAAAAGAATCTAACCGCCTAAAAAGGGAATCTCCCCTTAAAAAAGTAAAAAGAAAATAAAAAAGTAATTAGTGTAAAAGTCCAATCTCTTAGAGAGAGAAGCACACTGCCTAGAGCCTAAAGTACCAAAAAGAACCTCTTTTTGTATAGATGTCCCCTTAGTCTATAATAAAATAGTAGTGCTCTAAATCCAAAAAACAGAGTTTTCTCTAATCGTCAAACAAAACAGTGGGTGTGCACAAGGGGGGTTAGATATCTGTAAGACAAGTTCTGTGCTAACTAATAAACTAATTAATTAAAGTAAAAAAGTTTCTAAAAAAAAGTTCGTCTCAATTAAAGAAGTTTTGTGTTCTTTTGGTTTGTGTGTTTTTAATCCTTATAAATTGTTTGTGTACGTATAAAAACTACAAAGAGTCTGCTATAAAAATTACAAATACTCAGCACTTACAAAGATTCAGCACTTACAAAGATTCAGCACTTACAAATATTCAGCTAGTAAAAGTACAAGTATATAGCTAGTAAAAGTACACATATACAGCTAGTAAAAGTACAAATTGAGTGTATGTGTGTGCTTCTTAAAAGAAACTTCTAAATAAAGTCTAATAAATAAAATTGCTTTGCATACAAATTTCTTCTCTTAAAAGTGAATCAGCTAATCGTAAAAGTATAATAAAAGCTTAAAAAAAGGTAGGCTCTAAAAAAAGTGAAATTAAATGTAAAGTTCGTTTAGTCTAATGTTTGTTATTTTTAGTTCTTATTTATCTTCTTGTTAATATTAGTAGGTGATTATAATTTGTTGATATTTGTGCTTATATTTGTAGCTTATTAGTTTGTTTCTATTGAGCTTATTTCTTATATTTGTAGCTTATTCTTAGCTTTAAACAAGTAAAAGTAAACTTAAACTTAAAAGTAAACTGCAACTTAAAAGTAAACTGCAACTTAAAAGTAAACTTATTTGAGATGTTTATGTTTATTTTGTTAGTAGCTTGTACTGTTCTGTTTTAGGCTGTTTATATTTTTAGAGTGTTTTAGTGCTTTACTCTATTTGTATTTGTATGTGAGTCTAGAGGGGTTCTTGTGTTTTGTAGACTAATATTTTTATTTGTTTGTTAATTCCTTTGTATTTTTGTGTTAGTCTGTTTCTGTCTTCTTATTTATTTAAGCGGTTAGTCACTTTTTCTCTGTTCTTTATTTTTATTTTGTGTTAGTCTTTTTTTATCTTATTTTTTTATTACTTCTTTTTAGGGTATTTAGCTGTTTTTTATTTATTTCTTCCTTTTTAGGGTTTTAGGTGGGAGTTCCTTCTTTTGTACCCTTTTGTGTGTTAATTTATTCTTAATTGGACTATTTATTTTGTTAGCTATTAGCTGCTATTTTGTGTAGGACTTTTTTGCTTTTATTTGAATTAAGGGTAGTTTGCTAGTTTTACTGAATTTTTTCTAAAAATAATTAAGTTCGGGTATTTTTTAGATTTTTAATAACCTTATATTTATTGTGTACAGACTAAAGTGTAGAATATTTGAGTTATATAAAGTTAATAACTTCCGCTAGACAAAAAGTAATTTAGTAGAGCTTCTATACTTAAAACTTTTAATTTAGAGTATTTTGAGCTTCTAACTATTTTAAAAATTGGTTTCTAATGTTTAACTTACTCAGATAAGATTGAATACCCTGTATAACTTTTGAACCTAAACTAAATTTGATTATTCTATTTTTTATTACTTTTGTATCTTAGTTGCTATTAGTTTAGAGGTTTAATTAGCTTTAGGCTGGACCGGTAGTAGGTGAGATTTCCCTGTTTGTACTCTTATAGTACTTTGTGTAGCTCTTAAGGACTAGAAAGGTGATTAGTTGATTTAAGTTTGAGTTTTTATTAGGCTTTTAGTAGTTTTAGTCTACTGTTACTGTGAATTGTGTTTAGAGTTTCTATTTGTAAAAGCTTTTACCCCTTGTAGTCTTAAGTTTGTACTCAGAGATTAGTATTTATATCAGTTGTATTTGTAATTTGAGTTTTAGGTATTTTTAGAGGTTTTAGGTTTACTTTTAGTTTTATCATTACTATTTGTATTGGTACTATTTGTATTGGTACTATTAGTTTTAGTGATTTGAATTCTATTTATTTAGGTGCATTTTGCTGTTAGTGTTTTTTATTTTATTTTATTAGATTTTATTATTTTATTAGATTTTATTATTTTATTTTTTATTACTTTACAGTTGACTAACTGATATTAATTTATTTTTGTTTGTGTACATTTTGCTGTTAGTATTACTTTTTTAATTATAAGTATTTGAATTTTATTGTTTTTAGGGGTTAGGTCGATTTTGTAGTAAGCTGACTTCTATTTCGACTATTACTGCTATTTAGGCTATTTAGTTTATTACTGTTATTTATATTATTTGTGAGAAGGTTTTATATTTACTGCTATTTAGGCTATTTAGTTTATTACTGTTATTTATATTTAGCCTGAATTTAAAAAGAATTATAGTTCGCCTTAATTTAAAAAGGAATCTTAAAACTATACTATTAATAAATACCTTAACAGTAAATGGAAGAACTCCAATAAAAACAGTTTGTTTAAGAGCTAAAACTAAATTAAACCCCGAATCTACTAAAAAACACAGAGTATTCGAAAACGTACAACCCCCAAAATTTAAAGGGCACCTAAAAAAAGTAGTATTAGACGACTACATGTCCCCTAACCAAAGAAACCTACAAATAAACTCAAATACACTCAAATACACTCAAATAAAAACCCCTAAAAATAAAGGTACAAAAAGAGGAAATCCTGATTATTTTAGTCCTCTCTAAAGACAAAAACAAAAAAATAAAATAAAAATTCCAGTTGTAGATATCTTAACCCTCTTTTATAAATATAAATATAAAAATTAAAAAAATAAGAAACTAAAAAGGTAACTAAAAAACTTAAAACAAATAGTTTGTAATAAGAAACTAAAATAGAAAAATTCCAAAAGATAGGCAGTCTTTAAATCACAATAGCCCAATAACCAAAATAACACAGAGCTAGAAATAGTAAAAAACAGATAGAAAGAAATCAGTTTTAAATAAAAAAATCAATCTCACTATCTTTTCTGTATTAAAAATAACACTGAGCTTACCACTTTCTCTAATGAATTGTATTTCCTGATTTTTATTGAAAGATTTGAACTTTCCCTGAGAAGCTTTAAAGAAATATACTTATTGAACCTTTTTATTGGAAATTTGATTCTAATTTAATTATAGGCACTGTTTAAATATAAATATAAATATAAATATAAATATAAATAAAGGATTCTTAGATAAAGTTTATTTAGAGCAACTTTAAAGTTTTCATTTTTTAGGTATTGTTTTAAGAATAAGAGTTGTTGAATTTCATCCTTAGAGTCGAGTATATAATAATTATAGTACTAGAGGTAGAAGGGTTAACAATTAAGAATACATGCTTTTCTTAAATTTGGACTTTGTATATTCTTAGAGAGAGACTATTCTTTTTAATAAGGACTTTAAGGTAAAGTATGTCTATTAAAGGTAGTTTGTAATTATCTAGTAGTTATTACAATTAAATCTATTCTAGATATTTTATTTAACTTAACAACAACTTCTTTAAATTGTATAGTAAAAAAATCGGGCTACTCTACATTATAAAGCGACATTAAAGCTTCTAATTTATTAAGAAATATTGAAATTGAATTCTGTTATAAGTCTCCGCTTGTGTATTTTTGTTTTTATTCTATAGGAACTAAAAGGATATTTGTTGAAGTAGTTTTTAAAAGAAATTGAAAATTAAGAGTATTTGAAGTTTAAATTTTTAAATTAACCAGCAAGTGTATAATAAACTAAATTTAACTTATAAAGGGATTAGAGAATATAGTAAACTTTTCGTTTCAGTAACTATCAGTATTATTACTATTAATCGCTATATTTCTAGAAAGCTTTAAGCTTATATTATCCTTAGAAAATAAAATAAATTATTTAGTCTAATTGAGCTAGTTACAAAATATTTTATATTAAAGGGGGTTTTTATTTTTAGTTAATTAAACTTTTATTAGTATAGAAGTTTTTAAACCTAAAGGAGTTAGGCACTAAATATATGTGTTTTTCCACAGTCATTTATATTAGCATTAGAATTCCTTTTATTCAGATCTAATGGTGTTAGTTACAAAAGATCTTTTATTCAAAATAGTAGAGTTAAGAGTAGAAATTTTATATTTGTTATTTTTAATATAAAATGTATTGTTTCTAAGAGCTGTGTGATTATTATTATATTTTGTATTATTATAATTGGTATTAGTACTGAAAATTAGACAGAAAATATTTTTTGTTGAAGTAGATATATACAGATGTAAATCGACATCTAAATACTCATAAGGTACTTGATGAATCAGTAACCAATATAAACCTTTCCATAAGGTAAATAAGCCTATAAGAATAAAGAAAGGTAGATATATTAAACTAATCTGACTTACAAGACTCTGATACTTAATATACAATTTAATAAGTTTTTTATCAAATTTATTAATAATTAAGTCTTTATTAAATAAAAAGATTAAATTAAATATCATTAATATAAACAATAAAAATACACAAGAACACAAAATAAAAAGAATAAATTCAACATTTGACCTATCAAATCATCGAAAAATCCTTCAACGGATACAGGTTTAAATAGTTGCATAAATTCTATAAACATTTTCTGACCAAATTGATGTATATAATCGGAGATACCAGAATCTAAAGGAGATGTAAATTTAGTTATATTCTCTGAATCAATACTTTTAACCGCATCATTAGCTATACTCTCAAGGAATTGATCAATTTTAAACTGTACTACAGGCACAGAATTAGAACTTTAAGATATTTCTCGTTGAATAGCTTCGTTAGTTACTGCTTTTACCTGATTAAGATCAGCATGAAGAATTGCGTTATGTACAGTGTTTTTTAGTTCAGTAGGAGCCACTAAGGTAGCTCCAGCAGAAGGCCAAATACCTGTAGCTCTATATACTGTAAATCCCGAAGCAAATATAGAAAACCCTATAGGATTTTCAACAGCAGTCTGAAAACCAATCACAGTACTAGAAACCCCTGCAACCCCTAAGGCAGCCATTAGTATCGTTCTAGGACTAACCCCTTTCATTTTACTTAACACAGAAAAAACAGCAAGAGCTGAACCTGTAACAGCCCCAGCTTGAGCAACTCCACTGGGCAAAGGTCTAAAAGGGTCCGTAGGATGAGAACCCCCAGTATTACCGTCCGGAGCAACCTTAGTAAGAAAAAAAGAGTAAACAAGGTACGAATATTAGCAACATTCGAATTTAATTTATTATCTGATGTAATTTTACTATTCTTATTTAAGGGTGTACTATTGCGATCCAAAGTGTAAAATCTAGTTTGGACTGTTTTATTTAGATCGTTATATTTTATGTAAACTGTTTGACTTGAACTAATTATTAAAAGGGTTTGACTGTGTAAGTTTTGATTATTAGAAATTATAGATTTAGCTGAGAAACTCGGAGTAACAGAGGGATTTAAAAGCTTAATCTTTCTTGTCAAATATTCTAAAGCTAAAGAACCCTAAAAGTGCTTATTTTTTAGGTCTCATTGTTTCAATTGCATCTTTCAGAGTTTTAAATCTCTCATCTGAAGTAGCTTTTTTAATATCTCTTATACCAGAAACTAGCTCTTTTTTGTCACTAGGACTATATGTATCATCATTAAGTATTGACGTTTCTAAGTTATCCAACATTTTAATACTAGTACCACTCTCATCACTAAAATCTTTAGTTGTTCTTAACTTTTCTATTTTAGTAGCGGTATCCTTTTCAGTAAGACCACAAACTTGTGCGACTGTGGGCACAAATATTTTATCTAGACCTGCAGATGCTCTCACTTCATCAACAAATACACCTAATCCTATAGTTACACTAATCGAAGGTGTAATGTCACAGAGACCTTTTAGACAAAGTACACTTCTACCCATAAGTCTAGCAAATTAATCTAAGGGTGAATTTCTTACATCTAACTGATCACTTTCAGTGATTATATATTTAATATGTTTTATTATATAATAAGAGCTATATAAAATATAAATAAAATGTAGTACTATTATTAGACCAAATAAACACAAGATATAAATATTCTGTATTACATGTGCGAAGATTACTAAAATAGACAAGCCTCCTGAGACTCTTAAAATTCGAATATAAATCTTATTTTTTAATTCCATGATATGTGGTGGATAAATACTAACCGCGTATCCCTTTTTTATACCAACCCACATCCGACTTAATATAGACTTTTTACTCTTAGGAGACTCAATGATAGGAGTAGGACTGCTCAAATGCTTATTAGAATTCTTAATTCTAGCTTTAGAATCCAAATTCTTTAGACTACTATCAGAATTTGTAGAGATACCTCTAATTCCTAATACAGATTGTGCTCGTTTAGAGCATGTACCTTGAACAAACAAGTTATTATACTTGTTATTATACTTGTTTCTGTAAAATAAAACCCGAACACTCGAATTTTTATTCATAACAAAACCATCCGAAAACTGGTGAGCTACTGGTCTACTTCAAATAGAAAAAGCCTCAATAGTCAAAATGTACTTACATAGAAATACCTGAACGACAGTGGTAAATACCAAATAAAAGAACTTAAAAGTACTCAAATTAATAAAATATGTAAATTTTGCCATGTGTTTTAAAAAAATAAAAATTTGATCTATTTTTACTGACTTCAATTATAATTAGAATATAAATATTATAAGTATAAGTATAAATTTTATCAATCCTCGATCTCGGAATGTAAAAGAAATAAATTCTTTAATATTTATCCTTAGATGTAAAAGAAATAAAATGTATAACTTTGAAGTTTAAATCTTCTGAGTCCTTTTTAGATTTAAAAATAAAAATAAAAATTAGCTCATTGATCCATAGAATCGGTCTTGGAGGGAGTATTCTTGAAGATTATAAGTACAGTATTAAAGTAAAAAATCTTCAATCTCTTTTAGAGTCTATTATTTTTGTTTTTAGGAAAGTAATTATTTTTAGTCATTAGTTTTAGTTTTTAGTTTTAGTAATTAGTTTTAGTCCTTAGTTTTTGTAATTCTAAGAACAAACAGTGTCCTAAATTTTGTTTTTTATAATAAATATAAATTTTAAGATTCTTAATAATTTATTAATTATTCATTTTCTTAGAGGGTTTCTGATTCTGTAGTGGTTAAATAAAAATAAAGTCTCCTCTAGAGGTATGTACTTCTGGACTTCTGTAATCCTTGAACTAAACAAAATAAACAAAAGGGAAACTACAAAAAGCCCAAAAAATTAAAAATTAAATAAAACAAAAGTGAAAAAAATAAAAAATTAAACCCTAAGCTTAAAAAAAGAAACTTAAAGTCCGCTTAAAGACTTTGTATTCTAGACTGTTTACCCTTGTAAATTTGTTTTTACCTTGGTATTATAGAGTACTGTACTGAGTATTTCACCCTAAGAATGTGTAGGTTTAAGTGAGTTTAGGTAGAAGAATTTGTAGTTTACTGTTTAGAGACACTGAGTACTTTTAGTTTGTATATTTAGGTGAACTGTTTTAGATTGTTGTTTAAACTATTTATTCCTATTAGGCCTTTATAGTTTAGAGAGTAGTATTGCCCTTTTGTTAGGGGGTTGGAGGTTAATGAGCTGTGTAGGGGTGCTTTGCTGGGTACTTGAGTAGAATGTACTGTTTTAGTGTGTGCTTTTAGACTTTTATTTTAACGATTCTATTTTTATTGTTAATTGGAGACTGCCTGTTATTTAAAAAAATAAAATTATTAACACCCTTTTGTACTCTGTTCCACTCTGTGTATTAAACTGGGAATTGTAGGGATTGGCTGTGTGCTATTAGTCTGTTTTATTTTAGTTGAGTGTATTTGATTTGATTTTATTTATTAGGTGTATGTCTATTGTTTATTGTTTATTGTTTATTCATTAATTAGGCTGTACTTAGGTTGGTAGCTTTCAGTGGTAGTGTATTTTTTATAGTTCAGAGTTAATTTGGTTTAGTGAATTGTTATTGTTAGTGAAGAGGGAATGTCGCTTATTTGTATTTAGGCTTATAAGTTATATAATTAAATTTTCTATTTTTGATTTGTTACTATTGAAATTTTAGAGTGTATATTTTAGAGTGTTTACTATTGAAGTTTAGTTTAGAGTGTATATTTCAGAGTGTTTACTAATTAAACTTTAGAGTTTAGATTGAAGATTTCTGTAAACTTTAGAGTTTAGATTTAAGACTGTTAACTGTGTTTACTTAAGATATTGGTAGTTCTAAAAGGTTAAATTTTCGACTGAATAAGGATTAAAGTGTATATTCGATAATAGTTTATAATATAATATAATATAATATAATTAAGACTGCTTAAAGACTAATGAGAGTGATCTCCCTAAAGTATAAAAAAAGAAAAATAAAAGAATTGAACGCACAGTGACTATAGATTCTACTATAAAGGCTACTATCAGTGGGACTACAGATTCTACTATAAAGGCTACTATTTTTGTTACTATAGATTCTACTATAAATTCTACTATAAATGTGTCTATTAATTCTACTATATTTGCGACTATAAATAGAAACTTCTTATAAACTGAAATTTATAATTTTAAGAGTTTTCTATAAAAATAAAACTAAAACTAAAACTAAAAAAATATTTAATTTTAGTGTCTTTGAGTGTATTTGATTGTTTTGTATTTATTGGTTAAATGGAGTGAGATAGAATCGAACTATCATATCTGTGGTGCAAACACAGCTGATTACCATTATCAGATCACCCCTTATTGTGTATAGATCTTTATTGTATATATCTATATTTTATAGAACTGTATTGTAGGGATCTTTATTGTATATATTTATATTTTATAGAACTGTATTGTAGGGATCTTTATTGTAGAGAGGTGTAGTGAATTTACCCTGTATAGGCTTCTGGTGTTTTGGAGTGAAGAAGTGTATTTAGAGAGAAGAAATCCTAAAAGAGCTCAGATCTGGTAGAAAATCCTAATAAAAGGGAAGCTAAAAGAGTTTCCTAAGCCTAAAAGAAATCCTAATTTTAGTGAATTGAATTGAATTTATTTGTGTATAAGCTGCTTTGTAAGCTTGAATTTAGATTTATATAAACAGCTTTGTAGGAGTGTTTATTTATCTAAGCTGGCTTTTAAGGTTTAGTGTTTATTTATCTAAGCTGGCTTTTAAGGTTTAGTGCTTATTTATCTAATGTGCTTTTTACTGTAGGCGCTGTCCTGTACTAGGCTTATGTAGAGTTTAGAAGTTAGGGTGCTGAGATTGTGCTTGAAATTTGAGACTTTTTGTAGGTGTGAGCTCTTGTGCGCAGGTGCTTCTATTTGTGTCTATTAAGAGTGTTTAGCTTATACTGATTGTTTAGCTTATACTTAGTGTTTTAGCTTATAGGGAGTCTTTAATAAAATGATAAACTATTTTAGTTCACTGTGAGCTTTGTTAGTGTGAGCTTTGTTAGTATGAGCTTTGTTAGTATGAGCTTTGTTAGTGTGAGCTTTTTAGTGGAGTATTTAGTACTTTTCTTATTAAGAGTAGTAAATTTTATATTTTATTTTTAGAATAACTTTTATTATTCTTCTTCTTATAAATTTTATTTTTTTTTTTATTTTAGTTGTTGGAAATTTAGATATTGTTATCCTCTTTTAGTCATTTAAGGATGGTTTTTGTAAGCTAACCGCTAAAAAGAATTATTTACTTTGTGTATTTTGTTAGTGAGTATTCTGTTAGTTGTTAATCGAGCGGATATTAGTTGTTAAGTTCTATTAGGGGACTATTATAGGCTGTGAGTTTTGTGTTTTCTAGGCTCTTCTATGCTCTTAAGTTGTCTATGTTGTGAGTTTGTGATTGGGTATCAGTTTATGTGTGTATTCTGTTAGTAAGGAGTTTTGTTAGTGTGTATATTTGAAGTTAAGAGTGGTTTAGTGTATTTTGTGCTGTGAGTATTTGTGTATTGAGATTTGTGTATATGCGATTATTTGTATGATTTGCTTTGTGTATTAGGGCTTAGCTTAAGGGGGGGTTAGTGATTGCTTATAAGAGTTTGTAATCTTTTTAGTTTATTAGGCTTAGTGGGTAGTATTGGTATTTAAACGTATTTATTTGTGAATATTAGCTTTTATTTAAGTATTGCTAATCTTTTAATTCTAAAATAAATAAAAAGTATAAAAAAATAAGAAAAGTTCTCTAAAGAACAGAGAGGTGGTGTCAGTTTTAAGTGTTAATGTAGGTTTGCTAAAAAGGGGAAGTACTCTTAAATAAACAAGAGCGAGATGATTTGAACACCTATCAAGGATTTTGGAGATCCCTATACTAACCAATTATACTACACTCTTTGCAATAAGTATTTTATCCGTTTATTTGTTTAGGTGTATTGTTTGTTATGTAGGAACTAAGGGTAGACCTCCTCCCCTTTTTTGTTTAATTAAGCTAGTTTAGTTTCTAAGTTTGATCTTTTTAGGGTATTTGTATTGATGAGAGGGAACGCTGTAATTGAGCTTTTTATATTAACAATAGACTGTTTTTGTGTGTTTACACTTTTAATTAGCTGTGTGTAGAAGGACTAAAAATAAAAAAATAAAAATAAGGACAAATAAAATATAAAAAGTTTAAGCTAAAAAGTTAAGTCTCCTATTCTATTTATTATACCTAATCTGTTTGTAGTGTAGACAGTGTCAGTATAAAAAAGTATTAGAAACATTGGTATAAAGTTTTGTTTTTTTTGCCGAAAAATGGAATCGAACCATTATTTAAATCTTACAAGGAAGTCGTTTTAGCCAATTAAACTATTTCGACTTTAAACCCTAAAAATAAAAAACGCTCAAGGATATCCTAAAACCGTAGCTCTTAAATGAGAGCTTTAGTAAGTGCTATTTAGTTTGTGTTTAAAAGTGCTTTGTGATTTTGTGAATTTTAGCTAATAAATTTTGAACTTTCTATTTGTAACTAAAAAAGAGTTTCTAAATGAAATATCTATTTGTAACTAAAAAAGAGTTTCATTCAATTCCTTTAGTTTTGTATTTACTGTACTATTAACAAAAATATAAATAGTAACTATAAATACTTAGAGTGCTAATTAGCTGAAGCTGGAGTTTTATTTTTTTTTTATTTGAAGTTTGTTTTAGTGTACTATTTGTTAGTTTTATAGGTATCTGTGTTTGTGTGTCTTTCTTTTGTTAGTGTGTTTATAAAGGTGTGTACTTTGGGACTTTCGGTGCTTTTGTATTTAATGTTTACTTGTGGACTCTTATATCCTTTGTGCTTTTGTATTTAATGTTTACTTGTGGACTCTTATATCCTTTGTGCTTTTACTGAGATGTGTATATTTTAATTTTTAGAACTTTTATTGGTGGTTGTGTCTATTTTGGGATTTGTATGTTTGTGCTTTTATATTTATATTTGGATGTTTATTGATATTTGTACTATTAAGGTATTACTATTAGTATTAATATTAATATTTTTATTAGTATTTGTTTGGGTACTAATATTGTATTTGTAAGTGTATTTGTATTTGTATTTTTGTGTGTTTAATCGAGTATATAAATTTAAGATCTCAAGAGGATTCGAACCTCTGAAAAGAGTATTAACAGCACCCCGCCTTAACCCCTCGGCCATAAGATCTTCTATCTCTATAATAAAAAAGAAATCTATAAATCCTTAGTATAAATTAAAAGAATCTCTTGTTTTTGTTTTTCTGTTTCTATTTATTTTTCTGTGTCTATTTCTGTGTCTATTTCTGTGTCTATGGAGTGTCCTAGGGAGTGTTCTATTTCTGTGTCTATGGAGTTTTCTTTTTCTGTTTCTTTTTGTTTTTTAATTAAAAGGGATTCTTTCTTATAAAAAAGTAAGATTCAGTTAAAACTTTTCTAATTTAAAACTGAGTATTATAAATTTCTCTAATAAACATATAGTGCTTAAAAAGAATGAGCTTTTTTAGCTTATTTGTTGTTAAATAAAGATTTTTGTAGATATTGGAAGTTTATGTTTTTATTTTATTTAGTAGAGACTCACTGTACTTTACTGTACTGTACTGTACTTTACTTTATTTAGTAGAGACTCACTGTAACTGTAACTGTCACTTTACTCTACTTTAATTGACTTTACTTTATTTAGTAGAGACTCACTGTATTTAGTTTGTTTGTATTTATTGTTAGTTATTCTTAAAAATTGTTAGTTACTATAAAAAATAGTTAGTTACTATAAAAAATAATTATTTACTATAAAAAATAGTTAGTGTTTTGTAGTTATTTGAATTTAGTTTTCTTACAAATCAAATATTCCCTATAAAAAAAGGTGTGTGATGGGTGTATTTCTAAATACTAAAAATAAAAAAATTTACAGCTCTCTAAAAACAAAAAAGCAATATTTAGAGGTATTTCTAATTAGGTGTTCTTAAATTGAATTATTGAATTATTATAAAACATTTAGCTTTCTAGTTAGATAGTATTGCTCCGGGAGAGAATTGAACTCCCATATCTATATCTTCAGTATAGCGCTTTGACCACTAAGCAACCGAAGCTGTTATTATTTGTTTATTGTTTAAGTTTTAGAGTTTTTAGTCTGTGTTAGTCTAGGAGAGACCGTGCTTTAAAGAAAAGAGTTGCTTATGTTTTGGATTGCTTGGATAATTTGAGTGGAGTTGGGTGTATTTGATTTGAGTGGAGTTGAGTTGAGTGGAGTTGAGTGTATTTGATTTGAGTGGAGTTGAGTTGAGTGGAGTTGAGTGTATTTGATTTGATTTTATTTTATTTGTTGAAAATTAGGATTTGAGATTAGAATATTCTAGTTTATTTTGTGTGTACATTCTTGTTTTTGCCTAATTTAAGCTTTTAGACATTTAAGGATACCTCTTTTAAAACCTTATGTTACCTTTTTATTTTTGTATTTGTGTGTATTCGAGTTTACTTATTGTTCATTTATTTGTAGTTTGTATATCTTTTAATTGATTTATTTGTATTTTGTTTAGGCTAGTGTTTTTGTCTATTTTTTGCTAGTTCAATTTCTGTGTTTATTAGCTGAAATTATAAAGATCTAAAAAGAGATAATTTATAAGATTATAAAAAAAGAAAAGTTTCAAATACTAATAAGCTCTAGTCATAAAAAAAAAATAGTCAATACTAAATTAATAACAACCGATAGCCTCAATTTATAAGAATTTAAAAGTAAATATTTCCTTTAAAATAAGCGAACAAACAAGATCCTTCATTTATATTTATATTTATATTTATATTTATATTTATAATTATATTTATATTTATATTTATATTTATATTTATATTTATATTTATAATTATATTTTCTATTACTATTACAATATAAATTTATAATTCTCTTAAAAAAACTATTAAATTAATAAGAGTGTAAAAACCGTTAGCCTAAAATACTAATAGTCTAAAAAGTTTTCTTAAAAATCCCCCTATAGCTTTCAATTAAGGGAAACTAAACATAAGCACCCCTAAAAATAAAAGATTCTAAATAGCACAAACTCTAATTAGCACAGCTGATCCAATAGCTAAAATAAAATTACAAAGACAATTACAATTAGCTTAAAAAATAACAATTAGAAATCCACAGACAAATACAGAATCATCTCCAAAAAGCTAAAAAAGCATATTCTCCGTTTACAGTGTAGAATCTAAATAAAACAGAATAAGAGTCGATTAAAACGTAAATACGCACAGAGATATTCGTTTTTTTTATAAGAAAATACACAAATTTTTGTAGATTCGTTTTTAATACCAAAAGGGGGACTCTCTTTGCAATTTAAACTTAAAAAGCTAAACTTAAAAAGCTAAACTTAAGCGGAAAGAAAAAATAAAACTTCTTTAAACAATTAAAACAATTGTTTGTTTGTTTTTAATCGCTTTAGGGAATTTAAGTCTGTAAAACTATTTAGAGGCTAGCTTACAAAGGGGACACAAAAGAGTCTTAAATAGAAAACTCTAAATCCACAAAGAGAGAAACCAAAATAAATCGAGTAAAAGAAATAGATAGAGAAACTATTCACTATAGAGAAACAGATCCCTCTAATTATACAGATCACTATAAAGAAACAACTAAAGATAAAGATACAGATAATTATAAATATAAATAGACCACTAAAGATATTTTTTTATATGTTGCTATTTTTGGTTTAATTGAGTGTTTCTAGTTATGCCCGCTTTTATTTATAGCTTCTAAGGCTGTGTTCTACTTATTTGAATTTAAGCGATTGCTTCTGGTTCTAAGGGAGTCTAGTGTTTTCTATGTTGTTGTTCCCATTTGTGCTGTAATTGTTTATTTGATTTGTTTTAAGGGAGATAGGTCGAATTTGGTTGTAATTAATGATTTTTATTTGTTTTAAGGCAGTTATTTCTAATTTTGCTGTAATTGATTCTTTTTATTTGTTTTAAGTGGTGATAAGGCGATTTTAGGATAGATTCAGTATTAGGATAGCTGTATAGATAAATGATTTAGACTTATAAATAACCATAAAAATACAACCAATAATACAACTAATAATAGTATAAGAAACCTTTAAATATCCACTACCTAAACCCCTAATAAAGAAGAGAAATAAAAATAGACTAAATAAAAAACTAAAGAAGTGTGAGCGAACTTAAAAAAAGGGGGGGGGAGTTTTTATTGTATTGTAAAAATAGTCTCTAAATAGCAGAGAGAGTGTGAAGAGTGTTGTGTAAACTGTCAACAAAAGGGTTAGTTTAGTTAGAGTATATAAGAAATGTGTGTAAACAAAAGAAATAAAAGTGTTTAAGAATAAAAAAGGGGGTTTTTTGTTTTGTTTCTAAAGGATATTTTTTATTTAATAAAAAAATTTCTAAATAAGAGCTTTCAGTACTAAAATAAAATAAAATAAAATAAAATAAAATAAAATAAATAAGGGTGTTTAAGAATAAACATTTAAGAGTGTTTTTGTTTAGAATAAAAAGGGGTTTATTAAAGGTGTATTAATTTATACTAAAAAGGGGAAAATTGAAATAAAAAGGGGTAGAAACAGTAGTAGTTAAAGTATCTAAAGTCTTATAATAAGGAATAAACTCATGAAAGCCACTATTAAAAATAAAGATACTAAACATCCTATCCATAAACTAGACGCAATTAGCTTAAAATCATCTTTGTTTCTTTTAGTTTTATTCAGTGTAGCTAAATATAAAAACCACTTTTGAATTTGCAAGAACATCAAAATAAATACAAAATTCAAAATAAAGGCCCTCCAGCCTGTTAAGAGTTTAGAATCCATTAAGGCGAAGAAAAGCTTTATACTTTTTATACCTAGTAGAACAGTAAACAGATATAAGAAAATTAAAAATATTATAAGAACAGATAAGATTAACAGACTGATTAAAGTGAGTTTAAGATAACTGAAATTAGAGAGATATTTTTTTATTTCATTTTTAGTTTCTGTACTTATAAAGTAGAAATAAATATACAAAGTGACACTAATCACAAAAGAGAAGAAAATATAATCAAAATGCATAAATAAATAATCAAAAAACCGCAGTAAGAAACGTCTATTATATTCTAAAAAAGCCATAAAAATGATTTGTGTTATCATTGCTGCCATTAAGTATTGCTCCAGAAATAAACCGCAATGAATAAGAATAACCAAACAACATCCACAAAGTGCCAGTATAAGATACTAGACTCGAATCCATTGTGGTGTGTAGAGGTTAATTGATAGTTAATGATTCTGATTAAAGCGACTACTATAAAGATTGTTCCTATTATAACATGTACAATGTTGTTATCACTTAGGCTCTTTATCCTAAGTTTCTTATTTTCACAAATAAGTTCAGACTATGTCATCAATACTGAAAGTATTGCCGGATGTTCGTGTCAGGGTTATTGTTAGTGAGACTCACCTATTAGTCGTTGAACCTTCTTGACTATACTTTAAGTGGTAGTTGAAGTTCACTTAGTCAAGCTCGGCTGCAAATTGACTTTATTAAGAGAAAACCTGGTTTTTCCACCGTTAAAGTTTCTAAAGACAGGTGATAAGGAGGACTTTAAGATCTCCTGTAGTTAATTTAATAAAGTGATTCTTGCAATTTATCCGGTTTTCTATAAAAAAAAAAATAAAATTTTAACGAATTGTTTCCTTTAGTGGGAAGGCTATAGCCCAAGCAAGTAGTGAAAATTTGTAGTAAATAGTTTGAATGCTACGCTGCCCGAAGGCTCTAACGTAAAAGGATGAATTGAATTAAAGGTAGACTATTTTAGAAGGGGTAGGCTATTTTTTAAGGGGTCGGCTATTTTTAGACTCCAAAACTTTCTGTGTTTAAGCTAATATTAATATTTGTCTTTCAGTCTCTTCTCTGTCTTATAAATAACATAAAGAGTAAAAGAGTTAGAGTTAGCTAACGTATAAAGTGAATTATAAAAATTGACTATTTTACCACAATCCCTATTTACTATCTTACCACAATCAATATTTACTATCTTAAGATTTTTTTTTTAAAGGGACTATTTTTGTTAATCCGTGTAGACCTGTTGATGCATAGAAAGTAGATCCATATACTCCATCGGCCATTGTAAAACTGGCTTCTGAATACTCAAAATACTGTAATGCTGTAAAGATTACGGCTAAGATTACTGTTAAGATTACTCCTTCTATTGCTGCTTTTCTATTTCCAGCTATTAAAGCATGGTGTCCATAAGTAATAAAAGCTCCACTAGATAATAATAAGAATGTATTAAGTAAAGGTATTGCAAAAGGATCTAAAGGTGTGATTCCTAAAGGAGGCCAAGCTCCTCCGATTTCTATTGTGGGACTTAAACTAGAATGGAAGAAAGCCCAGAAAACAGATAAGAATGCAAATACTTCACTAATAATGAAAAGTACTAGTCCTATCATTAAACCATCTTTTACTTGTTTTGTATGATGTCCTAAAAAGGCTGCTTCTATTACTACATCTTTAAACCATAAGATCATTCCATAAACTGTTAATATAAAACCTAAACTTAAAATTGCTCCTCCATAAGGATAACCATGCATATAGGATACAGCTCCGACTGTTAAATTTAATAAAGAGAAACTTAAATAAACTGGCCAAGGAGATGGTTCAACTAAATGAAAGGGAAAATGTTGAAACTGTTGGATATTTTTTATCATTTTTTGTGTTTGTTTGTAAGGTTCGTGGTTGTGGACAGGCTCAGAAGTTTGTTTTATATAGTCTTTGTACTCTATTCTTTTGAATAAATAAAAAAAGGGTAGTCCGTCTAAATTTACTGAAGCCTTGTCTACAGTGAGAAACACTATCTAGTTTCTATTTTAGAGAGAAAAAGTGATTAAGCTTATTTTTATATAAAGGTTTATACTGTTATTTATATTTAGACTGTATATTCTTAAGAGAGTATATTAGTTAAAGCGATAAAAGAGATTTTTATATTTATTTTTAAGCGGTCTTTCTTCTAAAATGAGGGTAGTTGTACTAAGTATGTTGACTAATACCTTTTAAATTGTGAAAGAGTCTGAAGTTCTCTTTAGCTGTTAGCTTTTAGAGTTTTTAGATACTTTGAGATTTTTGTTTGTTTTAGAGTTTTATTCTTTCAGCTTTTTAGTATTAGAAGGGGAGTGTTTAAGCGATTTTAGGTTTTGTGCTGTGTTTGTTAGTTTATTTGTGTTTAAGTTTATTTTTTTAGGGCTAAAGATATATTTAATTGTTGCTATTTGACTCTTGTATTTGTAAAAGATTCAGTTTCTGTATTTAGTTTGTTTAAAGGGTATTAGTCGGTAAACCGTATTTGGGTTTATCTTAGTAGCTCGAATTATGTTTTGGAATTAGTGTTTATTATTGTTTTGCTTTAGGCCTTTGGTGTGGGCTGTAGCCTTGTAGACCGAGCTGTGTGTATTTAGGGGCACTGTTTTTTTATTTAGTTTAGCTATTTTTAGATGTTTGTAAGAAAAGATTCTTTTAGTGCTTTTTATTGGAGTTTAGGCTCATTTTTTATTTTTAGGTTAGTTTTTGTTAGTGTGTTTGTAGCTTAAGTGTTTGCAGTAAGTATTTGTTTATAGTTAGTTTGTTCTACTTTTTGTACTTTTTGTGTTTATTTCAGAGATTCTTGTATATTTCTATTTTAGTCTGTTTGTATAAGCTAAGAAATGAATAATAGTGTATTTTTGTTTTCAGTACGAGTAAAGAGACTTGAACTCTTACAATTTGAGAATTATGAGTTCCTAAGACCCACCCGGCTACCATTTCGGCATACTCGCAGTTAAATTCCTCTTATTAGCTTAGATTAAGTATAAACAGAGAGTTTTCTTTTAGTTAAAGAGTTTGTGCTAATTATCCTATTTCTTGTAGTTTGACTGTTGTAGTAGTTTAGTATATTTTTACTGTTGTAGTATTTTAGTACCCTTGTAAGTTTTCTTCTAGTGTAAGTTTTCTTTTAGTGTTAGTTTTAATTTTAGTGTTAGTTAGTTAGCTGTACCTTGAGAGTTTAGGTGTTTACTCTGTTAGTTGGTGTTGATTGTGTATTATGTGTACTGAGAGTTAGTTTTAGATGGTATGAGACTGAATGTAAAGATTGATTTTATTTTATTTTATATATTTGAGCGTAAAGTGATAGAGAGCCTTTTTAGCTTTTAGAGTGAGGCTTATGTTTGGAGATCCCCTTTGTTTTTATTTTTTATTTTTTGTTTGTACTTTTTTAGTAGAATTACTGTGAGTCTTATTTGAGTGCCTTTATTAAGGATTTATACTCCCTTTTAGCAGTGTTTTAGTTTAATCGTTAGTTTTATAGTTCCCTGTTAGTTTCAGTAGAACCCTTTACTTTTTGTATACTAGTAGAGATACTCCTGTTTGTAAGAATATATACCCCTGTTTGTAATGCAATGCAATGCTTAAGAGTTTTTTTATTAGGATTTGTTTTAGTATTAGTATTTTTATTGAGATTTTAGGTCTATTTGTTTTATATTAGTATTAGTAGTACTTCTAGTATTAGTATTAGTATTTTTATTAGTATTAGTGTTAGTATTAGTGTTAGTATTAGTGTGACTATTTAGTTAGAGTGTTAAATTTTAGTGTTAAATTTTAGTTTCAGTGTGACTATTTAGTGAGTATTTTTATTTTAATTGTGAGTTTGTAATTTGAATGTTAGTCTAAGTATAAATTTGATTATGAGTTTGTAAGCTTATAATAGTTTGAAATTTTACTTTTAATTAGCTTGTTAGTTTAAATGTTAGTATTAGCATAAGTTTTGTAGTGAGCCTAATTAGTATCCGTCTTTTATTAGTATTATAATTATAATTAGTATAAGTATCAGTAGTCTTAATATTAAAATACTTTTTGGTCCTTTAACAGTAAAGAGTTAGTTTGAGTGCTATATTTAGTGAAATCTAAAGATGAGTGAAGTTAAAGTTAAATAATCGTATTCCTGTAGCAACCCTATAAAAATAAAGGAAATCTCCAATCTAAAGAAAAAAAAAGAGTAGAGTATCCCTAAGAAATTCATTTAAAAGTAAGAAAAAAAAAGAGTAGAGTATCCCTAATATTGTATTTTATAAGTTTTTGTTTTTGTAAATGTTAGCTGTTGTTAGTGTTTAGGCTGCTGTTAAGGGGTTTGTTGATTTTGATTTATAATTATATTAGAATAATAAGTTTTATTTAAAGTTTAGTGTGTTTAAAGGTTTAGTTAAATATAACTAATTTTTTTTACTTAATTTTGTAATATATAATCGTATAACTTGTTGGAAAGTTAATTGAGGTAAGATATATTTAGATAAAAGGAATATTATAGAAAATAATATCACAAAGGCAAATACTATTTGGTTAAAGAAAAAAAATGGCATTAATTGAGGCATTTCTGTATGATTGATGTTTTAGGGCTCTTATTGTTTTTATACTTTTTTTATTGTATTGTGTTAGTTTTTAAAGAACTATCTCTGCTTTGGTAAGCCTTTAGTGGTGTTTGTTTGTAGACTTTTGTATTATTTTTTATTTTGTGATTTCTATTTGTTAGTTTAGGTGTGTGTTTGTTGAGCTTTTGTGTTTGTGTTTGTGTACTTTAGTTGAATGCTTTTTACTGTTAGTTTTAGTTTTTGTTTTATTTTTAGTTTGTGTGTATTGATTGTTTGTAAGGGATAAAAGATAATTGTTTGGAAGTTTAGAAAAGAAAACACTCTTGTGACTAAAATATTTAAATGAGATATTAAGGGTATTCTGAATCTATTATTGCTTATTTATAAGTTTAGTTTGTATCTGTAATAGTAAAAAAAAGTATAAGTTTTCACCGTACAACCCCAAAACCATTAGCTAACAAAATAAATTCAGTAAATTTATTAATATATAAAGAGATCAGTATATTTATAAGAATCTTAATATTTATAAGAATAAGATTATTTATAAGAATCTTAATAAGAATCAGCTTATTAATAATAATATATTTAAATTAATATTTATAATTATATTAAAAGGTATAGAATTCTTAATTAAATAGAATTAAACAGCTTAAAAATACAATTAGAGTGGAAATACTGATAACTATAAGTGGAAAAACAGTGGCCTAAAATAGAACTAGGAAAGAAACAAAAATTGGGTGTGTGTTTACTTTATTAAACTTTTAATCAACTGTTTTTTGTGTGTGTGTGTATACCTACTACTAAACTACCTAATTAAACTATAAAGGATAACTTTTGTGCTGTTTATGTGTTTATTTGAAATTTAGGATACTTAATAGAATGGACTTTTTTATTTATAAATTGAACTTTTTAGAATTAAATTTACTGTTCGTTTATGAAATTGAAATTTTAATTTATTGTTCGTTTATGAAATTTGAATTCATTGAAATTTAGTATCTTGCTTTTAAATATCCGCTAGAAAAAATTAAGCTTACAAAAGAAAAGGCTTCCGCTTAAAAGTTTTATAGTCCTATTTGTAATAATACGAGTAACCAGATTCGAACTGATGACCTCTACTTGGAAGGAAGAGATTATACCCCTTAACTATACTCGCTTCAGTTGGATTTATTAATATAAATATTAATAGGATGTTCTAATTTTGTTTTTTTAATTGGATTGTGATTGTGTAAATTTGGTTTTATTCATTGGATGTTCTAAATTTGTTTTTTTTTAGTTTGTGCTCTGTGTATTTAGGGTTTTGTGTTTTAGGTTTTGCATTTAGTACTCTATCTCTCTCTTTTATTTGTAGTGTGAACACTTACTGGTTTTTTTTATTGGTTTTATTTAGTTTAGTGTTAGTTAGTTATTTTAGAGTTTAAGATTTTCCACTATCAGTGGTTATATTATATTCTATTATATTATATTCTATTATATTAGATTAAATTTATATTAGATTAAATTAAATTATATTAGCTTATCTTATCTTATCCTATATTGTGTTTATTGATATTGTGTTTGCTGTTGTAGTTAATTTTTAGTGTTGTTAGCTTCAGAGAATAAAATAAAAAGCTTAAAAATAAAGATCCTAATTGTAGTTTGTTTTAATTGTAGTTTGTTTTAATTGTAGTTTGTTTTTAATGTCGTTTGTTTTTAATGTCTAAAATCTTTAAAAAGTGCTTGTTCCTGAAAAATATCTCCTCTTAAGAAAAAAAAAGGAAATTAAGAATTTATTTAAATAAGGGGAAAAAGTTCATTTCGTTTTAGAATTGAATAAAAAGTATTTAATTAGGGTAGTGTTTGTTCTTATCTACTGTTCTGTTAATGAGTATTTGAGACTTATTTGCAGTTGTTTGTGTGATTATTATTATGTTTTATTTGTATTTGTATTTCTTTTATTTTGTTATTAATATCTTTTAAGCTTAAAGGGTTAAGAAGGAATTGAACCCTAACTGGATAGACTTTGCAGGTCTACTACAGAACCATCTGTAAACTTAACCCTATTTTAGGTTTGTTTATGTGTTTAGAATGAGTTTGTGTTAGTTAGTAGTTTTTAGTTTTAGAGTTGTTAGGGTTTAGTTTAAAGAATATAATTGGACAGTTGGAATTTAAAGTTATTTTGTGCTTTTTACAGTGTTAGTTTAAAGTAATTTAGTGCTTTTTATAGTGTTAGTTTAAAGTAAAAGTTTTTTGTGTTGGTTAAGTGTTTTTGTTAGTGGAGTGTTTCTGTTTTATTTCTACTCGTTTATTATTGGTTTAGGGGCTTAATTCTTATTAATAGTGTACTTTTTATTTGAGAGTTGGTATTTTTAGATGGTTTTTTTAAATAATAATAGTTTGTATTTTAGAGGGGGCAGAGTATGTATATGTATTGTTAGCTGAAATTTGAGAATCAGCTGAAAATAAAATAAAATAAAATAAAATAAAATAAAAGTGTGCTTAGAAGTGATAGTAAATTTATAAAGAAATAAATCTTTGGGGGACTAATACAAAGTTTAGGAAAAAGAGCTCTTTAATTAAAATAATTAAAATAATTAAAAAGGAACCTACCAAAAGCAAATTAAAAATAAGCTAAAGAATCCGCTAAAGACAGCTAAAAAAAGGGGGGGTGTTAACACAATAAAAATCAAAATAAAAATCACAAGCACAATCAAAATCAACACAAAAGTAGCCTAAAAAAGGGTTTATGTGTGTGTGTATACAAATTAGAATCTAAAAATCTAAATTTAAAAATTCTATAAAAATAAAACTATTAAGGAACTAACACTATAAAGGCTTAAAACAAAAATAAAAGTAAAACAGCTTAAAAATTAAAACTTAAAAGTAAAAATAAAACAATTGAAATAAAAAGGGTTTCTAAATCTAAATTAAAAGGAGTGTGAGGGGTCCTTCATTTTTTTCATTGTCCTTATAATAAAGAGTGCACACCTACAAAAGATTTCTAAAATAAACTAAGAAAGTAAAATAAACCTTAAAAAATAAAAGTATTAAAAGCTAATTTTATTTGAGCAGTATAGGAATCGAACCTATTATGGCTGTAAGCCAATTCTTTTACAGAGAACCACCATTACCAATCGGATCACCTACCCTGTGTTGTTAGTTTTAGTGCTTCTTATTTTTAGAAAGGATACTTTAGAGCTATAGTTTGTTTAGAGGGTAATGTTGTTAGAGGTATTTATAGAGGCTATTAGAGTGAAATTGAAGTGAATTGAATTGATTTTATTTTAATTGATTTTAAAAAAAGGGACTGTTTGTTAGTATTTAGCTGTTTGTTCTTCTTAGGAGTTATTAGGAGTTATTAGCGCTTGTTAGTGATTTTTTAGGCTTCTACTCAATGGTCCTTCTTTAGATTTGTATTTTAGCTTTTTTGTACTTAGAAGGGAATTATTTGGATTTGAGTGGAATTATTTGGATTTGTTTGGATTTGTTTGGAAATGGTTGGGATTGGATTGATTAGGCTGTTTTTAGACTGTTTAATTTTATTTTGTTTAACTGTTAAAGAGAGATAGTTTAAGGGTAGAATAGTTAGTGTTATTTGTTGTGTTTGTTATTAGTTGTTCTTAAGGTTAGTTCTAGTATTTTATGTTTTTAGTTTTAAGGGAGTGTGTGTGTTTAAGACTATTCTGTGTAAATATTAATATTAATCTTAAAAATAGTTTTCGGTTTCTTATTTCACTGTTTGTGTGTTTCTTTCTATTAGAGACTTTTTACCCTATACTGTTGTATTTTATTTATTTTAGTAGTTGGCTAAATGTTCCTTATTTGTTGTGTTTTCAGCTCTTAAGCTTAAGAGTTTGCTATTAAGAATAGCTATAAAGAGTTTGCTATTAAGAATAGCTATTAAGATTTTGCTATTAAGATTGTCTAAATTGAACTATTTGAAATAAAATAGTTTATATTATAGAGTTTATATTTTATATTTGAAATTAAAAAAAGTGCTATTAAACTGTTAATCCTTTTTTGTGTGTTGAACTGTATTAGACTCTTAATCAATGGTGTTGAACTCTTTTTTATCCTTAATACCCTTGCTTGAACTCCTTTTTTGTGTGTAATCCCCTGTTAAGCCCCTGTTTTTAGGTGATGACTATTTTAAGCTTTTGTTTGTGTGTCTTGAGCTTTTGAATTTGGGATTTTTTTAGTTTAGATTCCGTATTTTGCGGTTTCCGACTATTTGAAACTTTTTAGGGGTATTCTTTAAAATTTTAGTGTGCTTTTATTTCTAGCTCAATGTTATTAGTTTAGAGTCTTTTTTATTCCACCCCTGTTTCTAATTTCTACTCTTTTGTTTGTGAGAGTGTTTGTAGGGTTTTAGGTTGAATATATTTTTTTATTTTGTTTTAGAGTGTATTTGTAGTGATTAGAGATTTAGTATTAGTAGTTTTTGTGGATTTAATAGTAAACATTTTATATTTTAGAATTTGTTTATTCCTCTTAAGTTGTGTTTTTTAAAGGGTTTAATTTAAGAATTATTATTTAAAAGTATTAAGAAGTAGAGTACTCGAAACTCTCTATTTGATGTGTAAAATCAACGCTAAACCTCTCAGCTAACTTCTTTTTTTATATCAGTGAATTTCTATTTTTATACTGTGTTTATTGATTTGAAATCTTATGTTTAGTGTTATTTGTATAGTGAAGATTTATATTGTTCTTAGTGGATGTGACTATTGTGGGCTATTGTGCTTAGGCTAATAGATGTATCTTATTATTTTGGTAGCAGATGTGTTTTTATTCTTATATTGTATTTTTAGTTAGTGTGCTCTGTGTATTTATTAGTATTATACTTTGTCTATTTTTGTTAGTAATGTGCTCTTATGTTTTATTATTTCTTTGTTCGATCTTCTATTATGTTTGTTAATTTATACTAACCGCCTATTTCTTTCTAGACTTAAGATACGACTTTGTATGCTTTATTGGACTTTGTAGTTTTAGCTGTTTTGTAATCTTAGTAGTTTTGTGTGTATTGTTTGCTATTAGATGTATTTCTTTGTAGATTGTAAGGAGTGTGTGTCTATTGGAGTATGTGTCTATTCGTATTCTTTCTGTATGAGTCTAGTGAGAATTTATCCATTCAGCTGTTTAAGTGACTTATAGTTTTGCTACTGTGAAATGCTTAATGCTTAATGCTAAATGCTTAATGCTTAATGCTTAGTGATTAGTGAGAGCAATTTTATTGTGGTCTAGTGTGGTTCTATATGGAGAGTATTTTTAGATTAGTGTTTGTTAGAGTTTATTTAGCTTTTAAAGCTCGATTATTTTTAGTTGTTTATACTTAATAATTAAAAAGTAAACACTCTCCTCTGTTTAATTCATAAAAAAGTTTTAGATACCTTTAAAGGACTCCATTGATAAGCTTCTAGCTTATTTAAAAATAAAGATGGAAAAAGGCCCTAAAAAAAAGTGGTACATCTCTTATTTACAATTACCTTTACATTTACATTTACATTTGTATTTACATTTGTATTTACATTGAAAGAAGCATTTACATTTACAATTAAAGATGCATTTACAGATGCATTTACAAATGCATTTAACTGTACAATTACCTTTAAAATTATCTTAACAATTAAATTTACAATTATTATAATAATTAGAGTTATAATTAGCCCAACAAAAATAAAAATAAAAAACAAATAAAATTTCTCAAAAGCTAAAAACAAAAAAAGTCCTCGCTATCCCTTAAGAAAATCACAAAGAGATATAAAAATTTTAACACTAAGCTTAAGAATAAACTTAAAAAATATCCTTAAGAAATACAAAACCCTTAAGAAATACAAAACGCTTAAGCTTAAACTGTAGCTGAGGAATTAGATGAAAATGTAGCTTAGGATTTAATTTAAATTGTAGCTGAGGAATTAAATTAAAATGTAGCTTAGGAATTCTTTTAAACTGTAGCTTAGGATTTTATAAAGACAATTAAAGATTTAAATAAAAATTAAAAATAGAAATCTAAAGACAATTACAATTATAAAAACAATTCACTGACTCTTAAGCAAAAGTAAAAGCATAAGAAAACTAAATACAATAAACTGAAGGATAAGCACACGAATAAGAAAACTAAATACAATAAAAAACTCTTAAGCTTTCTAATAAAAATTTACAACTCTTTTTTAAAGTTTAAAGTTTAAAGGAATAAAAGGATAAAAAGCTAAAGTTTTCACCAAATTTTAAAAATCTAAAATTATAACAAAAAAGAAAAAAGGGCACAAAACCCCTCAAACCCCATTTTTGACCCTAGAGTTTGTTTAGTAATCTTTGTAAATAAATTAAAATAATAAAAAAAAAAATAAAAATCTGTAAATTAATTCACTTATGTCAATTTAGTCCCTTATGTCAATAGAGTATTTAAAAGTAAACTAATAAAAAGAAAAAAGGGGGTTTTATGTAAATATTTTTATAGTTAATTTCCAGCAGCACTTTCCAGTACAGCTACCTTGCTATGACTTTTGAGATGTTACTCATAAAATATCGCTAAACTCCACACGTAAGATAATTCTAAGTGTTTTTCTAGACTGTATAATTTCAATAAATTAAATTTATACAGAACTCGAGTAGTCCGATAGAAAGAACAAAAAAGAAAATTCTATCAAAAGACAAAAAAACGAAGAAACCATTCAAATAAAAAATTCGACTAGCCTCTTCAGAATAGAATCCTTATCATGCCTCTATCCAGCTACGAAGATATAAGCTTCGCCCCAGCGACAGACAGTTAGTTCATCTCGGATCCAAGCTTCACCGTTGCGCTAGTGATCAACGATTACTCGAAATTCCTACTTCATGCCTCCGAGTTACAGGAGACAATCGGCGTCTTTTGTATTAAACTAGCTTTCTTTAATGATTAGCTATTCCTTTGTGCCTACGGTGAGAGAAGAGATTTTCTTGTGATCTTCACCGTTAAAATGTCACTATTTCAGTGTTTAGAGGATACATTTTTTATAAAGGCTAGGTTTTTGCGTCACTTTGTAAAAGCTTTTGTGGCACGTGAGTAGCCCAGGTCATAAGGGCCATAACGACTTGTCTTAGCCCCAAAATTACAATCTCATCAATCGTAAATTGCTAAGAGTTAATTAGCAATAGGGATTTCGCCCGTTAGTGGAATTAACCTAACTTCTCACAATACGAACTGACGACAGCCATGCAACACCTGTAAACGCACAGTCTAATGATTAAAGAGATTAGACTGTTTCTCACTACCTGAGTTTTCAGAATTTCTAGATTTAGAACTAAACAAAAAAAAAACAAAAAACATAAATTTCCTTGTTAGAATTGCTCGTTTTATTTAAAGATTTTATGAATAGTGGTAGTGTTTATTCAAGACCTGGTAAGATTTTACGCGGACTATCGTATTAAACTACATGCTTCACTTCGTTTGCTCCGAAACCGACTAATTTTTTTGCTTTTAGTTTTGCAACCGTATTCGCAAGGCGGAATGGTTAACGCGTTAGCTGTATCAGCACCCTAAAAAAGAATACCGATTACCATTCATCGTTGACAGTGAGAGGTATCTGGGTATCTAATCCTATTTCCTATTCTCACCTTCGTATCTCAGCGTCAATCTGTGTTAGATAAAAAGCTTTCACCTTTAGTATTCCACCTAGTGTCTTAGGATATCACCCCTCGTCTAAGTATTATTTGTATTATCCTCCTTCAAGATTCTAGCTTTGAGCGGGTCTAAGTTTTTAACTTCTTTTTTTATAATAAATGGCTAAAAAAGCGATTTGATTATATTAGAAAGATTACTATATAGCAGTTAAAGGTCTAAACTTTCAAAGCTGCCTACATACCCTTTACGCCTGTTTATGACGACTAACGTTAGCGTTTCTGGCCTTACCGAGTCTTCTGGCACCAGTAACTTGGACAACACTTAAAGATAGTTCTATCATTGTTAGATTCTATCACTTAATCGAAAAAAGAACTTCCATTCAGTTCCCGACTACTTCAGTTAGCTAGTTCACTCTTGCGAGCATTGACTAAGATTCTTGACTGCTGGTAGATATCTACTTGGGGTTTTCCAGACCCAATGTGGCCAGAGGCTCTATCAAGCATGACTATTGATCGTAGGCTTGGGAGGCTTTTACCCTGCCAACTACCATTAAACAAAATAAATCGAAACCTATAGCGGAAAAATTCCTTTATTATAAATTATAGTAATATTTATGCTTTACTGTCCTATATTTATAGTGATCTTTCACCTAAAAAAGTTCTATTATAAAAAGAGTTTTTTTATATTAATGCTTTTAAATATCTTAAAGAAAGAAAGAAAGAAATAAAGCTATCCCAAATCTACTGAGACTATAAGAAATCTTATTTATTATTACTCACCCGTACACCTTATCCCTAATAATAATTAATTCAGAATTAATCTAATTTAATTAATCGGTAATAACGATTTGCATGTCTTAAAACTACTGAACAACGTTCAATCAGAACCAAAATTAAATTCCTGATTTGCATTCACTCATAAAAAAGAGCGGGAGCTATTGAAGAATTATTTATCTTACTCCCCTCTTATTATGTTTTAGTATATGTGCATTATTGCAATTTTTATATTCCTCTTATAAATAGAGTGCTTATCTTTATATGTTGGTAGAAGATGGAAACACAAAACTTAGTTCATTTTATATTTAAAGATTGAGATTCTGTTGAGCTTTTAAACTATGAGAAGGCTCTATTTTTATTTTTAGTTTTAGTTTTTTTGTGGACTTCCTTTTATTTATTTTTGTGTCTATTTTTGTGTTTATTTTTATTTATATTTATAATTGAGAAGTTTTCGGCTGTCTTTATCTTAGTTTAAATTTGTTGTTTATAGATTTTAAGGGTTTATAATTTAATTTTAGGGTTTTAAGTGTGTAAAAGTTTGTGAGCTTGGGCTTTTTAGCGGTTAGGGGGCTTAATACGGTTAGTCCTATTTTTGGCTGTATTTGTTTGTTTGTATTTATTTAGAACTTCTAGTGCTAACAAGGTTTTATAGGGAGATAAGCTCTTTTTTTAGATTTGTAGACTCTTTAGTTTTTGAGATTTATTTTATTGTGTAGACTCTGTGTTTTGTTGAATTGTGAGTGTTGGAGAGCTTGAGCTTTTGTGTTTTTAGATTGTAAGAGGAGGAGTTTTAGAGATTTTAGTTTGTGAGTAGTAGAATTTTAGTCAAGATGGCTGTATTGTGTAGACTATGTGTTTTGTAGGGGAACTGGCTTAAGATTCCTTAGGCTAAGGGTTTATTTGTGTTTTGAGTGTGGGATTCCTTATGCTAAGGCATTCGTTGTGTTTGTACTGTTTTAGCTGTTAGACTTTATGTGTTTGTACTGTTTTAGCTATTAGACTTTGTGTATTTTGGGCTCTATTTAGGTTTAGATTTAACTCTTTCTTGTATTTATGTGTACTGTTTTTTTAGAACCTTCTATTTTTGTTGTATTTCTGGTTTTACTATATATTGAGGCTGGGAGGGGACTTTTTATTTATTTTTATTTTAGGAGTTTTTATATTGGATTTTTTTAATTTTAAGGGGTATTTTTATGCTATTTAAGCTTTTTTATTTGTATTTTTAGTTTAGTTCTATTTGATTTATTTCGTATTTCTAAGGGATATTTTTGGTAATTGTATTTTAGTGGTATTGCTATTTGTATTTGTATGGGTATTTATATTTGTATTGAGTGTTATTAAATGGTAATTTGTTTATTTTTTATTTTTAATTTATACTTATAAGATAGCTGTTAATATTTGTTTGAATTTTAAGGATTGAGAATTTAGTTTTAACATTTAAAAAATGGGACTTTGTATATAAATTAAAAAGAATGAGATTCGTATATAAATTAAAAAGAATGAGATTCGTATAACCATTAAAAAGATTGAGACTACTATTAAAAGTTAAAGAGTTCAATTTATAGTAAAAGATTGAGATTCAGTTGATCTTTAAAAGAATGAGCCTGTTCTATTTTAAGTGAAAATAACCAATAAAACTCTAACTCTTAAGAGTTAGGATTCCATTATATGTTGAATAATTGAGAATTTTATTATTTGTTATCTACTATGGTTAAAAAAATGATTAAAGATGTTAGGGGGATTTGTTAGCTTATTAGTGTTACTTTATTATAATTTGTACTTTCTTATTATTATATTTTTTATTTTAGTTAGCTGCTTAAATTATTTATTTTTATTATTATTATTATTTTTATTATTCTTATTTTTTTTTTTATTATTCTTATTAATTTGTATAGAGTTTGTAGAGAGTTTGTAGACTCTGTGAGTTGTCTCTGGTCTGAATATCACTAATACAAAAAGATTTGGTGAGACTCTGGGAGTTGTAGACTCTGTGTGTTCTACTTTTTGTGAGTGGTAGACTGTGGGTGTTCTACTTTCTTTTTTGACTGCTATTGTTAGTTTATTTTTTGTGTGTATGTAGACGATGTATTTGGGGCGATTGTTTGTGATTTGTATTAGTGGTGTGGGATGTTTTGGGCTGTTTATTGGGGTTTAGGGTTCTTTGTAGAATTGTTATTACTTATGTGTTTGTATTTGTATTTTTAGTTTTGTTAGACTGCTTTTTAAATAATTTTTTTTTATTATTAAATTTAAATTATTTTTTAATTTATGTTTATGTTTATGTTTTAAATTGATTTTTATTAGTTTAAGAGAGTAGGTGGTTTAAGTACTGTAGTAAGTAGAAAAAAGGGGGGTGTGTTTGTACGGTGAAAACTTATACTTTGTGTTTGTGTTTGTACGGTGAAAACTTATACTTTGTGTTTGTGTTTGTGTTTGTGTTTAAATAAAAGAGCTACAGAAACTATAAACAATTAAAAAGATGTAAATTGCCTAAATTAGAAAATATAAATAGCGGTAAGAGAGCTAGAGTGAAGAAGAGATAAGATAGTATTAGGGAATACTCCGAAAACAACAGTAGGTATTAATAAAGAGATTAAAATATAATATTCTCTTCTACTAATATCTTTGAAAGGAGGGAAATAAGGTGAATAATTACCATAAGACAATCTATTATATAATAATAAAGAGTAACAAGCAGATAATAAAATAGAAGTAGCACCAATTATAGCTAATATTGGGTTAGTATGCCATAACCCCATTAAAGATAATTGTTCTCCTAAGAAATTTAAAGTTAAAGGAATTCCTGTATTAGCTAAAGTGAAAATAAAGAATAAAATAGTAAACACTGGCATATAAGCGGCTAATCCTCTAATATAATTAATAATTCTAGTTCCAGTTCTATCATAAATAATTCCCCCTACGCAAATAAATAAAGCAGGACTTACCCAACCGTGAGCGAGAGCTAATAACAGAGCTCCTTCATATCCTATGATCGTATTAGAGAATAGACCTAAAACTACTACGGCCATGTGAGCTACACTACTGTAAGCGATTAATCTTTTGGTATCTTGTTGTACGATTGTGGAGAAACTGGCATAAATTAAGGTTACTATTGCAATAGTTTGTATTAAAGGACTAAAATAATTAGTGGCTTCAGGTAACATTCCTAATAATACTCTAACATACCCATAAGTAGCTAATTTTAAAACAGTGGCAGCCAGTATAATAGAACCGGCTAAAGGAGAATCTCCATGAGCTTTAGGTAACCAAATCATAAAAGGGTATAAAGGTGTTTTAACCGCAAAAGCTATAAAAAATCCTATCCATAAAAGGTATTGATAATCAGGGCTTATTCCATATAAAGAGATTAATTGGAAATCTACTGTTCCTAAATTACTATAAATAAATAAGATACTTAATAACATAGGTAAACTTCCAGCTAAAGTATATAAAAATAATAAATTAGCCGATCTAATTCTATCTTTACCATGTCCAAAAAGTATAATAACTACAAATAAAATAGGTAAAATACTTTCGAAAAAAATATAAAATAACAGTAAATCTAAAGAAACAAAAGCACAAATCTGTAAACTTTCTAATAATAAAAAAGAGATTAAGAAAAATTTAAGATTCTGTGTAATAGTTCTATGATTTGATAATAGCGCGATGGGGGTAACAAATGTTGTAAGTAAAACAAAAACTAAGGATGTGGCATCTATTCCAAAATTAAAACTTCCTATGTGAGTTGAAACAAATTGATATTGTGTTGTACTTGTATCAAATAATAACCATAAATTTATTGAAATAAATAAATTTATTAAAGAGGTGATTAAGGCGATATTTTTCATCTGTCTTTTACTACTTTCGGTTGTTTCTGAAATAGGTAATAAAAATAATGAACCTATTATAGGGATTAAGATTAATGTGGTTAACATGATATTGGGCTGTAAATTTTGTGATTGGTTGTGGCTTTTTAATCCTTCTGTTATTAGAGTTTGAAATTTTGTAAGTGCTTTTAAAAAAGGGTAAAAACACTATATGAAAATTAAAATCATTAAAGAAGGAAAAAGTAAACAGACTGTTAATTAATAATAGTAAAGATGGAGCTTTTAGTTTAGGAATAAAAAAGATTTTAGTGTTTATCGTTTATAGTTTTATTTTTAGAATAGAGAGTGGAGATAGTACTTTTTAGGATATCTAAGGATATTAGTGCTTTTATTTAATTTAAGTAAATTGAGGTTATTCTTATAATTTGTATATTTTTTATTTTTATAATTATTGTCATTAGGGGGGAAACACTAAGCTAATTCTATTATTACTAGTACTCTTTTTATTACTGTGCTTGTGATTATTTTTATTAGAACTATTATTTATTTTTATTTATTATTATTCCTAGAACTATTATTTATTAATATTTATTATTATTATTATTAATTAACTTTATTAGACTCTATAGTTTCAGTGAGTGGGGGTTATTTTGTATTTGTATGACTATTTTATTTGTATTACTATTAGTATTTGTATTTGTATTTGTTTATAAAAAAAAAATAAAAAGCTTAAAAAGAATTTGAAATTTTACAAATTAGTCATTATTTTAATATAGGATAAGATTCGAGGATCGAACTCGAGTATTCGTTGCCACAAAACGATATTTTGCCAGTTAAATTAATCCTACCTCTTTTAAGAGATTTATTTATAAATTTTTAGTTGTTATTTTAGTAAGTGTTCTTATTTTTAGTGATTTGTGTTAGAGTTTTTATTTTTAGTTTAGTTGTTAGTTGTAGTTGGTTGTTAGTAGTGTATAGCTATTATTATTTTATAGGTAATTTTTGATTTTTATACTTTTTTTTTATTTTTTCTTTTTTATAAACTTTTTTTATGTGTTTATTAGGATTTGAAGTGCTTAGGCGATATTGGTATCTTTAGTTTAATAAAAGAGATTTAGCTCTTATATTTGCGTGTTTAAAGGGTAATATTTAAATTTTAATTTAGATTTAATGAAGGAGGGGGTTGTATGACTTATATATTATAAGTTAATCTGACTATTTCTATATTCATTGATATAACCTTTTTAAAAGTAAAAAATATTTCCTATAAAGATCTAAAATACAAATACCTCTAGAGATAAGCTAATAAAATCTAATCTTAAAACTAATCAAGGTAGAAGTTAAATTAAATTAAGCTTAAACTAACTTATTTCAGTGTTCATTTTTGTTTTTAAAGTTTGAAAATTGCTAATATTCTTTCTATAAACTAATCCTGTACGAGACAAATATTTGACCAATATTTTATCTGTTGAATCTTTAGAATACTCAATTGGTAGAAAAAATAAATAAAATGAAAAGAACAATATTCACCTAAAGCTTTAAATTGAAAAGATAAAAGTTGAACTGTAGGGTATCGTAGTAATTAAGAAAAAAATAAGAATGACATAAAACATTAAATTTAATTAAAAAAATTAAAAAATTTTTATATTTTTGTTATAATATTTGTCACTAGTAGGTTAAAAACCGTAAATATAAGGTGTTTCTTTTAGTCTTTCCTACCTTGATTTTTACACTGCTTATTAATGTTAGTATTTAAAATTTTTCTCAGGTTATTAATCTTTTTTGTTTTTATTAGCTAAATCTAATAAAGTATTTTCAAAGAAACCAATAGCAGGTACAATAACTAAGAAATAAGCAAAATATAAAGCTGTGGCCGCTTGTCCTATTTCCACATAAGGACTTTCAGGGTGTTGAGAACCAAGGTCCATTAAAATAAGAAATACCGCTACGAAGAACCAGAAAGCCATTTTCATAGCCGGTCTAAATTGGTTACCTCTAATTCTAGAAATATCCGTTAAAGGTAAAATTAATAAAATGAATAAAGAAGCAAACATAGCGATAACCCCTAATAATTTATTAGGGATAGATCTTAAGATCGCATAGAAAGGTAATAAATACCATTCAGGAACAATAGAAGCAGGAGTAACCATAGGGTCAGCAGGGATATAATTATCCGAATGACCTAATAAGTTAGGGTAAAAGAAAACAATAAAAGATAACGCTAAAAAGAAAGCGAAGATTGTAACCAGATCTTTAAACAAGAAATAAGGGTGCATTGCAAATCTATCCGCATTAGCATTAACTCCATTAGGGTTACTTGAACCGTGCACATGTAAAGCGATTAAATGTGCTACAGCTAAAGCAGCTAATACAAAAGGTAATAAGTAATGTAAAGAGAAGAATCTATTTAAAGTGGCATTATTTCAATTGTGTTGGTTACCCCAGTAGTTAAATATAAATAACTACCTCTCGTAACACGCAACAACTTTCGTTGTTGTTCGGACTATATCATGATCTATTTATATTTAGTAGTTAGGAGATGGAAGATTAGTATTGGTCTGGAATCTTAAATTTATTGGAATATCTAGGAATAGTTCTAAGCTCTTTAAGCCATAATAAGTACTGTAATCTTTTATGTCCCATTAGTTTTATTGGAGATTTTTGCAGATATTTGATAATATTCTCTATGGCTCTTACGCTAGTAACTTTTAATTTAAAGTTATTAGTTTTATCTCTATAGACTTGAGGTGTGAAAGATAATTCTTTTTTAATAGCTTCGATTATGACTGACCCATTAGTTTGAGAAATTTCAAAACTAGCTTCTTTGTAAATACTCTTACTGGGTGTATAGTTAATAAAACAGCCTTCGGCCTCAATAAACCCGATTAACCAAGATTTAAAGTAAGGTTTTTCTAAAATAGTTTCAATTGTGTTAATCTCTTGAATAGGCCGGATATATTTATTAATATCTTTAGAAAATTTAAGATCTTTTAGAATTAATTCTTTAAACATTAAATAATCATACTGTTTATTGGAAAACATTGGGTATTTATCAAAAATTGGCAATACAATAGCTTTTAAATGAGATTTTTTTCTAATTCTATATATAACAGTTTCCCTATTACTTCTAATATGTATAGTTCCTACTCCTAAGAGCTCTTTTATTTTGTACAATAATTGTACATCTCTAATATGTAATTCTATACCCATTTCATATTTAAGATATTCTCCATTTGTGGTTACTGAAAACCAACCATCTCCTTCGATTAAACCTACTAAATAGGCAAATCATAGATCTCCTGCGTGTAGTCTCTGAGTAGCATCAAAATTAATTAAACTAGATTTAGTCAAATTTTGAACCACTGCTGATAATCCTCTTGTTGTTGGCTTTTTCACGCTTCACTTATAATTTTTGTTTATAGTACCGTATCCAACTCCAAGTTTAGAGGACCTCCCAGCAATAAGCAGGATTTGCATAATGGTATCGCTACCATTTGGTGCGATTCATACACTGAATCCACCCCATATAAGCTCTACTATATCTTGTCCAAAAACAGGGATAGCAGATAATAAGTTAGTAATAACTGTTGCCAAGTTTTAAATTAATGTATTGTAGTTTATATTTGATAAACTAAGAGCAATTGCGTTCTTGTTTTCAATACATAATCACGTATTTTACTATAAGACCTAGCTAATTTATTAGTATGCCTTCTAATTATAAAGATAAATATAAAGAGATTTATAAAGAGAATTATAAAGACAAATATAAATATAAATATAAAGATAGTTATAAAGATAAAGATAAAGATAATTATAAAGAAAAATATAAATCTAAATATAAATATAAATGTAAAAAGAAAACAAACGCTTAAACCATCCTTACAGGAAGTGGCTAGAGTCTTATTAAACATTTCTGTAAAACCATATGACATCCGATAAATTTATCGTATGCTAAAACTCCGACTGTACATTAAGCATATCTTAAAAATAAAAATATACCCATCGATGGACCAGTCTGTAGCGATCTATCTCGAAATACCCTAAGGCAGAGATATAACCGACGGTCTTGATACAAAACAATATCTTTGACCTGTTTTCATCGATATTGCCAAATCAACAATATTTATTTGATTTTAATAAGGAAATGTTACTTATTTATTAATCTTTATTGTTATTTTACTATACTAATTATAATCCTAATTTATATTTCATGGAAGAATGTACGTAAGGTAGAACGATTTCACGCAGCAAAGGCAAAGATTCTTTCCAAACATATATAATATATTGGTTTTCTTTACCCGCTGATTGTACACTAGCTTTAAGATTAAAATTTTCATAAAGTACTTTAACTAGAAAAAGACATTCTGAATAAGAAAAAGAATTAGTAGAAAATTTAAACCCTGAACCAACTTTACCACCATCATCCATAATCCAAATGGCTAATGCCAAAGGAGTAAGAAATTCCCCAATATTAGAGGGTACTTTTTTTATACCATTAATATACCAGAGTTCTTGAATCCAGTTAAAACTAGAATATGTCCAGGTTCTAAATCTAAGAGTCTTTCTGACAATACCTTTTTGTCCTAGTCTTGTTTGTATTAAAGGTATCTTTGAGGAGCAGTATCCCAAATCAGCTAAATAGTTATGTAACCACAGTAAATAAGACACATGTGAGCCTTCTTGGTAGAAACTTATACGTGTGCCATTTCCTTTACTTCGCCGTTCAGCATGCCCATCTCCTAATAAACTTCCAAATAATATAGAAAGTATATTTTTATTATGAGGACCTATTCGCTGTATTGCTGGTATTTTAACAAATTTAGAATTTTTAGTAAAAATATTTGAATTATTTATGTTACTAATATTAGATTTAGCTTTAGCTTTAGTTTTAGTTTTAGATACTGCTAATGAGGTATAATGAGCGAGAATTGTACTATCTAGGCATTCTTCCTGTTTAATTGAAATATTATCATAGAATAAATAATTAGCATTTGGGGCTAATTCAGGCAAACCCCATAAAGACATTTGACCATAAGGTAAAACATACTATACTTTCAATTTTGTTAAGATTATTAAATATAACTTAATATAATTAAATTTATAAACATAAATAATTAATTATAATAAAAATTTCTAATTTATTATCTAAAATTTGATAGAATACCTTTGAAATTGAATATTCTAATAACTAAAAAGTTAAAAGTTTCGACTGTGCATTAAGCATCATTTCAGACACCCTTAGTGACCCAGTCTGTCGCGATCATCTAGATAACCGACGATCTCTTATTTTTATTAATTGCTTAAACAAAAATGAAACTAATTAAAAAAAAATACTTTGATCGTTTTCACTAATATTGCCAAAGAAAAATAAAAATATTCAGTTTATTAATATTAAAATTTTCTTCAATAATTCTGTCGAATTATTCCACTTTAATGTCTATTTTCTTCTAGAAGTTACATAGACTTTTAAACTCGTGGGACTATGCTTTAATAAAAGTTTTATAACTTTAATACATTTATAAAACCTAATAATTCTAATATTCCCGAATAATCCTAATACTCTGATTAATCATATAAATCCAAATAATCCTAATTTTTTAATTTTAATATCCATTGTCTTTTTAATATTTTTTTATCTGTTTTTAAACATCTATTTATTGTTTTTAAACTAGATTTTAGAATTTTAGATGCTTCTGTTAAACTGAGATATTCTCCAAAAAGAGTACCATTGAGATTATAAACTAATAAAGATTTGGATCTTTTTTTTAAATTTAAATATCCTTTGTCACTATAACTGTAAGACTCTCTTTCTAAAGCTTTACTTTTCATTTTTTCAATAGTTTCAGGAGAGAAACTTTTTCCTTTATTTAATTCTCCTATTCTTAACCTTCTTTCTAAACTATACTGGGCTTTCATATTAATTCTAGTTATTTCTGTATGTTTATATCCAAAACTACTACCGGCTTCAGTTAAAATGTTATAGTTAGGTATTAAAGATTTTAAATAGAAATCTTCTAAATCTAATAATTGTTTATTATTCTCTTGAGTGACTATCTCTGGAAATATTTCTAAAACTAAAAAAGCAAAATTAGATAAACCGTATTTTTTAATGGCTAATTTCACTATTTTGCTACCAGTTAAATAGATTAAATGTCTAGAAAATCGACTATACATTTTATTAGTAGATGCTGAACCTATATAATAATCTAAGGTTAATTTATTTAGAATAAGATAAATACCACTAATATGTTTTATTTCTTTAGATACTCTTTCTATTGTTTCTTGGGAATCTAATTTATCATATTTATAGATTGGATTTAAATTTTTATCTTTAATAAAAATATCCACTATTTTAGGATCATTAGCTAAATAATTATAACTTTTGTTAGAATTTAAAGAATTTAAAGAATTTAAAGAATTAAATATAAAATTAGTCTTTTCTGTTTTTAAAAAGGATTTATTAGAATAAAGGAAAAAAGGAATTATAGAATTAAAAATTACAAAATTATCTTTATTAAACCATTTTGGGCTATGTTCGTAACCCAGGAAACCGATAGCCATCATTAATACTAAGATAATAACTCCTATTGACCATACTAATACTCTAGGTGATTGATATGATCCATAATATAAACCTCTAGCTACGTGAGCATATACAAAAATGAAGAAGAATGAAGCCACGTTAGCGTGTGTGTATCTAATTAACCAACCATTATTAACATCTCTCATTATCATTTATGTTATAAACATGTACCACCTTTAAATAGTTAAAATTTATAAAGTCATCCTTATTATTTTTTGTACCCCCATCCTTATTTTTAGTATAAACTATAAAGTATAAACTATAAAGTATAAAGTATAAAGTATAAAGTATAAGGTCTAAAAAAGAAAACTTAAGTGTGAGATAAAGAAAAAAAAGGAGGAGCAAATTAACTAGGTTTGTGGTGCAGAATAAAAGGTGTATCGACCTCCAATTACTTTACCCGTATCAATAGATCGTCTAGCTGCTAAACTAGTACGTGAATACCCAATAGCTTCCATAGCTTTGCCATAACTTGCGTAAGGTTGAGAATTTATTAAAACTCCTTTATCATATACCCAAATATTTCGTTCTTGCACTAAACGAGAAAAGGATTGTCCTAATTTAACATGTCTCATTTCTGGAGTTAATTGTATAGGTAGACTCAGTTTTAATACTTTAATTATATCCTCTAAACTAGGTGAACTTACTTTGGTTAAATTAGTAGAATATCGTCCTTTATTAGTATATTTAGCAATTTCAGATACTAATTTAACGCCTGCTTTCAGGTAAAAATAACCGAATTTGTGTAAATGTAAAACAATACCTCAATAATAAAAATCCAATCCTTTACGGCTTTGAAAAGGCATATCTAGCAAAAAGAACATTAAATAATCATATAATGAGTCAATATTATTAACAGATATCACAGAAATACTATTGTTAGTATGTAACGCATAAGACACTTTCAGAGGCAAACTATTTTTACTGAAAGTAAATACTTGGGGTATAGTTTGTAAATACAATGCTATATTTTTAAGAACCTTGATATTTTTAGTATGTTGACCTAATTGGAAGTATGGACTTAAATTTTTAAAACCAAAAGTTCCTTCCCCTTCAATGAAACCTAGTAACCAGTAACGATTTACAGGGTTATTGGGAATTAAGGAATAGTTATAAGATATTCGTGTAGAATTCATCTTGTTTATAATATTTTTTGCCCAATTTAGTTTTTTATCGGATAATTTAGTAGTGTTACACTCAGATAAATAATTTATTATTATTTTAAAATCTAAATAATCTAACCATTTAGTGGTAAATAAATTGTAATTATCTAGTAAAGGTACTAAGACCTTTTGTATATCACGGGTATTAGAAATAGAATATAAACAATTTGAACCTTGAATAGTTACTTGACCTACTCCTAAAAATTCTTTGATTTTAAATAAAATAGCTATATCATCAATATGTAATCTTATTCGAAAAATTGCACGTAAGTAATGTCGATCTATAAAAACTTGAAAGTTTCCCTCTCCATCAATAAACCCTGATAACCAGAGTGAAAACTTATTTTTATCTAGATCCTTGGGTATTCTTCTATTGTAAATTTTGTAAAGTAAAGGTATAATACTAAAATTATTCTACATGTTAGCAACCATTTTCATGGCTGATCGGACTATATCATCTTTTTTTTGGAAAGCTCTACGTGTAGTCTCTGAGGATCCCTTTTTATATTTAAGTAAGAATTTCTTTATTAATTGTAGGTTTCCTGCTGATTGCCCAATCTTTCAAATTGTTACTGTTTCTAAAATAAAAAACTAGTATTGAAAGCTCTAAGGGTATTCCAGCAAATAGTAGAGTTTAAAGAACACAATTAAGAGTGATTTTCATGTTCAACACTATTAAATGCCATTTCTACACTAGGGCAGTAATGCATTGCTAAAAAGGCTCCAGTTAAAATCTGAATAATTAAACATGTAGCTAATAAAGAACCAAAATTCCATAAGTATGTGATGTTAGCAGGTTGCGGTGAATCTACTACATAAGAGTTCAATAGTCTTAATAAAACGTGTGATTTTAAAATTCTCATAATTTTTAGTTGATGGGTCTTAAGTTTCTTAAAAAAGAGTTTTAGTTGTTTGCTGCTAGTAGTAATCTCCTTTTAGTTTAAATTTAGACGTAGTACTGGTTTGCTGTTATTGAGGGGGTATAGTAGGGACTTTTGTATTTAGAGTCCTATTGCTATTTATAGGGAGATTGATGGTGGTAGTTCTATTTATAGTTCTATTTATAGTGATCTTTATAGAGATATTAATCTTTATAGTTCTATTTAGATTTCTTGGTTTATTTATACAGATATTGAGATTTCTATGTTAATTTCTATGTTTAATTGATAGTTTTAATTTAGAACTTTAGTTTATTTGAATCTAATATACTGATGTTTTACTATACTTTTGTTTGTTAATAATAAATTATTTGTTTAGGCTACTGTTATGTGTGTTTTATTAGTATACTTATATTGATTGTACTATGTTTATTTAAATAAGGAGAGATGCAAGTCAGTGTTTGTTTGTAGACTCAGATAGAGGATCTGGTATTTATTTGTGCTTAAACGTTTACTGTTTAAATTAGTTTTAAGTTTATTTGTATGTATCAGTTTTGTAATTTAATTAGTAACCTTGTCCTAAAAGCTTTAGAATTAAAAAATAAATTGCTTAAAAGATAGAAAGAAACTAATCCCTTTAGATCGCCCCTTTCTAAAAATAAAAAAGGGGGGGGTGAGAAAAAAAAGAATCAAAAATATTACCTTCAAGAGTATCTAAAGTTAAAAATAATTCTTAAATAAAAAAGTTCGTTTATAAATTGTGTACGTTTATAAATTGTGTACGTTTATAAATTGTGTTCGTTTATTTTTTGTGTTCGTTTATAGTTTGCGGTATTTGATAGTTTGTGGTCCTTTATTTCTTATATTTTTAGTTTTTAGTGAGAGTTGTTTGTTTTAGTATTTTTATATTTATATTTTTAGTTTAGAGTGAATTAGACCTCATAGTTTATATTTAGTGATAGTTTTTAAGACTCCGAAAAGTATAATAATCGCTGATATTTTATTTAGTGATCTTTACTCCTAAAAGTATAATAAGCTGTTATATTTTATTTAGTGCTCTGTTTTAAGACTTACTAAGAGTTTTACTAATCGTTTATTGAGTGTATAAAACTATAGTTTAGTCATCGTTATAGAAAATATAAACCTAAGAGTGTATTAATAAATATAAATATAAAAATAAATATAATTTAACAGATAGGTGTAGGAAAAATATAAAAAAGGGGGGGAAGTAGAGAGTACAGAGTACAGAGTACAGAGTACAGAGTACAGAGTAATGAGTACAGAGTAAAAATAAAAAACCTATAGGGAATCCTCATATAAAATCTAAAAAAATTAGAAAAAAAAAATAAAAATTCTAAAGTAGTATTCTTAAAATTGGTTCATTCTTTCTTATCTTATTAATAATTTAATATTCTTTTAAGTAAAGCTTAAAACCCTTATGAATAATTCATAAATGATAAAAATGGATCTAAGTTTAGTCAATCCTCTGAGCTTAAGAATTAAATAGATTGTATAATATAAAGAATTTAATAGAATTTATACTAAAAAGAATTTAATTGAATGTATCCTAAAAAGAATCTAAAAGAATGTTTCCTAAAAAGAATCTCATTTAAGTTCGCCTAAAAAGAATCTAATTTGCCTAAAAAGTTTTTTAATAGAATTGAAAATATAAAGCTTGAATGGAATCTAAAAAGCTATCTTTATAAAGCTTGAGTTTTTATAATAATTTTTATTTTATGTTTAAATATTAATTTTTATTTGTTTAAAAGCATTTCATTGATTTATTATAAGTATTTATTGTTTATTAATTAGTGATTTTTTATTTAGTTTTTGTACTAGCTTGAATTTTTTATTTGTATTTATATTTATAAATTTTGTAAGTTGGTATTAATTAGTGATTTTTTATTAGTGATTTTTTATTAATTTTTATTTTTTAAGAGGTATCTTATCTCGTTGTTTATTTTAGGCTCGCTTAATAGTATTTTGTATTGAAATTTGTATATGTGTGTGGAAAGCTTAGTATAGAGTGAAATAAATTTAAATTTAAGAGCTTCAGATTTTTAAGGTATTTGTGTTTAAGTTAGTTAAAGTAGTCTATTGTGTATTAGCTATAGGCCCAAAGAGAATCGAACTCCTGCATATTCCTCATCAAGAAATCATTCTACCGTTAAATTATAGGCCTTTTTAGTTTAGAAGAAACTTTTTCTTTTTAAATATCTGTGAATATCTGTGACTATCTGTGACTATCTGTGACTAATTTTGTTTATCTTAAGTGTTTACTCTAGAGTTTGTACTATTCTAGTATATATTGGTGAAGGGTGTAAATTTATAGTATTTAATGTATAGAGAGTATTTGTTAATCTATACTTAACTAGTAATTGTACTGTATAAATAATATAAACTGCTAATAAGTATTAATTTCGGTCTTAATATAAATAGACCTAAAAAAAGTATAATTCTTATAATAAGTAATAGTTTAAGTAAAATTATAAGTTTAATAAATATACTGCTATTCATTTTTATTCTTCGTATTCTTAAAAGTTTTAGAATTAGCAAATTTTTTTTATTTGTTTTATTTTTATTTTTGTTTGTGTTTGTTACTGTTTGAGTTTGTAAGTGTTTTGTGTTTGCTAGATGAAATAAATACTCTTTTAAGTGTAATTTTTAATTTAATATTTATGAGCTAAAGGTAAAAACTATAAAAAGTATATTTTAAAACTGTATCTTTAGAGATTTTGCTGTTTAAGAGATTTGTAAATTTTTTAATTTTAGTAGTCCTCTTTTAGTTGTTTTGTGTTATTTGGTATTCAGAGTTTCTATTTTTCTATTGGTATTTGTATTATTTGAATGCTGACTTTTAGTCTTATTTCTATTGGAGTTTTTATTTATTTGACTGTTTTGGTTGGGTGCTTATTAAATTTGTATTTAGAGCTCTATTTTAATTGTTTTTAGTATATTTTTATTTAGTTTATTCTACTGTTTAATCGAATTCCTATTCTATTTTGTTAGTTTAGTTTACTGTTTCTATATTTTGTAATTTAGTGATTTTTAGTTTATTCTGTTTTTATTTAGTCTATTTTTGTGTATTCCTTTTTGTTAGACTTAAGCTAATTTGGAGTTTAGTGTTTTCTATTTTGTTAGTCTATTCTGTTTTTATTGTTTTTTGTTATCTTAATTTTTATTTGGTTGTATTAGTTTTGTATGTATTTTTATATTTATTAAAGATTTGTATGTATTTTTATATTTACTAATGATTTATAAGGATTTTTATATTTATTCAGTAATTTTGTCTATTTTAGGTGCTTTTTATTTTTTGTCTATTATATTATTGAAATTATTTATCTTATTTATATTATTGAAATTATTTATCTTATTTATATTATTGAAATTATTTATCTTATTTATATTATTTATATTATTTTAGTATAGTTGATTGTTAGTGACCTCTTTTAGTGTTTTGGTACTTTTATTAAGAGTTCAGTGTTTTTAGTTTGTACTCTGTTTTAGTTGATTGTAGTAGAGTTCTTTTAAAGTTGACTCTATTTTTATTTTAAGAAAGAGTGTTTATTAGAAGAGTATTTTAAAGTAACAAAGTGTTAGTCATTTAATAATTTTGAGAGCTCAGTTACTCTAAGTTAGTAAAATTTAAGTGAATTTATAAAAATAACCTTTACTGTAATAAGTGTTCGTATATAAAAGGTCCTTAACTGTCTTTTAGTATATGATTCTTAAATAAGCAAATATAAAAATATTCTTTACTCACTGTTATTTAAAAATATTAAATAAAATTAAAATATCTTCTATTATATAAAAATCTATAAGAAAAATAGTCCTTTTCTGTAAGTATCTTTAATTAGCTTAAATAAAAAGGATACTTTACTATTCTCTCTTTTAGTATATGGATAAGTATCAGTATATGTATAAGTATCTGTATTTTTATTTGTATTTGTATCTGTATATGTCTCTGTATCTGTATATTCGCTTTTAGTCTAAAAATCTTTAAACACTAGTTTCGTATAAAGGATAAAATAAAAGAACTCTAAATATAAAAACAGTTTGTTTTGTGTTGTTTTTCTTTTGTTTGAGGTTCGAGGGTATTCTGGGGTATTCTGTGCTTTTGTCAATTTAAGAGAGAACTTTAAAAAAAGGGCTTTAAATAAAGACAATGAAAATTTAAACTAATTTAATGGAAGGAAACTATAAAAAGGTGTCTTTTCTTTTCTATCCTTAAAATTAAGTTAGAGTAAGAATACAGAGAGCTAATAAAAATAACTAAAATTGATTGAATATAAGCAATTAAAAGGATAACTCTAATAAATTAAAAAGGTGGAAGGGGGGTGTATTAAAGAATAGTTTGTTAGTATTCGGTTATTAAGAATGGTTAGTATTAAAGTAGAGAAGCTGTGTGTATGAGAAGTGTAGGGGTTCTTGGGAGTTTGTAAATGTTTATTAGTTTGTTTATATTATGTGTAGAGTCTTTTATTTTCTGTTTAAATAAAAGTAATTCTTAAACAACTTAAATTTATAAAAAATAAAAAAATACAAATTAGCCTAAAAAGAATAAAAGTAAGTATCACTTAAGAATAGCCTAAAACAGTAGAAACCGAATAAACAGTTTAAATAAAAAAGTGGCTAAAAAAGTATCTCTAAAACTAATAATAGACTAAAAAAAGTAAAAAAGAGACTCTAAACGGAAAACTAAGAATAGACTACAAAAAATACAAATCCAATTCCAATTCCAAAACCAATTCAAAATACAAATACAAAAGGGTGTGTGTGAGGGGTGTGTGTGAGGGCTTTGTGTTTAGGCAAGCTTTTACCCTTACACCTAAAAGTGCTAAAAAATAAAAACACACAAAACCCAAATTAAAGAAAGGCTCTAAAAAGAGTTTGCTAGTCTGTAAACTAAAAATAGTTAAAACAGTGGTTAGCTAACAAACAGTGGTTTTTCTAAAGGAATTTTATTATCTATTGGTTTATGTTTAAATAGTCTGTTTATATTTATATTTATATTTTTATTTATATTTATATTTAATAAGGAGCTATATCGAAAGCAATTAAAATACAAGGTACTAAAATAATAAAAGCAACAGCTACAGGCAATAGGTTTAACCAACACAGATCAATCAGTTGATCATATCTTAATCGAGGTAAAGTTGCTCTGAATAATACAAATAAGAAACAGAATAAACAAGTTTTAATTCCTAATATAAACGCTTGAAGATTTATTAAAGAATCATTTACAAAAATTTCCGGTAAGTGGTACCCACCTAAGAAGAAAATAGCAGATATTGCACTAAATAATACAATAGAGCTATATTCCCCTAAGAAGAAGAAAACAAACGGTACAGAAGAGTGTTCGGTAAAGAAACCAGCCACTAATTCCGATTCCGCTTCTTGAAGATCAAAAGGAGTTCTAGAGGTTTCAGCCAGTATAGCAATAAAATAAAAAATAAAAACCGGTAATAAAGGAAAAATAAACCAAACCGCTTGTTGGGTTTCTATTATAGACGTAAAGTTTAAAGAACCAGTTAATAGGATAATAATTAAAATAGCCGAACTTAAGATTAACTCATAAGAAATCATAGCGGCAGTAGATCTTAGAGATCCTAAGAAAGCATATTTAGAATTAGCTGACCAACCGGCGAATAAAACACCATAAACACCTAAAGAAGATAAAGCTAAAGTATATAAAATACCCAGAGAGAAATCTGAGATAGCTAATCCTTGTCCAAAGGGAATTACTCCCCATCCTAATAAACTAAATACTAAAGTAGAAACGGGTGCTAAATAAAATAAAACTTTATTAGCTTGTGAAGGGATTACTGTTTCCTTTAAGATTAATTTTAAAGCATCTGCAAAAGGTTGAAGTACTCCATAATATCCAACTGTATTCATGGTGATCAAATTTATCTTACATTTATTATTGAATTATCGAAGCTTATTTGGCCTTTATTGAACTAGACCGACTTATGCCTAAGCATTTGATTATTTACTCTTCCTTAGTTTGCAATTTATGAATTCAGCTATGTAATCTAAATAATTTTGAAGCTTAAATCCAAATAAAAAATAAAATATTTCTAGGGTAAAAATTAAAAAGCTCAGGTCCTTATCACTAACAATCGTGTAACAAGTAGAATTTGCGCTTATATAGCAAAAATATCATTAGTCCTTAAAACTTTTCATTAAGCTTATAAAAAAGAAATACGCTAGTATACCCCATTTAGCTCATGTGTAATTGTTAACTCTAAAACTGAAACCCCTTCTCCATTACTGGCTATAGGTTCAATAATTTGTGGTTTCTAAAGGTCTTTCTATTTTCCTAATATTAGGGAAATATGTTTTTAATTCTAAAACTAAATTTAAAGATAGTGCTAAGACTTCTATTGTTAAAAGTTATTTAGGCTGCATTTGTTTAAGTATTTTATTTTATAAAAGAAAAGAAAAGAAAAGAAAAGAAAGTTGGCTGTTTGTAGGTGTGCTTTCTACTGTAGTGTTCAGTAGTTTGCATTAAGAGGGTATTTTTGTATCTTTGTATTATTTTAAAGAACCTACTCTTATTGGTACTGTGGGCTTAAAGTAAAATTTAAGGAATTCAAGTATTTCTCTTTCCTATTGAGAATTCTATTTATAAAATTTGATAGAGTAAAGTTTTTATAAAAATTAAAAATTATGCTTAAAAAGGACTTCTCAGCAACTTAAAATCAAGTGGAACAAAAAAAGTACAAACAGTAGTTCAAACCTAAATCGCTTAAGAATAAGAACGATAATAAAATTTTCAATATAAATGTTTAGAAAGGATTTTGATTGGATAACGACTTTCGTCGTCCATTAGAGTACACCTTAACTGTGGAAACTATTTAATTCCAAAGCAACTACCGTCTACTCGTTGCTCATTTACAGGTCCATTGATTAAACCTGACTTAGATCCGCGATAGCCCATTTCAGTTTCCTTCATACTATAGCTTGTTACCATACATGAGTCATTAATTCATCCACTTATATTCTTTCGATTATAGTTTGGTACTATAGTCTTTAGGGTGTCCCCGGAGTTTGGCAGTTATACCCATTAATTTAATTGATTTCCCAAATCAATTTGACAGGTCCTACTCTTCTTTGGTGAGCGGCTAATTGTTTTCTTTCTATTATTGTCATAAATGCTACTGCTAATAAGACAGGCAGAATTACACATAAAACATCTATTAAATTTAAACCTAAACTGATTAATGTAAAAATGAAATTGTTTGTATTCATTGTCGTAATTTTTATAAAGAGTTTTTTATATTTTTCTAGCTCCGAAGGGGAAATTTTTAGATCTTTACTCGAGTATTTGTGCTTTTGGATTTGAGACTCTTAGTGCTCTGTGTTTATTTGTAGTTTGTGTGTTTATTTTTTGTAGACACTTAGATTGAGTGTTTAGATTTACGAGTATTGCTTAATTCGTTTATAAGCTTATAAATTTAGAGTGGTGTGTGTGTGTGTGTATCTCTGTTAAGAGTGGAGTGTGTGTGTATAAAAATTAAGAGTATTTGTGTGTGTGTGTGTGTATAAAAATTTAGAGTGTGTTGAGAGTTTGTACTTTTAGAGTTTAGTACTAACTTTAGACCTTTTTAGCTTATAAAGAATGAGTTAAAAAAGCTTGCTTTTGCCTGTTGCTTTTTGTATCTTTTAAGACTCTTATACCTTTATATTTAGGAAATTTGAATGTTGTAAGCTTCTAATTTATTTTTTAGACTGTGAGCTTCTTAGCGTTTGTAGCTTCTTATTGTAGTAGAAGACTGAGGAGTGTGTATCTTAGGACTTTAGTACTCTGTAAGTTTTTGGAATTTGAATATTTTTAGACTTTTATACTTTTATACCTTTATAAATTTATAATTTTAGTTTGGACTCTGTGTGCTTTTGTAGACTCTTATTTTTTTTTTAGAGCTTGAGCTTTTGAGAGCTCCTACTTTTTGTAGTTAGATTTATAGTTTTAAAAATAAAGATTTAAAGGATTATGTGTGCTTATCAGTTTAGAGTTTATTAGAGTAGACTCTAATAGTCAGAGTTTATTAAACTCCTAGAGGCTTAGACCTTAATACTCCTAGTTTGCTAACTATTTAAGACTCTTTATTTGCTTAAATTATTAAAGGTAAATTTTTAAATTAAGTATAAAGAATTTTCGCCTTATTCCTCTATAAAAGAATTATGTTTTTAAGAGTTAAATTTATAAACGAACAATAATTGTTTTTGTTTTGTTTTTGTGTTGTTAAGTGTAAATAATTAATATAAGTTTCGGTTTCTTATTTCACTTGTTTTGTATTGTGTTGTGTTGTGTTGTTTTTTAATTTAGTATTTTTATTAGTAAGAGTATTAGTAAGAGTAGTATTAATAGTATGAGAGGAGTAAAAGTATCTATGTAAGGAAAAAAGGGGGTGGTGGGCTGTTTTTGTGTTTGTTTGTAAAGAAGTAAAAGTATAATTCAGTCAAATTCATCCTCTTATAAATAGTCTGCTAAAAATAAAGAGTATTATAAAGAGAAATAATCTTAGTATAATTAAACGTATTATTAATATTAATAGTTTTCTTAGTATTCTTATTTGTATTGTATTATTAATCTGATTCTAATTATTATTAGTTTATTGTTTGTATTCTTATTGGAAATATAAAACAGATTCTAATTATTATTAGTTTATTGTTTGTATAGTATTGTATATTTTTTGTATATTTTCAGTTTATATTAAAGTTTCAGTTTCTGTTAAAGTCTGTGTGTGAGTTGGTGTTTTTGTGTGTTGTATTTGAGTATTTGTGTGTGTGTGAGTGTAAGGTGAAAAATCTAAAAACAGTTGCTTAAAATTAGAAAACTTTCCAACTTAAAAAGTATAAAAAAAGGTTTCTTATTTAACTTTATTGTTGATTGTTTATTGTTGAATGTTTATTTTTTATAGTTTATAGTTTATAGTTTATTGTTTATATTTGATAATTGATAGTTTATAGTTGAATGTTTATTTTTTATAGTTTATAGTTTAAGTTTCTGTTTAAGTCCTTAAAAGTAAATGAAAAGGAAGAAACTCCTTTTTATAAAAAAATATAAAAATAGTAATAGAAGTAAAGATACTAAAAAGTAAGCAACCCTAAAAATTAAAATAAATTTTGTCCAGTTGTTACCGTAATAGTAAAAGCTCCTTTTCTATTTTTTTTAGTTAATTTAGCCACATCTAAAAAGTTAACTTTACCCGGTGCAGAGATTCCTTTAATTCTAGTTTGAGTAGTGATTTTCGGTATAACTCTTTCCCCTCTAAGTCTTCCCGCTGCTGTAATATTTAAACCTGATAAGAAAGCAATACTTTTTCTTCTCGCTTTAGCATTAGCAATTAAATGAGGGTTAAAAGGCACCAAGTTCGTTTTAGCATAAATATTATTAACTAAGAATTTATATCTTTTTTTTTTATTCACCATAAGGCTAAGAAGAGTCACTAAGATCGTACTATCAAGGTTTGGTTTATGTAATCTAGTTAACTCAAATTCAACCGTTTTATTGAAAAGTTTACTTAATAAAGCAGAGAAATTTTTAAATTTATTAGGGAAAGCTTTAGCAATATTAATTTTAGAAGCTAAAGCAACATTAGCAAAGAAAAATTTACTTTTTTTCTTTCTTTTAATTAAATCAATGGTATTTCTAATTTTTTTAATCAGTCTAAGAGTTTTAAATTTAGGATACGGGGAATTAAAATTATTTAAGTTACTAAAATATGGTTTAGAGTTCATTTGAGAGGAATTCAACTCTAATAAGCTTTTACTGTTATAATTAAAATAACTGGCTAATCTATTTTTAATTTTATTTTTAATTTTCTTATGAGTCGCAAAAATAAAAGCATGTTTCTGTATTTTCAACTTATTAAAACCTCTAAAATTTTTTTCTAAATCAAACTCCAAGAATTTAAATAAATTATTTTTTAATAAGAACTGTTTAATAAATAGTTTTCTAAAAAACTTAGCCGTTACCATATTAGGTAAGCAAATAAAGTAGAAAAGTTTAATAATCACTTTATCCGGCGTAATAATAAAAACGGGTTTACTAATTAAGCAATAAATCGTTTTAAAGAAAGAAATTAACAGAGTATTAATATTTTTAAACAATCTATCTGAGATATAACCACCTCCATTACTATATTTAATAAAGTTATAAGAGATAAATTTATTATAATTCATAGAAATACCAGTTTTATTTAATTTTTGTTCGATCTTAAGATTATTAATCTTAGAGTAAATTTCACTTAATTGATAGATGTATTTAGAATTCGTAGGTTTATAGGTGTTATTAAATTTAGTAATAATATTCGTAGAGTATTTTTTAATTAAGTTCTCCTTTTCCTCTTTTAATTTTTGTGTTTCTAAAATTTTGACATTTATTAAATAATCATTCATTTTTTTTTGTTTTTCTATTTTAAGGCATAAAGCTTTCAGTATTAAAATTTCATTAGCTAAAATATTTCTTTGGAAATTTTTAGTTTTCAATAATAATTTAGATATTTGAGGTAAAAGGGCATTCTTAGCTAAAGAATTGTGTAAAAAGGCTAATTTCTCAAACATGAACTCCGAATTCTTAAAGTTAACAAAATTCAACTCTGCCTGTTTAAAATAGGCATTAAATAAGATATTACTTAATCTATTCTTAATTCCAAATTGACTATTTTTTAAGCTATTCAAATTGTTAAAAATGTTTGCAAAAAGAGTATTCTGAGTCTCTAAAGAATGTCTCTTAGCGATCATCTTAAATTTGCTAAATTCAGGGTGATTTAAAAAAGCCTGATTAAAAAGAATATTCGAATTCAATCCTTTAAATTCAATAAGCTTAAAGATTTTAAGTTCTTTACCTTTAAGTTTATAAAAGGGTTTAGCCAACAACTGAACAATATTAATATTATTGTTATTCAAGTTAATAGGTTTAAATAAATGATTTAGATTATTATTAAATTTGTCACTAAAAGGGTTAAAATTAAGTATATCAAAATAAGGGTATTTCTTCTGAATAATACTAATTTGATTTTTAACCTTAAAAGGTAAAATCTTCACAATAGCCGGTTTAATCATAAAATTGTTAGAGTTAAAACGAATATTTTGTTTGTTTAAAAGTTTAATGGATCTAAATTCCTTTAAATGAAAATAAGCCGGTAAATTCATAATTCTTTGTTTTTTTCTAGTTCTTTTTTTAAATTCATATGTAAATCCCCCATAAATTAATTTATATTTATAAGATTTAAATTTAATTCTCATTTTTCTAAAGTTAGGTATAATTAAACTCCCTAAATTATTATTAAAGCTTGAACTGTTTATGTTATTTAAAACTTTTAAATTATTTTTTTTTACTTTAGCTTTCTGTTGATTTTTTGTAAGCTTAAAAATTTTAAATTTCATTTTATTTAAGGAAATTCTTAAATTAGAGTATTTATATTTCAATTTATTTTTCATAGGATTAAGAGAACTTAAATTATAAACCATCGTATTTGTATTTTTATTTGTATTTGTATTAGAATTAGAATTAGTATTCGTATTTTGCTTTAAATGATTAGAACAAAATTTATAAAATTTTCTTTTCAATATTAATAAATTTCGTTGATACAGGCTAATTCTTCTTTTAGGCCCTTTAATACTATCAATCATTTTTAAATATTGAAGTGTATAAAAGGTGTTTTTAAGTTTTCTAATTTTGTTTATTTGAGTTTTTAAATTTTTAAATTTAATTAAGATATCCGAAGCTTGCTGTAGAGGAACAAGTTTAGTATTCTTCTTCTTATTCTTAAATTTATTATTAAGGTTATTATTAAAATTATTAAAATAATTATTCTTCTTATTACTATTAATATTTTTGGATTTTTTAAGTTTAAGGATATTTTTGTTAAGATTGATTTCTTTTGCTTGAGGAGTTTGTATTTCTTTTATTTTATTAGCTGTAAGTATATGTTCCATTTTGATTTTAGCCAGCTCCATTCTTTTGGTTGTAGAGAGATCCTGAGGATTAAACTGTAGTTTGTTGTATACCTTTTGAATTTGTTTGAATTCCTTATAGGCTTCAAGGTTTCTGCTTTTAAGTAAAATTAAATCTGTTGTACTAATAGTTTCCCCATTTAAGGTTTTAAGACTATTCAAACTATAGATTTTAGGAGATATAGAGCTATTCTTAATATTAAACTTCAATTTATTAGACTGAATTTTATTACTCTGACAATTTTTAACTTTAAAGTTTTTATAAATGGCATTGAAAATATCAGAAGAGATTTTAAGGTATAAATCGACTACATCCGTTTTAAGATTTTCTTTAGGGATATTAAGGTTCCATACCCCTAATGGTTTATAACTAAGGAAAGGTTGGTAAATATTAAATTTAATAGGGTAATAAGGGTTTCCAATGGTTAAATTAAAAATAGAAGACGGTGTTCTATTAGAGTTTGCAATTCTTAAGCTTTGAATTTTAGGGAAAGCTTCTGTTATTCTTCTCATTTCTTTTAAATAGGAGTATTTGTTTTGTAAATAGAAATAATTAAAATCTAAGTATTTAGCTGTATTAAACAGAGTGTTCTTCTGTAATAAACCACTCAAATTATTATTATTCTCCTTCTTATTAAAGTTCTGAATTTTATTCAGCTTATTAAGTTTATTAGTGATATTAGAACCTTTAGAAATAAAATTATTTTTAGCTTTAATTTGAGCTTTCTTAAAGGCATTTTTATTAAAATTAATTAAAAAATTAGGTACCGAGTTCTCAGTTTTTATATTTCCCGCTAACCATTGAATCACTGGTTTCCATTTAAGGAACGTATTCGGTTTAGTATAGTAGCTGACACTTTTAATTTTATTTTTAAGTTCCTCTGAAAGTATTAAAGAATCTTTAACTAAAAGAATGGCTGTTGGTCGAATAATTGAAGATTTTAGTAATTTTAAAAGAAATAAAGGTTTCGTTTGTGTATAAAGATTTTTTCTATATTGAATTAGTGCCTGTTTATAATTTTTTATAAACATTTGTTTTCTAAATAATCTAAATATTTTTTTATTAGCTATTTTAGTTTCTCTTTTTTGACTTAGTTTGAAAAATCTTAATTTAGAATATCTCTCTCTAAAATGACAGAGAAAGTTATTTATACGATCTTTCTTCTCTTTTCGTGTTAATACTTTTTGTTTACTTAGTAAGGTTCCTTTTTTTAATCGTTTAATTGAATTAAAGAATTTAGATAGCTGAAGCATTTTGGTTCTTTTAAATTTTAAGCTTAAGTTAGTTAAAGAATAGAAGTGTGTTAGGCTGCTAGAACTTACGAGACTCACTTCTCTTTCTTTTATTTGTCTTTTTATTTTTAAATTTGTAACTTTTTGACTTAATTTTTTATTATTGATTTTTCCGATGTTTCTTTTCGCTTTGGCTAAGGGTGAATAGATTCCCACTTGATAAATTTTAGATACTAAATGTATTAAATTAGTAGTGAATGAAGAAACAGAATTATTTTTATTATTATTATTATTATTTAAATTGGGATTGAACATTTGTAATAGTAGGGTTCTTAAATGTAGACATTTAATTTATTTGAATTGATCTTTATAGTGTTAAGGTGTTTATTTCTAAGCATTAGAGTGGTAAATTTGTTATTTTGTTATTTATTTATACTCTATTTTAGTTTTATATTTATAGTTTAGAGTGTATATTTTTGTATTTTAGAATTTTTATTATATATTTTAAATTCTATTTTATTTAGTTTATAAGTTTATAATTTAAAAAGTTTATAAGTTTATAAGTTTATAATTTTAGAGTTTAGAGTTTAGAGTT